CAGAATTAACAATAATACGAAATGAAGAGTTTGATCCTGGCTCAGGATGAACGCTGGCGGCATGCTTAACACATGCAAGTCAAACGGTATTAATGTTTACATTTATACAGTGACGGACGGGTGAGTAATATGTAAGAATCTACGCTTAGGAGAAGGATAACAGTTGGAAACGACTGCTAATACTTCATAATGCTGTCAAGTTAAAGAAATTCGCCTAAGCATGAGCTTGCATCTGATTAGCTAGTTGGTAAGGTAATGGCTTACCAAGGCAACGATCAGTAGTTGATTTGAGAGGATGATCAGCCACACTGGGATTGAGAACGGAACAGACTTCTACGGAAGGCAGCAGTGAGGAATTTTCCGCAATGGGTGAAAGCCTGACGGAGCAATGCCGCGTGGAGGAAGAAGGCCTTAGGGTTGTAAACTCCTTTTCTTACAGAAGAAGGTATGACGGTATGTGAGGAATAAGCATCGGCTAATTCCGTGCCAGCAGCCGCGGTAATACGGGAGATGCAAGCGTTATCCGGAATTATTGGGCGTAAAGAGTTTGTAGGTGGTCAAGTGTGTTTAATGTTAAATGTTAGAGCTCAACTCTAGAATCGCGTTAAAAACTGCTAGACTTGAGTATGGTAGGGGTAAAGGGAATTTCCAGTGTAGCGGTGAAATGCGTAGATATTGGAAAGAACACCAAAAGCGAAGGCACTTTACTAGGCCAATACTGACACTGAGAAACGAAAGCTAAGGGAGCAAACAGGATTAGATACCCTGGTAGTCTTAGCCGTAAACTATGGATACTAGGTGGTGCATATAAAGCACTGCTGTAGTTAACACGTTAAGTATCCCGCCTGGGGAGTACGCTTGCAAAAGTGAAACTCAAAGGAATTGACGGGGGCCCGCACAAGCGGTGGAGCATGTGGTTTAATTCGATGCAACACGAAGAACCTTACCAGGGTTTGACATGCTAAGAAATAACTAAAAAAGTTATGTGCTCTTTTTTGAGAACTTAGACACAGGTGGTGCATGGCTGTCGTCAGCTCGTGTCGTGAGATGTTGGGTTAAGTCCCGCAACGAGCGCAACCCTCGTTTTTAGTTAGAAAAATATTAAAGAGACTGCCGGTTATAAACCGGAGGAAGGTGAGGACGACGTCAAGTCATCATGCCCCTTATACCCTGGGCTACACACGTGCTACAATGGCTAAGACAATAAGCAGCAATCTTGTGAAAGTGAGCCAATCTTTAAACTTAGCCTAAGTTCGGATTATAGGCTGAAACTCGCCTATATGAAGCTGGAATCGCTAGTAATCGCCGGTCAGCTATACGGCGGTGAATACGTTCTCGGGCCTTGTACACACCGCCCGTCACACCATGGGAGTCGGCTGTGCCCGAAGTTGTTATCTTAACCGTAAGGAGAGAAACGTCTAAGGCCTGGCTGGTGACTGGGGTGAAGTCGTAACAAGGTAGCCGTACTGGAAGGTGCGGCTGGAACAACTCCAATTAGTAGATAACTAAATTTTATGTAATTTAAAAGTAAACTTATGATAACCAAGGGCTATTAGCTCAGTTGGTTAGAGCGCACCCTTGATAAGGGTGAAGTCGCTGGTTCAAGTCCAGCATGGCCCTTGCTGAGGGGATATAGCTCAGCTGGTAGAGCGCTGCCTTTGCAAGGCAGATGTCAGCGGTTCGAGTCCGCTTATCTCCAAAAATTTTGATGTAGGTTAAAATGAATTAAGGTTTATGCGGGATTGCTTGGCATTTAAAGTTGATGAAGGGCGTAGTTACTAACGATATGCTTTGGGTAGCTAGAAACAAGCGATGATCCAAAGATTCCCGAATGGGGCAACCTAACGATTTAACGTTTGGGTAGAAGTGGATAGTGAATTAATGTGAACAACTCGGTGAACTGAAACATCTTAGTAACCGAAGGAAAAGAAAGCAATAGCGATTTTCTTAATAGCGGCGAGCTAAAAGAAATGAGCCTAAACCTAAACCTGTGGGGATGGGTGTAGTGGGTTCCTGTTTAGATGATAAGTCGAATTAACAAATTTGTTAATAACAAAATCAGAGAAGGTTGTAAATCCTGTTGTTATTTATGACTTTATTGTTGAGGATATACCCGAGTAGCATAGAGCACGTGTAATTCTGTGTGAATCAGCGAGGACCACCTCGTAAGGCTAAATACTCTTAAGTGACCGATAGTGAACTAGTACCGTGAGGGAAAGCTGAAAAGAATGCTGAGAAGCAAGTGAAATAGAATATGAAAGCATAAACTTACAAGCAGTAGGAGGTCGTCTAAAGAAGGACTGACTGCGTGCCTGTTGAAGAATGAGCCGGCGACTTATAAGTAGTGGCTTGGTTAAGGTTTTTCCGGAGCCGTAGTGAAATCGAGTTTAAAAAAGCGTTTTTGTCACTACTTATAGACCCGAACCCGGGTGATCTAATCACGATCAGGTTGAAGCTTTAGTAAAATAAAGTGGAGGACCGAACCCACCAATGTTGAAAAATTGGGGGATGAATTATGATTAGGGGAGAAATTCCAATCGAACTCGGAGCTAGCTGGATCTCTTCGAAATGCGTTGAGGCGCAGCGTTTAATTATGGTAGACTTAGGGGTAAAGCACTGTTTCGGTGAGGGCTGTGAGAATGGTACCGAGCTGTGGCAAACTATGAATACTAAGTTTTATTTCAATTGGACAGTGAGACAGTGGGGGATAAGCTTCATTGTCAAGAGGGAAACAGCCCAGACCACCATTTAAGGCCCCTAAATATTTACTAAGTGATAAAGGATGTAATATTACATAGACAACCAGGAGGTTGGCTTAGAAGCAGCCATCCCTTTAAAAAGTGCGTAATAGCTTACTGGTCAAGTGATTTTGCGCCTAAAATGAATGGGACTAAGTAATTTGCCGAAAATGTGGGAGAAATCGGTAGAAGAGCGTTCTGCATCGATTAGAAGCGGTAGTGTAAACAGCCAGTGGATCGTCCAGAAGTGAGAATGTCGGCTTAAGTAACGAAAACATTGGTGAAAATCCCATGCTCCGAAAACCTAAGGGTTCCTTAGCTAGGTTCGTCCACTAAGGGTTAGTCAGGTCCTAAAATGAGGTTAAACAACGTAATTTGATGGGAGACAGGTTAATATTCCTGTACCGATACTCACCAGACAGTGAGTGACGAAAAAGGCTAAGTCTGCCATAGATTGGTAATCTAAGTTGTGGTTAAATCGTTCGAGACGTTGAGAGATGTTATGAGAGAATGTCTTGAGTTAAGGCGAGAATAGAATAGATGCTACGGCATTGAAAGTGGCTGATGTCATATTTCCGAGAAAAGCTTTTGTTAGTGAATTGTGAGATCGTCTGTACCGTAAACTGACACAGGTGGGTTGGTAGAGTATACTAAGGAGCGCGAGATAACTCTTTCTAAGGAACTCGGCAAAATAACTTCGTAACTTCGGAAGAAGAAGTGCCTCGTATAGAGGCCGCAGTAAACAGGTCCAAGCGACTGCTTACCAAAAGCACAGGTCTCCGCTAAGTTGAAAAACGATGTATGGGGGCTGACGCCTGCCCAGTGCCGGAAGGTTAAAGAAATTGGTTAACGTGAGTGAAGCTAGTGACTGAAGCCCCGGTGAACGGCGGCAATAACTATAATTGTCCTAAGGTAGCGAAATTCCTTGTCGGGTAAGTTCCGACCCGCACGAAAGGCGTAACGATTTGGACGCTGTCTCAGAAAGAGACTCGGTGAAATAGAATTGACTGTGAAGATGCGGTCTACTTGCACTTGGACAGAAAGACCCTATGAAGCTTTACTGTAACCTGAAATTGGTTTTGGGTTTTTCTTGCGCAGCATAGGTGGGAGGCATTGATCTTATCTTTAGGGAAAAAGTGAGCCAAAATATGAGATACCACTCTGGAAAAACTAGAAACCTAATACTTTGCTCTTAGGCCCGACCAAGATGATTGACAGTTTCAGGTGGGCAGTTTTACTGGGGCGGTAGCCTCCTAAAAAGTAACGGAGGCGTACAAAGGTTTTCTCAGTCTAGACGGAAATTAGTTGTAGAGTATAAAGACATAAGAAAGCTTGACTGTGAGACCTATAAGTCGAGCAGAGACTAAAGTCGGTCTTAGTGACCCGACGGTGCTGAGTGGAAAGGCCGTCGTAAACAGATAAAAGTTACTCTAGGGATAACAGGCTGATCTCCCCCAAGAGTTCACATCGACGGGGAGGTTTGGCACCTCGATGTCGGCTCATCGCAGCCTGGAGCGGTAGTACGTTCCAAGGGTTGGGCTGTTCGCCCATTAAAGCGGTACGTGAGCTGGGTTCAGAACGTCGAGAGACAGTTCGGTCCATATCCGGTGTGAGCGTTAGAGTATTGAAAGGAGCTTTCCTTAGTACGAGAGGACCGGGAAAGACACACCACTGATGTACCAGTTTTTGTGCCAACAGAATACGCTGGGTAGTCACGTGTGGAGAGGATAACTGCTGAAAGCATATAAGTAGGAAGCCCACCTTAAGATAAGTACTCTTTACTAGATCACGATTAGACTAATCGTTTATAGGTATTAGGTGCAAGATTGGAAACAATTTTAGCCGAGATATACTAACAGATCGAAAATTTCTTCCTATATCATAAAATTCAATAAACTTATTATATCTTAGATATTTATATCTAATTTATAATTTCTTGGTGCTCTAGACCTTATGGAACCACTTAATTTACATTCCGAACTTGCAAGTTAAACATAAGGTAGAAAAATATACTTGAAAAGAGATTTTCTGGAAAAACTTTTTTAGTGCCTAGACCTATTCTAATCTTGAACATGAAAAATTAAGTAAAAAAAACTTTTAAACCTGATATTTTAAAGTCATTAGAAGTAATCGTAAATAATTATCAGTACACTTTGTTTATGACGTGGTCGTTTTTTTAAAAAAACGAGTGTAATATTCAATATTTTGAGTTTATATAAATTGATAATTCAATTATGCAAATTAGTAGAGAAAATTTACATACTTATTCGCAATTAATTTTAAGCGTTTTCAGGTAAAAAGTTTTGAACTTTCATTTTTAGAGTTTATAAAGTTTAAATTTCTTTAGTATTGATTAGTTGTACCTGCACAAATAATTATTTAATTCATGATAAATGATTATTTTATATACGACGTTTTTTACTAGGTCGACATCCGTTATGAGGTAAAGCGGTAACATCTTTTAGTGTTATAATGGCTAGCCCAGTTGCTTGTATGGATCTTATAGCAGTTTCGCGTCCTGGTCCTGGACCACTTATGTTTATTTCGACTTGTTTTAGACCTTGTTCAATTGCTTTTTTAAGAGCAGTAGTTGTTGCCGTTTGTGCTGCAAAAGGCGTTGATTTTCTAGACCCTTTAAATCCGCAAGAGCCTGATGATGACCACGAAATTACATTTCCGGTTAAATTGGTTACGGAAATTATAGAATTTACTAGAGATATAATATCTGTAAGTTATTTTTAATAAAACTTTTTCGTTGATACAAATTGCTTGTTGTAAAGTTTTTATCCTTAAAAGTTTATTGTGTAAATCACTTTATTGTTATAGCTAGTTTTTATTAGGTCTTTATATATAACCTTTTAAATTACAAGGAATTAAAATTATATCGTTTTTAACGGATAAAAAAATATTATTAATGTGTTGTTAATTTTGAAATGAATCGCAAAATATGTACTATTCCTCTAGCAATTTTTTTTTTTGTTGTTTTAGCAATTATTTTTTTTTGTTTTATCATAAATTTAAATATTGTATCCATCAATTTAAAATGATTGTACAAATTAATTTTAAATATCTAGTCTTTTTTAGTTTAGTGTTTTTTTTGTATTTAAATCAACTTCACATTTTCTCCTTATAAATTTTAATTAAAGTTTACGTGAATAATATTCGACAATTAATAGTTCATTTATTAATAGTGAAAGACTTTTTGCATGAACGGAGCCAATAATCTGTCCTCGTAAGTCACTTATCACTGGTCTGATGTGAGGTGGGACAACTAGCATTTTCTCATTCATCATGTATTTTCTTACAAGTTTTTCTGAAACTAAACTCATTTTAACTTTTATAACGTCGAAAAGTTTACAAATAAATCCTGGGAGATTTATTGTTTTTTCATTTACATAGATATGTCCATGATTTATTAATTGTTTTGCAGCAACAATTGTCGGTGCAAACTTAAGACGATAAACTAATGTGTCTAATCTCATTTCTAAAAGGTTTAATAATGTTCTTCCTGATGAGCCTTTACGTTTTCTTGCTTTTTTCATGTAATTTAAAAGTTGTTGTTCTGTAATTCCATAATGATATCTTAGTCTTTGCTTTTCTTTTAGTCGTATGCTATATTTAGATGTTTTTTTTCTTATTTTTATAACTGAACCATTTAATCCTGGGGCTTTATTCTTTTTTGACGTTTTGTTAGTAAGTCCCGGCAGTTTTCCAAATCTACGTATTATTCGTAAACGGGGACCTCTATACTTTGACATAATAAAAAAATTCTGTATTTTATTTTGGACTTATTTCTTACCCGAAATACATTATTATCTGATAAATATTATGTCGTTAGCAAATATAGTTTTAAAAGTTATTACTTGACTGAATGTAAAATTTATCATAACATTTTAACAAGTTATAAACGTTTAATTAACGTTATTAACTTTTTCTTTTTTTAAAAGAAAAATGAAATCTCTAACTATATTTTAGTAAACATAATTTTGATTGTTTAAATTTAAAGCTCTCACTATGCCCTCGCTGAAAAATTCTCTGATTTCATATTCAAACTTATTCTTAGCAAAACTACTATTTCTTAATTCTGATAGTAGACTTGAGATCCTTCTGACCATTTTTGTGGTAAATGACTTTATCTTCCTATGTATTTAAACCACGTTCTTTCCTAAGTTAATTTATCAAATATTATAATTAAGTTGATTTTTTCATCTAATAGTTGTGAACAATTCTCAATGTTTTGATTAACTTTAATATTAAAAGATACAATCCAATTATGATTAACAAAGTTTAATCGATTGAAATAAGGAAGTACGATTTTTTGAATAAATGATTTTTTTCTTTTGGTAAGAATTTCTCGCCACTTGTTTTTTCGTAAGTTTTTAAAAAATCTTTCCACAAAAACTGAATTTTTAGATTTTGGGACAATAACTAATTTTAAAATTCTTTCTTGTTTCATTTGTCGGTAATAAATTTCTTAGGGCTTTCCGTAAAGTTTAATATTCTTGTAACACCCTATCATTTTTACTTCTTTAACAATTTGATAAAAATCTTTCTCAATATTATTTTTAAAAACTAATTGTCTATTTTTTTCAAAACTTCGTTTTACAATTGGAACAAAATCCTCTTTTTCTCTTTTTTAAACTATTTCTTTTTTTACAAATTTAGATTTTGTTTTTTATCAAAATCTATAGATATTTTGATAAGGTTTCTTTATTGAAATCTAACTTCGTATTTAGCAACCCAGGTCTGTGTTTATCAACATTACTAATAAACCCATCTATAATTTTTGCCAGTCGATTTTATTATTTTCACTTTTAGAATAATTTTTTAGATAAAAATATATCTTCATAGCATTTGGCAATACCAAGTCTTTTTTAGTTTCTTTAAATTTTTACATATAAATATGAATAGTTTATTATAATATTTGGTAAGATTACCGTCCACAGCTTACCTTTGAAATTTACTGAACAAACTAGATTTCACCTCTATTTAGTATCATGAACTCGGAACTTCTAAGCTACCGAGAGAGTCGTTGCCCGAGTGGTTAATGGGGGTGGATTGTAAATCCGCTAGCACTGCTTTCGCTGGTTCGAATCCAGCACGCCTCAATAAATTTTTAATAATTCGTTAATTAGTAGTTTTTAGATGATAGTTGTCTTTTGAAAATGTTTTCATCCAACGTTAAAAGTTTTGTGATTGCTCTGAGTAACTATACTAACAAATTTTATTATTATTTTAATAGTGTTAAAATGACTTCTCTAAAAAACCATAATAAAATTTATATGATTAAAAAAATAAAATGGCTCGTCAGAAATTTGAAAGAAATAAACCTCATGTTAATATTGGTACAATTGGGCACGTAGACCATGGAAAAACAACTCTTACTGCAGCAATTACGATGACATTAGCATCCACAGGTAATTCAAAGGCTAAGCGATATGAGGATATTGATTCTGCTCCAGAAGAAAAGGCACGTGGTATTACTATTAATACCGCACATGTTGAATACGAAACAAAAAATCGCCATTATGCACATGTCGATTGTCCTGGTCACGCAGATTATGTCAAGAATATGATAACGGGAGCAGCACAAATGGACGGTGCTATATTAGTTGTTTCCGCTTCCGATGGACCGATGCCTCAGACAAAAGAGCATATACTTTTAGCTAAACAAGTAGGTGTGCCTAATATTGTTGTTTTTTTAAATAAGGAAGATCAGGTTGATTGTGAATTACAGAGTTTCTTAAATAAAAGCTAATGATTGAAAATAGAAAAATTATTTATAATGAAAATTTAATTTCGTTTTATTCGTAATAGGGAATAAAGTTTATCTATGTTGATAGCGAGTTGTTAGAGTTGGTAGAATTAGAAGTTAGAGAAACTCTAAATAATTATGAATTTCCCGGCGATGATATTCCCATAGTATCTGGGTCAGCATTGTTATCTGTTGAAGCTCTAACACAAAATCCTAAACTAGTACGTGGAGAAAATAAATGGGTTGATAAAATTTTAAATTTAATGGATCAAGTTGATTCTTATATACCAACACCTATACGCGATACGGATAAAGATTTCTTAATGGCCGTTGAAGATGTCTTTTCTATTACAGGGCGCGGAACTGTAGCAACTGGCCGTGTGGAACGTGGTGCAGTTAAAGTCGGTGAAAGTGTAGAATTAGTGGGATTAAAAGCGACACGTTCCACTACAGTTACTGGGTTAGAGATGTTTCAGAAAAGTTTAGACGAAGCATTAGCTGGAGATAACATTGGAATATTATTAAGAGGAATACAAAAAAATGATATTGAAAGAGGTATGGTTATCGCAAAACCGGGGACTATAAATCCACACACGAAGTTTGATTCACAAGTTTATATTTTAACTAAAGAAGAAGGTGGACGACACACACCTTTTTTTGAAGGATATAGACCACAATTTTATGTACGTACCACTGATGTAACAGGAAAAATTGAGTCTTTTAGATCCGACAATGATGCGCCATCCAATATGGTTATGCCAGGCGATAGAATAAAAATGCAAGTTGAATTAATACAACCCATTGCAATTGAATTGTGATTAAAAGATAAATTTTTGAAATTTAAATTAAAAAATATATGTCTAAATAACTTATCCGTTTTACTATATAAAGATAAAAGTATACTAAATTAAAGGTATGCGATTTGCGATTCGTGAAGGAGGAAGAACCGTTGGGGCCGGAGTGGTATTATCAATTATACAATAAGAAATGAACAAAGGAATTGATCAAAAACAAATTACTAATAATTACGAATCCAGCAAATCTTTTATCTCTCAAAATGTTTTTAAAGAAGAAATAGCAGAAAGTGACAAACTTTTAAAATGGATTTATAACATTGTGATATTAATTGGAGGAATGGGATTTTTATGCGTAGGTCTTTCCAGCTATCTAAAACATAATATAATTTTTTTTCTAAAGGCAGACCAAATATTTTTTTATCCACAAGGTTTAACAATGTGTTTTTATGGAATTTGTGCTATAATAGTAAGTATTAACCAATTTAGAGTATTATTAAATAATATTGGGGAAGGTTTTAATGAATTCAATAAGGATAAAAAAATAATGAACATTTATAGAAAAGGGTTTAAAAACTCTGACGTAAATATAGTATGTTCTCTTAATGACATAGTACGAGCTTGAAAACACACAATAATAAGATAAAACTGTTATAAAGTATAAATGGAATATGTTTGTGTCAGAAAATAATAGAATTTAATTATAATATTTAAATTTTATATGTCAGTCACTAAAAAGTAATTAATAAATAATTTCGTTGTAGTCAATAAGCTAAACTTAAACAAGTTTAATATGAATTCTCATTTAATTATGTATGTATTTTTCAAAGCTGTACGCATAGTATATAGCATGTACGGTTTGAAGAAGATCTTTACTTTTACCGTAAGATTATTTTAATGAAGCAATACGAATAGAAGCTAAAAATGGTATCTTTAATTCGCAGCAAAGTATTTTTGTTTGTATTAAAGGTAAAAAAGATTTACCTATTATACAATTTTCAAGGCCTGTAGAAGTAAATGAATTAGAAAAACGCGCTGGACAGATAGCGTCATTTCTAAAAGTTCCTATAAGGGGCTCTTAAATTTGCATAATAGTACTAATTAATAAATTTGATTAAGTTTATTAATTATCATCTGGCTTTAATTATTGGTAATAGTATTGGGGCGTGGCCAAGTGGTAAGGCAACGGGTTTTGGCCCTGTCATTCGGAGGTTCGAATCCTTCCGCCTCAGCCAGCAACATAAATAATTTGAAGAAGTGTCTGAGTGGTCTAAAGAGCTCGATTGCTAATCGAGTGTGTTATAATAAACACCGAGGGTTCGAATCCCTTCTTCTTCGATATAATTTTTAGTGCTTTTTTAAAATTAATTAATTTTATCTTCCATAAGATTAGAATTATTTGAAAAAGACATTTGTAATGTATAATAATAGTTTATGATTATTATGCAGGTGTGGCGGAATTTGGTAGACGCGTAGGATTTAGGTTCCTGTGTCATAATGATGTGAGAGTTCGAGTCTCTCCACCTGTATTTATTTAAGTAATTTAATATTAACTATATTATGCTTATTATTATTAAATTGAGCTTAGTAAATTTAATTTATTAATAATAATAATTATAAGCTTGTATAGAGTGCAACTTTTTCGATTTTGTATGTATGTATATGATTTGTAATTATTATAAGATCTACGTATGGGGATATAGCTCAGTTGGTAGAGCGTCTGCCTTACAAGCAGAATGTCAGCGGTTCGAGTCCGTTTGTCCTCACGGTAATATCTCAGGCTATCCTTAATAGCTCAGTGGTAGAGCAATCGGCTGTTAACCGATTGGTCGTAGGTTCGAATCCTACTTGAGGAGAAAGGGCTTGTAGCTCAGTGGACTAGAGCACGTGGCTACGAACTACGGAGTCAGGGGTTCGAATCCCTTCTTGCCCGTAAAAATTTATTTAAACTTTCAAAAAACAAAGTTTTATTATCCTTATAAGATAAAAACTATACTTATTTTTTGTATTAAGGTTCAGTACGTACACTTTTCACTTCAAGTAACTGTTACTTTGACTAATTTATGTAAACAATATCTGAAATTATAGTTGTTGTCCATAGAACCTTTACTAAATTCTGCATGATTATTAAAATTACTTTGATTGTGTCTAATAAATTATAAATAATTTTTAAAAGTCCTAAATCTATATTTTAGGATGTCACTGGTGGGTGTAGCCAAGTGGTAAGGCAAAGGACTGTGACTCCTTCATTCGCGGGTTCGATCCCCGTCATTCACCCCAATAAAAATTGGCTCAGTAGCTCAGAGGTAGAGCAGGGGATTCATAAGCCCTTGGTCACAGGTTCAAATCTTGTCTGAGCCAATAGCGCTTTTAGTTCAGTTGGTAGAACGTAGGTCTCCAAAACCTGATGTAGTAGGTTCGAACCCTACAGAGCGTGTATATAAAAAACAAGTTTAAAATCAGATCTGTGCCCCCATCGTCTAGTGGCCCAGGACATCTCCCTTTCACGGAGGCAACGGGGATTCAAATTCCCCTGGGGGTAAGTTTTATTGCGGGCATAGCTCAGTTGGTAGAGCGTGGTCCTTCCAAGTCCAATGTCGCGTGTTCGAATCACGTTACCCGCTTTTCATTTATAAAGTACTAGAGAATTCTATAGAGAGTTAATGTTTCTTTTATTATTTCTAATAATACTATGGGATTACCTTGGTATCGTGTACATACAGTTGTTTTAAATGATCCTGGACGATTAATTTCGGTACATTTAATGCATACTGCCCTAGTTTCTGGTTGGGCAGGATCCATGGCTTTATATGAGCTTGCCATTTTTGATCCTTCTGATCTTGTTTTAAATCCTATGTGGCGTCAAGGAATGTTTGTTCTTCCTTTTATGACTCGTTTAGGTGTTACAAAATCTTGGGCTGCTTGGAGTATTACAGGTGAATCTTTTTCAAATCCTGGGATTTGGAGTTATGAAGGTGTCGCAGCTGCACATATTATTTTATCTGGACTTTTATTTTTAGCTTCTATTTGGCATTGGGTTTACTGGGATTTACAATTATTTCGTGACCCACGTACAGGAGATCCTGCTTTAGATTTACCTAAAATTTTTGGTATTCACTTATTCTTATCAGGATTATTATGTTTTGCTTTTGGTGCTTTTCATGTAACAGGGCTTTTTGGGCCTGGTGTATGGGTATCTGATCCTTATGGTATAACAGGTAGTGTGCAACCTATTACTCCTTCTTGGGGTGCTAATGGCTTTGATCCATATAATGCTGGTGGAATAGCTTCTCATCACATTGCTGCAGGTATTTTAGGGATTATTGCTGGACTTTTTCACCTGACTGTAAGACCACCACAACGTTTAGTGCGATTCGTTAATTTGATTCAACTTTAAATTAGTTGATTCTTTGAGATTTATAGTCTATTTCGAAACTAAAAGTTTTAATTTAAACTTTTTTATTTTTAGGTGAAAGTCCTGTCATTAGAAGTTATAATAAATGCTATAATAAAATATATATTTAATATATGTCCTTGTATTATTGATTAATTTTATTCAATAAATAATATTAGCTAGGAAAAGAATGGTTTAACCAAGAGAGGTTTATCTAAAGCAAATATCTTATATTCAGTTAAATTCCCTCGGTATAGTTTTGTAACCTTATTATCTTATAAATTTTTATTCTGGTTATTTATTTAATCATTTTTTAGTGTACTTGGGAAAAACTTGTGGGACAGTATTCAAAGTGTCGTATTACGCTCCGTTAAGTGGTAAAAAGCAATATATATTTATTATATTTATAATAAATAATAATTATTATCTTATTGAGCAAAAACTACTGGGCTGTAAACATAGATTTAGTACTTTTTTATTCCGGTGGAAAGACATGTCCTAAAGGATATAATAGAAATAAGAAGGAACGAATGAACCTAAAAGTAAACTCTTCTATTTAGAAGTTAATATTAAATAATGTTATTTTGGGAAGGATAATTTTTGATTTTAGCCATTAATTGTTTGTGTTTTTAAATACTAAGAAATAGCAACTAATAAGAACTAGGATTAATAATGAAATTAAAAAATTTGATACCTACATAAGGTTAATCTATAATACGTAGCCGTATGATATAAAATATCAAGTACGGTTTTATTTGGAAGATTTATCAAGCAATAAAATGGTCAATCCAGTCTATAAAGTTTTACGTATGGGGAATATTGAAACTGTTCTTTCGAGTAGTATTGCTGCTGTTTTTTGGTCGGCTTTCGTTGTTTCTGGAACTATGTGGTATGGTTCAGCAGCTACACCTATAGAGTTTTGCGTAATGAATAATTCTCATATTATTAAATTGTTGTATAAGTAACATATTGATTTATCGTTTGTTCGTGATTTATTTTATAAAAAATATTATTTAGGAAGTCTGAGCTTCGTAACTAACGTTATAATTTTAATGCTTATAATTTATTATTAAGAAAGTTCCCAAGATTTATGTAAAAAAGAAAACTGTAGGATAACGTTAATTTTATTATAATTTCTAGCTCTAGATTATTTTAATGTTTTTAGACATTGTTTTTTGTTGCTATCTTAATAGTAGGAACAGTATGGGAATAACTTTTAACTAACAATATTTTATTATAAATTTTAGCGAGCTACTTTACAAATAAGACATATATTTGATATTTTTCTTATTTATGTTTCTGAATGCTAGAAAAAATTGTATAAGCATTCTTTTTGTGTTAAATAAAACAATGAATGTAACATATTATAAACGTGAGGATTAATATACTTTGATTTAGGTCAAACATTTTATATTTAGTTTATGATAAGGAAAATTTGTTAATACTAGTTTAATAACGATTTTTTATTGATTTTACAATAAACGTTATTTGAATTTTATTTTTTAAGCCGTGTGCATTGTGAGATGCATGCACGTTTTTTCAAGAGAAGTGAAGTTTAAGTTTATTTCTTTCTACTTATTATTTGGTCCTACTCGTTACCAGTGGGATAAAGGCTATTTTCAAGTTGTGATCTTATTTTATCCATTTTAATTTCTATGATATGAAATATAAATTTGTAACAGTCTATTAATACTTTAAATTAATATTTATAATTAGTGATTTATGATTATTAAAATTTTTATTGGAAAAATAATACAAGATTTTATAAACTACTTTTCTACGAAAATTTCTATTTAATGTAAATTTCTTTGGATCTTGGATTCTGAGCTTAAGATAAATTTAATAAAAATTTTTATTTATTTTTCTATAATTTTTTAACTTTGGATGAAAAGTTAACTTTATGTCTAATTATTAAACTTGGATAATAATAATAATATTATTATTTATTTTTGTCTTTAGATGGTCTGTGACGATATTTTTTCCTTATTTCCTAGTCGTTAATGAAAAAAATGCTAGAAATTTAATAGTTTTATAAAAAGTTTTAATGCTTTTAATTAATAATTAGGAAAAGTTTATTATTCAAGATGTATGGTTTAACTAAATATAAATCATTCTTGATTTTTATAAGCCGTATACGTTGTTATACGTTTGTACGGTTTTTGGGGGGAATGAAAGAAATTTTTCGAACTGTAAAAATCTATATTAGTTTTCTTAATTATGAAAGAATTGTAACAATTTGGATTTCTTCTGAGATTGTAATAAATGACAAATTAATTTATTAAATTAAATTCCATAAAAACTAATAATTTTTTATAATGTAATTGAAATTATGAATGGTAATTTTAGAAAAATAGAAGTTAAAAATGGATATATACAGTTTATGTTTTAGTTGATTACTTATTAAAAACCAGTAATAAAAATTTGTGATATTGTTTGATTTCATATAGTCTTGTTACCTTTTTTATTTTCACTTTTCTTCTTTTTCTAAAATAAATCAAGTAAAGTAAAGATTTAACAGTTGTTTAATTGGAAATTAAGTTGATAATAAATGGTATTTCTTTTAGTTAAATACGATATTTTTCCTATATATTAATTTGTTAATTTCAAGTAAAATAAGGCTTTGTTAATTTTTTTATATAGTAGCATTGTGCTGTAAGATAATTTTCATCTTTAAAATTGCGATCTTATATGTGAAATATAATAAAATTTTAGGAAAGATTCATTAATTTATACATGAAATTTTTATATAATTTATTTTTTTCTTTTAGCTTATAGAAGTTTACAGCTTAATTAAGTTATTAAAATAAATTATCTTTAATTTTAGAAAACTAGATTTTACGTAGTTTAGTTATTAATGTAAGCCGTACGTATTGAAAAGTACATAGATGGCTTTTTAGGAGAAAGATTTTTATGAACTTTCTACCGAGGAACGTTCTACCATGTAAGAAATTGAAAGACGTGTTCAAAGTAGTTTGAGCAATGGTTCATCTCTATCTGAAGCTTGGAATAAAATTCCTGAAAAATTAGCTTTTTATGATTATATTGGAAATAATCCAGCTAAAGGTGGATTATTTAGATCAGGTCCTATGAATAATGGTGATGGTATTGCTATTTTGCGGATTGTTAAACTTTATATTGTTTTCTTTACGCTAGATAATTATGTTTATTTAAAAGTCTTTTCAAAGTTTTTAAAGTGTGATATTATTTATTTTAAAACTTAAGCAATTGATTAAAGAGTTCTATTCATACAGATTTAAAATGTATTTTTTTGTTATAAATAAATATTGAGCAGTTATTAATATTAATAATATATAATACCGAATGTGGTTAGATATTTAATAGCATGTCCTCTAAGCAGTGTTTACTATGATTTTCCCTAACAAGATTACGCGTTCTCAATATAAAGATAACGGTTAACTAATTCTATTATCTTTATAAATTTTTTATGTTCGAGTAAGGTCATAAAATATTTATTTTGTTTTTTAGTTTTGGAAACGACTTACTTTCCTAGTTTTTACAATTTTTTAATGTAAAAAAATATAACGAAAAATAAAAGTTTAATTATTAAAAATTGGTCGTATTTTTTTGGTAATTTATAATCTATTGCCGAAATATTAGGATGTCTCATTGAAGTTACTTTTATAATTAACAGTTTAATTAGCTAATATTTAAGTCGATTTGTAAGCCATATGCGTAAAAAACGCTTGTATGGTTCTAATGGTGAAAATTCTTGATATTTTAGGTTTTCGACCAAAGGGTTGGGGTTGAGTACGATTTAGTTTCAATTACTAATTTTAGTCCAATGAGGCATAATTTGTTATTTTTATAATGTGTTTTTTGAAGGCTATATAACTGTCGTAAATGCTGTTTACTTAATTTTAATAAAGAAATAATCGATTTGTCAAATTAATTTAAAAATAGAGAAATCTTATCGAAAAGTAGTTATTTTTATTAAAACAATTGGAATTTAGTTAAATTTTGTGAGTCTAAGTCTGTACGGATAAAAATTAAACTTTCAAGATATTTTTTATAAAAATTTAAAATTTGGCTTTTTTTAATTGATCTATAAATATATAAGTTAGTTAAGCTAACAAAATATCAACTATCCAATTCAGATTAGTGTCATTGGATATACGTATTTATGGGTTAATTTTTGAATTAATATAATTTTATGTATTTAACACCTTAAGAAAATAAGAATATTTGCAAACATTTAAGAATTCTTTGTTATTTTGGATTTATTTATTCTGTCTTTTAAAAATTAGAGCGTAATGATTTAAAAGTTTCTTGTTACGTTCGTTGGAAGCTTGAGCGTTTTTTTTTTTCTTAAGAGTTCATTCTATCCAATTTAGGTCATGCTGTTTTCTCAGATAAGGATGGCAATGAGTTATTTGTACGCCGTATGCCGACGTTTTTTGAAACTTTTCCCGTTTTACTTTTAGATCAAAATGGAGTAGTTCGTGCCGATATTCCTTTTCGTAGAGCTGAATCTAAGTATAGTATTGAACAAGTTGGTGTTACGGTAAGTTTCTTTGGAGGTGAATTAAATGGTTTGAGTTGTGCGTCTTATTTATACTAACTTTTGAAATTCTTAGTTTATTTGCAAAGATAGTTTTATATATTTTAATAAGATTAGCATATCTTTATCGTCCCAACTATAGTCAATTTTTATTTTTATTTTATTTTTAGCTCGTTTTTTATTTTAAATAATTTAATTTTATATAACTTTTAGGCCTTTTCTTTTTAGTATATAGGTAGTTATTTTTAACGTTATCTGATTCATATTTAAGTAAAATTATGAGTTATTTTGTTTGTAATTATTTTTATTGAGACATATGCATTTGTCTTGCATGTATTTTTCTTTAGAGATTAGTTTTATTTATCTTAGTTCAGTGATCCTTCTACTGTTAAAAAATATGCTCGCCGTTCACAATTGGGAGAAATTTTCGAGTTCGACCGTGCTACTTTACAGTCTGATGGTGTTTTTAGAAGTAGCCCAAGAGGATGGTTTACTTTTGGTCATTTATCTTTTGCACTTTTATTCTTTTTTGGACATATTTGGCACGGTGCCAGAACTATTTTTAGAGATGTTTTTGCGGGTATTGATCCTGATTTAGAAGAACAAATTGAGTTTGGTGCTTTTCAAAAATTAGGTGACATTACGACTAAAAAACAATTAGTTTAGTTTTCAAAATCAACTTTTTTAAATGTGTGTTGTTAAAGTGTTTTATTTTTCTTATGGAAGCCTTAGTTTATACATTCTGTGTGTTACGAAGTTGTATTGTTTTTTCATTAATGTATACATATTGTCTTTTTATTTGGATTAGGTTAAAATTTTCTTTATAAACACCTTTATGAGAATGGTTTTTTAGAACGAGACTTTTGTGCGCTTTGCTAAAAACATTATATATATAAAGTACGACTTTTAATTTTTAAGTTTTACCAATTAAAAATCACTTTAGGAACTATTTCTAGTTTTAGCACTAAATTTTTTGTCAAATCTATGATTTATTTATCGTAAAATGTTTTATTTACAAGTTTTCTTACGTTATTATTAAAGATTTATTATATTTTCGATAATGTTTAAAAGTTTTTATTTTGTCGTATTCAAAAGTTTGAGAAGCTTTGTTAGAACGTTTTACCTGTTATCTTAGCATTTTTTGTTTACAACAGGTTTCGATAAAATTATATATTGTTACGTTAAGTTCTATATTCTGTTTAATATATTGTTAAGTTTTCGATCTACTATTAAGATAATAGTAGTGTGAAATTAATAATTATATTTTTTTGATTTATATTGTTTGATGGAAAGTTCAATTATTAGATTTTTAAAACATTTTTTTTATGTGAAAGATAACACAAGAAATTAACATTTTTAATTTTATAATAACAAGTCTAATTCGTAAGTATTCACCAAGATATTTCTTTTGAATTTTACTCTTAAGATTCTAAAGTTTAATTTATTAGGAATTTATTTTTCTATTAGAATAAATTATATAATATTTTTCTTTATCGTAATATAAGCCCGCTGCAAAGTAATTTGCATTTCTGGATTTTTAGGAGAACTTCGACCTAAAATTACAATTTTGGATTCGTCTTTTTATTAAGAGTGATTTTTTTCGAATTGTAAAATGTTTATTAGGTAAGATATACGAATTTTCTTATAAAAAGTTATATTTTTTTTACTTTTATTACACTGATGTTATAATTTTCAAGTAAATTGAGAACTAAATAAAAATGTTTTTACATTAATCAAAATAAATTTAAATTATTACAGTTACACTAAGGATTTTTTTGTTCTTACTAAAAAACAAAAAACATGAGAGTTTTGTTTTAGTTCTTGTTAATTTTAATTTAAAAATAATTAATATTTATTTTTTTACTAGTATAACATGATCAATTTTTGTATTGTTTTTTAAAACTTCATTTTAAAATTATAATTAGAGATATTCAATGCAAAAGTTAATATGCCATTTTTTAAAGCTTTATGATAATAGATATCGTGTATAGCTTGAGAATGATAACTTAATTGGATTTATGTTATTAATTTTATCAAGTGTTAGTATTTTATTTAATATATTTTTTGTTTTCTATTTAATATAATATAAAACGTTTTTTTTTTAGTTCGGTTATAGGATGTTCAGATTCGATTTTTAAAATCTTTTAGCAAAAATCTATTAAAAATAGTTAATTTTGTTTGAGCTATATGTAACGGGAAATCTTTTACTTGTATAGTTCTACTAGGAGGTCTATGAGTTCTTACTTAACTATTGGTTGGTACTTTAGGTGTTATATTTTTTGCTATTTTCTTTCGTGAACCACCACGTATCGTAAAATAATTAAGTTATTTTGTATGTTTTATGAACATGATATATGTATAAAATTTATTAAATTTTATAAAATTTAATAAATTTTATAATAGAATAATATATATATATATATTAATACACACATAGATATATTATGTTTATTATATTATGAATTATCGTGCTTTGCTAAAATTTCAAGAACAAATTATACGTCTTTATAATAGTTTTACTGTTAATGAAATTTTACTTAAGGTCTAGAATTACTGATGAATTATATATTTCTAATATTATTGTTAGAAAGATAGCAAATAATCCCATAAATAGGGCCATAATACTTGTTGTTCCCCAACCCGGTGCTACTTTTCCGTATTCTGAATTTAAAGGTTTTAATATTGTTCCTAGCTTTGTAATTTTTCCTTTTGAATTTGATATTTTGTTTTTTGAAATAGTCGTCATATATATTTATATTATGTATAATTTTTTACTTTCTTTAATGCATTTCCGCATTATTTTTAGTTTAATCTTCGTGTTCTTCAAACGGGTCCCTAAAATTTCTTCCTTTTGGTCCAAAGCCTACATAAATAGAGTATAAAGTTATACTTATTAAAGCACATCCTATAAAAGTTGTGCATAACAATGACATTAATTCCATAATATTTATTATCAATACTTTTAAATAATTTTTTTTTACTTTATAAATTATATTGAAATGCGAGTTTTTTACTTAGAATTTAAAATTTTGTTTGATTTGATTTTATATAAAACATTTATATTTGTGAGAATTTCTAAATATACTTTATTATAACACTATAATAGATGTACTTATTTAAGATGTAAATTAATATATTACTTATTTTTTAATATAAACGTATGACCGTTTAATATATTTTTATCTTAGTTCATTTTTAATTATGAGTAATATTTACGATTGGTTGTGTGTATCGTTTTCTAATAATTAAAGGTTTAAGTCCTTAATATATTAACCTATTATTTAGTAAATATAGTAAATTGTTTTTTATAAATTTAAAGCCTATATTTTTATAATAAGAAGTCATTTTCATAATTTGCTTTTATTTTGTCGTTACGTTTTTTTTTTACACTTTAGTTCTAAAAAATTAGTTATATATGTATTATTTTGGAGTGTCGGCAATGAAAAAAGACTTTTTCTATAGCATTTTTAAGATTTTATTATCTATATATTTAGATTAAACATATTAAAAGATAAAATAATAACTTTTATTACATTATGTTTTCAAGAAATTTACTTTTTATTCTATTTATTAGTCCACGATTTTTCTGTATAAATTTTTTGTAGAATATAAAGCTCTTCTTATTTAATTCTAGTTGTTTAATTCTTTTTAAGAATTTTAAAGCAGTATGATAAGTATTTATCCTGTTCTGTTTTTTAGGGAGTGATCTTACCTAGTCGAGGAAAGGTTGGAAATTCAAGCTATTGCTGATGATGTTAGTGCGATTTAGTAAATAATAATAATATTTTTTAATTATTCTTGTTTTTTAAAATTATAAAATATCACGGGAAAAATCTCATTAATAAACGCTTAAGTAAAATCGCAAAATGAAAGAAATTTATGTATACTAATTAATATACGTTACTAATTTTATAAATTTTTGTGAGAAATGTATATTTAGTTGTTTATAAAGTTGGATCTGAGTATAATGCTTTAGGGTTTAAGTTAAAAATATTAGTTTTTTTATTATCAGTTTCAATTTTATACAAAAGCCGTTACTTTATACTTTAATTATAACACTTTAAAGTTATGCATTAAATTTTCTTGGCTAATATTTGCTATTTATGAAATATTTTTATCTATATTATTTAACTATTTATGCAATATTACTTCTTTAATACTATAAACTATTCAAAGTTTTTTATACAATTGAAGGGATAGTTTGATCAGGATAATTTTGACAAATTTAATAATTAAATGATGTTTGTTTACGATATTCAGTTTCGTTTCTTTATTAGAATAAATTAATAACTTATGAATTAATGAAAATTAACTACATATTTCAATTAATTTTTTATTTATTAAGCTTTGTGATTTTTCTTGCAAAGTTTTAAAACGGATTTTTTCTTTAATTTTTATCTCTAGTTTTATGTAGTAAATATGTTCCTCCTCATGTTAATATATTTTACTGTTTAGGTGGTATTACTTTTACGTGCTTTATTATCCAAGTTGCTACGGGATTTGCAATGACGTTTTATTATCGTCCTACAGTAACAGAAGCATTTTTATCTGTTAAATATATAATGAATGATGTAAATTTTGGTTGGCTTATTCGTTCTATACATCGTTGGTCTGCAAGTATGATGGTTTTGATGATGATATTACATGTTTGTCGAGTTTATTTAACTGGAGGATTTAAAAAACCTCGAGAGTTAACTTGGGTTACAGGTGTAATTTTGGCTACTCTAACAGTTTCTTTTGGAGTTACAGGATATTCTTTACCGTGGGATCAAGTAGGTTATTGGGCTGTTAAAATTGTGACAGGTGTTCCTGATGCTATTCCTTTTGTAGGTAATTTTATTGTGGAATTATTAAGAGGAAGTGTGAGTGTGGGTCAATCAACATTAACACGTTTTTATAGTTTACATACTTTTGTTTTGCCACTACTTACAGCAACTTTTATGTTAGCGCATTTCTTAATGATTCGTAAGCAAGGTATTTCAGGCCCATTATAAATTTTAATTTAATTTAAAATTTATAGATGTATCTTAACAATGATTTTTTGTCTATAATAATTTATTATGTTCTTATTTATTTTATATTATATTTATATGAAATCGGTTGTTAATTTAAACACAGGTACCATTTTACAAATAATAGGGCCTGTTATGGATATATCTTTTCCATCAGGTAAAATGCCTAATATCTATTTGCGACTTGAAAAATTCATATTTTTTTATGTATACGAACTTATTATGCTTTTATTGATTTTAGGTTTCTATTATTAGATTTAAAATTTAAAGAATAAAAATTTTAAATTTAGCTTAATATATAATTAAATATTTAGAGTTTACTTAGTATTTATTAAATGAAATATTGTTAGTGGATAAACTAATGTAAGATAATTATTAGATACATATTTACATAAAGTAGTAGTTTTTGTTTTCACTAATATTTGTAGATTTATTGGTCATAAACTGTATAAAAAAAATCTATTAACATTTATCTTAATAGCAGTTGAAAATGTGTAATTAACAAGTTGACCAATTGTCAGATTTTTAAATTAAAAATAGTTTTCCTTAATTATTTTTACAATTTTTATGCTATTTTTCCTTAATAAATGTTTTAAAAATAAAGAAAACTCGTTTACTATAATGTTTTTTTATTATAATAAAATTAATGTTTGTTGCACAACATTTACTTTTTATTTCTTAATAAGGTAAAATTTATACTTAATATAAAACATTTGTATATTATGTAATATATTTATTTTAAAAGCTTTGTGCGTCGTAAGCCGCTTGCATAGTTTTTTTAGAAAAAATTATTTATTTTCTTAATTTTTTACTGAAAAATTCTTTAATTATTGAGGGTAGAACGGAGTCTGGTGAAAAATTAAAAGTTGTTTGTGAAGTACAACAATTACTTGGCGATAATATTGTGAGAGCCATTTCTATGAGTGCTACAGATGGGTTGCAAAGAGGCGTTAAAGTTATTGACACAGGAAGTCCACTTAGTGTTCCTGTAGGTTCTACTACATTAGGTAGAATTTTTAATGTTTTAGGTGAACCCGTAGATCAAATGGGTCTAGTAGATTACTCTAAAACTTTACCAATACATCGTTCGGCACCATCTTTTGTAGAACTTGATACACAACTTTCAATTGTGGAGATATGAATTAGTATAACTTACTGTTTAAATTTCGATGTTAGAAGTTTCTAAAATTTATTAGTTAGTAATTGCCAATGCAAAAAATAATAACATTTACTATTCGAAAATTTTTTAGAAATAAGATTCATTGATTGAGTGAAGGAAATTATTTTTTCAAGTCAATACGTTTATGCGTAACTGGTTGAAAGTCATTAAACTTTAATGTATTTTACTTTATAAAAGTTTAAGTTGACTGCCGTATAACTTTAGAATGTAGTATATATTTATCATGATACTTTTTCCACTATGATAACTTTCATCGAATGAATATCATGTAGATTAAAAATTTCAGCTATAGCTAATCTAGTGAGTTTTTTGTTATAGGATTACAATCTGAGGTTTTATTGTGTAATTCTAAAAGCGTAGTGAATTAAAAAATACTTTCTACGTTTTAAGGAAGATTATGTTTTTTAAAGTTTTTTATCTATCCTGTTTTGAAACTGGTATTAAAGTTGTTGATTTGTTAGCTCCATATCGTAGAGGAGGAAAAATAGGACTTTTTGGAGGTGCTGGAGTTGGTAAAACTGTTCTTATTATGGAAGTCTGTATTGTATATTATTGGGACGATCTTATTTAAATACGTAAAATTACTATTTTTTGTCGTTATTTTATATAGACTTGAAAATGAAGAAATTTACAAATTTAGATAATATTGAAATTTATATTCTTTTTTGTTTTAGTGATTTTTAAATGAAAAAGTTAGACATTTGTTATAAAAATTTTAAATTTGTTAATAGCTCCATTCCTTAAGATAGTTTTGTTATAAGTTATTTATCAACTATATGATTTCCCAGTAACAATAAGATATATATTTTTAATTTTTAGTACTATTTAATGGTCTTTTATATATAAAGTATAATTTTAATTAGTTTTCAAGACTTTTTTTAATTTTAGACTGCAATAAATTTCGTTAAAAGCTCTGTATATTTTTAATAGGATATTTTTAGGGTTTTCAAACAAATATTATCTATTAACCATTTAGTTTTATCTTATAAATAATATTGCAAAAGCGCACGGAGGTGTATCGGTTTTTGGTGGTGTAGGAGAGCGAACTCGAGAAGGAAATGATTTATATCAGGAGATGAAGGAATCTGGTGTTATAAATTCGTCTAGTTTAAAAGATTCCAAAGTTGCTTTAATATATGGACAAATGAATGAACCGCCAGGAGCAAGGATGCGTGTAGGACTTACGGCTTTGACTATGGCAGAGTATTTCCGTGACGTAAATAAACAAGATGTTTTATTATTTATCGATAATATTTTTAGATTCGTGCAAGCGGGTTCTGAAGTTTCGGCTTTATTAGGTCGTATGCCTTCGGCGGTAGGTTATCAACCTACTTTGGCAACGGAAATGGGTGGCCTTCAGGAAAGAATTACGTCTACAAAAGAAGGATCAATAACTTCTATTCAGGCTGTTTATGTACCTGCCGATGATCTTACAGATCCAGCTCCTGCAACTACTTTTGCTCATTTAGATGCAACTACTGTTTTGTCAAGAAACTTGGCTTCTAAGGGTATCTATCCAGCCGTAGATCCTTTAGATTCTACGTCTACTATGTTACAACCTTGGATAGTTGGTGACGACCATTACAATACAGCGCAGTCCGTTAAAAAAACTTTACAACGTTATAAAGAATTACAAGATATTATTGCAATCCTTGGCTTAGATGAATTATCTGAAGAAGATAGATTAGTTGTGTCTCGAGCAAGAAAAGTTGAGAGATTTTTATCTCAACCTTTTTTTGTAGCTGAAGTATTTACAGGATCTCCTGGTAAATATGTTACTTTGGCAGAAACTATTGAAGGCTTTAAAGCTATTCTTAGTGGAGAATTAGACGATCTTCCAGAACAAGCTTTTTACTTAGTAGGAACAATACAAGAAGCAGTTTCTAAAGCTTCTACATTAGATTAAAAATTTTTTGATGATTTTCTAATGAAATTGAAGATTAGTGCTTATATCTTTTAAATTCTTTTTAAAATTTTTTTTTAGTTCGGTTACGAATAATTTTATTTACATATTATACATGACTTTAGAAATTTCAATTAGTATGCTACGTAAGTTATTATTTCATTTATAATATAAATTATTTAACTTTAAATATAGACGAATACTTTTTCTTCCTATTTTTATAACAACTTTGTGAAAAATTTACATTTCAAGTTTCTAATGTGGGTAATATTTTAAATCAACTATTTTAATTGTTTATTCTTAATAATTTTTTTTACCTATAAATGTTTATGATTTTATACTGTTCGAATAATAAAACGTTAAGATAGATTTGATTTATATTTGATTTTATAATTATAACATTTGTTATTATTTTTTGGCAAAGAAACATATTTTTGTTTTAAGTAAAACCTAAGCTGTATGTTATTTTAGCTTGTACAGTTTTTAAAGGGAATAGCTATTCTACTTAACTCGTTCCTGATAAAATCTTTTGGAAGAATTCGGTTAAAGAAGTTATACTTCCAACTCTAAGTGGTCAAATGGGAATTCTTACTAATCATGTGCGACATGTATGTTTATGACTTTTAAAATTTCTTGTTTTAACTTTACATTTATGAATTGTGTTTAAAGAACAATTTATTCGACGGTATTTTTAATTTGTTTGTTTTAATTACATATAACTCTGTTTTTATACCTTTTATAAATAAACATTTTAGGAATTAATTCTATGGTTAGTAATGCTTGATAATAAGCTCTACAAAAATATTTATGAAAGTTTTATAATTTTTAATTTATAATTAAAAAAATATTTAAAATATCTTGATATTAAGTAATTTGTGATTAATGAAAAATTTCGAGTATCGATAATATTTCAAATTCATAGGAAAAGTTGTAAAGGACATAATATTTAAATCTAAAGAATTATTTTCTTAGTTAAGTGTAAGGGACATGTAAATATTTTGAAAAATTTTTTGTTTTCGGTTTGAAGTTTAATTTTATTAAATTTCTTTATTCAAGAAAATATTATTTCTGTTTTGTTACTAGGTAATATCTTTGATATCAAAAAATTGGTTGAGAGAACTTTGTAGCTTTAGCGAATTTTTAATCCATTTTAAATTTAACTGTTCGTTTATTTTAAGGAAACGCAGTATGAATTGAAAGTTTCCTGTACTGTGTATTTGAGGGACTTTTAAATACAAAATTTATTTAAAATTATTCCTATCATTGTATTCCTGTTTTAACTGGTTTAGATACTGGTTTACTCTTAGTTCGTGATGCTTCATCTTCTAATTGGGTTACTTTTGTAGTTACTGGTGGTTTCGCATTAGTTAATGAAAATAAAATAACTATTCTTGTTAATGAGGCAGAGTTTGGTTCAGATGTCAATGTTCAGGAAGCAGAAGAAGCTTATTTGGCTAGTAAAGTAGCATTGGAAAGCAATTCCGATGTTACTAGAAAATTCGAGTTAAATTCACAATTTAAAAAAGCACGTGCTAGATTCCAGCTTGTCCAATCGTCAAAAAATATTGGTTAGTATTTTTTAAAATAAAGTTCTTAAATCATTTAAATTTTATGAAAGTTTTACACTAAATTAGAGTACATTGATTCTTGTAAAATCTTTATTAATAAATTTGTGAAATAACTGTATGGTTTTGCTTAGTATACAATTTTAATTTTATTACTTAACAATGTCACCTCAAACTGAAACTAAAACTGGAGCTGGATTTAAGGCTGGTGTTAAAGATTATCGTCTTACATATTATACTCCTGATTATCAAGTATCTGAAACAGATATTTTAGCTGCTTTTCGTATGACTCCGCAACCTGGTGTACCTGCTGAAGAATGTGGCGCTGCTGTTGCCGCAGAATCATCTACTGGTACGTGGACTACTGTTTGGACTGATGGGTTAACTCAACTTGACAGATACAAAGGTAGATGTTACGATCTTGAACCTGTTCCGGGTGAAAGTAATCAATATATAGCATACGTAGCTTATCCTATTGATCTTTTCGAAGAAGGTTCTGTAACAAACCTTTTAACAAGTATTGTGGGTAACGTTTTTGGATTTAAAGCGTTACGTGCTCTTCGTTTGGAAGATTTACGTATTCCACCTGCTTATGCAAAAACTTTCTGGGGACCTCCTCATGGTATTCAAGTTGAAAGAGATAGACTAAATAAATATGGACGTCCTCTTTTAGGATGTACTATTAAGCCAAAATTAGGTCTTTCAGCAAAAAACTATGGCCGTGCTGTTTATGAATGTTTAAGAGGTGGATTAGATTTTACAAAAGACGATGAGAATGTTAATTCACAATCTTTTATGCGTTGGAGAGATCGTTTCCTTTTTTGTGCAGAGGCTATTTACAAAGCTCAAACAGAGACTGGCGAAGTAAAAGGGCATTACCTTAATGCTACTGCAGGTACATGCGAGGAAATGTATAAGAGAGCTGCTTTTGCTGCACAAATTGGTGTTCCTATTATTATGCATGAGTTCGAGTAAAGAATTTAATATTTTCTAATACTTTATCTATTCTTAAGGATAGTTATGTAAATTCTTATTTAACCTAATAATAAAGTAAATTAGTTCTTTTTACTAAAAAAGTAACTATTATAAGTTTTATTATAAAACAGAATGTTCTAAGTTTTTTAAACATAAATACTATTATTTTTAATGTCTTGTAATATTTGTTAGTTTTTTGCTTAGTTTGTGCACTAAGTTATTATATTGTAATACAAATATTATTACGTTATTAAGTTAAATCTAATATTTTTATTGTTAGATATTAAGAGAAAGTATTAACAAAATACTAAATTGGTTATAAATAATTTTATTTTTTATTGAAATAAAATTAATTTTTGGTATATCAACAGAACAATTAATATTTCACAAAGTTCAACTATGAAATTTTTGTAGTAAACTTACTAAGATTTTGTATAAATCTTTTGGTTGCTATTATAATATAAAACAAACTAATCTGTGTTTTGATTTCATAATTAAATTATTTAACTTTTTTTCAAAAATGATTATTATCAAATAGCATGATGATAAAAATTATATCATATCATGTTAGTAAATGATTTCACAATTTCTAGTTGTGATATTAATTTTATCTATTTAACTGGTGGTTTTACTGCTAATACATCTTTATCTATGTATTGTCGTGATAATGGATTATTATTACATATTCACCGTGCAATGCATGCTGTTATAGATCGTCAAAGAAATCACGGTATACATTTTCGTGTTTTAGCAAAAACTCTTCGTATGTCAGGTGGTGATCACCTTCATTCTGGTACTGTAGTAGGTAAATTAGAAGGAGAACGTGAAGTTACTTTAGGATTTGTTGATTTAATGAGAGATCCATATGTAGAATTGCGAATATTTTAAACTCATATTTATAAACTTTTTTTAAGCATAAGATGTATTCATATTAACCTTCTACTGAGGGTTTTATTTTCAGAGATAATAATTGAAGTAAAACTAAGCGCTTAGTAAAAATAGACTTTGTATGTTATTTTTATAATTAAGAATATTGTTAATAAATTAAAAAAATAAAATAGTGGGATTAATTAATTTTCTTAATTAGATAAAAATTTATGTTTGTAATAAACTTGTTTTTGAATATTAATAGAAATGATTTTTTTATATATTATTCGAGTACTATTCACAAAACAATTCTTTTTAGTAATTTAATAGCAATTAATGTAAATATGAAAATTATCTCAACTAACTTTAAACTACGAATTTAATAAATGGCGACAATATGGTGTATCTTTTTGGTTTAATGTTAGGTCTGATAATATTTTCTAAATACGAATTAATCATAAATAAAAATAAAATGATTTTATAACACGTATATAGCAAGACATTTATATTCAAATTATAAAACATAACTTTAGTAATTTCTATATGTTTATTTTTCTAAAGTTTTTAGAAATATTTATATAAAAATATATAAGAAGTGGAGTTTATTCAATTTACTATCTTCAAATGAACTGTCTTTTTTAATCAGTTTTATTCATTTTTTTAGTTTTTATATTAGCCTTATGCATTTAAGATGCTTGTATGGTTGTTTTGGAGAAGTTGCATTAGTTGTAACCTCTACCTTAAAAAGATCGTTCTCGTGGTATTTATTTTACTCAAGATTGGTGTGGTATGGGTGGAACTATGCCTGTTGCTTCTGGAGGTATTCATGTTTGGCATATGCCTGCTCTTACTGAAATCTTTGGTGATGATGCTTGTCTTCAATTTGGTGGAGGAACTTTAGGACACCCTTGGGGTAATGCTGTGTGAATTTGATTTTTCTTGTTTTAAATTATATAAATTTCTTTTTTATTTATTTTCTATTTACTTAGGTTATTTATAATTATTTTTTATATTTAATATTTAAAAATTATGTAGAAGTTTCTATTGATGATAATAACATTCTTATGTAAAAATTTTAATTTTATTTAAAAGTAAAAAGATTTTGAGAATATTTTTAAGAAACTCAACTCAAAAATAATTTAAGAATTGGAGCCATTAAATTAAATAATTACTTAATTTATGCCTTTTGGAATATAGGTAAAAAAAGATTATAAATTATATTAACTAAAATTTGACGTTACTTTCATAATTTTTAAAGCTGTTTGCTTAAGAAAATCTTTATTTATATATTTTAGATATTTTTATTTTAAAGCTGTATATAATTGAATATTATGTGTACTGTTTGTAAATGAATTTTTATTGTTATTAAAAGTTTAATTTTACCCAGGTGCTGCCGCTAACCGAGTTGCTTCAGAAGCTTGTGTTCAAGCTCGAAATGAAGGTCGCGACCTTTCTCGTGAAGGTGGTGATGTTATTCGTGAAGCTTGTAAGTGGAGTCCAGAGCTTGCTGCTGCTTGTGAAGTTTGGAAAGAAATCAAATTTGAGTTTGAAACTATTGATAAGTTATAATTTTATATAACTTTTTTGTTTTAACTCAAATTCGGAATAATATATGATGAATACATATTTGTTTGTTATTATTTTTATTTGGAATTTACAAGATTAATATCAAAATCATTTTATTTTTATTCGTATGGCAGTACCTAAAAAAAAAATGTCGAAATCTAAAAGGGATTCTAGAAAAAGCTATTGGAAAAAAAAAATTATTCGAAACGTTCTTATTGCTATATCTTTAAGCAAATCCATAAAAAGTCCCAGAAGCAAAAGCTTTTTATTAGATAAAAATTTTGATTCTGGTTTCTTTATTGAATAGTTTAAATTTAGTGCAGAAAAAGAGTTATTAGATTATAATTTATTAGTTACATCTTAAGTCTAAATATGTAGTTTTATTGGACGTTTAATATTTGTCATTATGTTTTTCGTTTCAGAAAGTTTAATTAAACTTAATTGTTTATATTTATTTGTCTAATTATTTTATTGGTTGTGTTGCTGTGATAATTTAGTGTAAAAGTTGATATATATATGTCACATTCAGTTAAGATTTATAACACTTGTATAGGTTGTTTTCGAGTTGTTTGAATAACAAATACTGTTTTATTTTGCCTAAATGTGAATTTGTTTTAAAATTTTGTTCTTTTAAGTCTTAGGTTTTTGTTAAGATAACAACACGTTTTAGTTTTTTACTCTTTTATTAACATTTTTTTTTAAGTTTCAAAAGCATTATTTATTTCTCATGTTTTTTTATATTTACTTATTTGTTATAACAATTTTATGTTACAAGTTTTTTTTAGTACGAGGAAAAAATTTTAAATTTAAAGTTAAAGCTACATGCAATCTGACTTGCTTGTGTAGTTTTTAAAGAGATCTATAAAAAATCTACTTTTTTACACAATGTGTTCGTGCTTGTCCCACAGATGGTTTGTCTTAAATTTTATATAAATATAAATTTTATGAATGTAAATTTTTGAATAATAAGTTATTTACAATATTTATAAAAATTTAGTGTTATTCTATAGGCTATTTAATTCGTCTGTTTAAATTTTCTTATACAAATTTTAATAATTTTTATTATGTTTTATTTAGAATTTTCATATACATTTTTTTATGTGTATGACTTGAGGAAAGATGCTAATATCTTATTAGCATCAAGTTTTTGGTTGGTTATATCTGATATTTTTTTATTTTAAATTTTTCTAACAGGTATTTTCACTTTTACTTTTTTTTACTTTGAGCCGTATGTTTTTTATTAGACTTTTACGGATCTTTGGGAAAATATTTAAATTTGACTCTACTTTTGGAAATGGTTCCTTGGAATGGTTGCAAAGCTGGTCAAATAGCATCTTCTCCAAGAACAGAAGATTGTGTTGGTTGTAAACGCTGTGAGTCCGCATGTCCTACAGATTTTTTAAGTGTGCGTGTTTATTTAGGATCTGAAACGACACGTAGTATGGGTCTTGCTTATTAGTTATGAAATGTTCATTTTTTCATATGCAATTCGATAAAATTCAATCATTTTAATTTAGTTATTTAAATGTAATTAAATTTTAGTGGGTAACAGACGTTTTCTTATATAATTAACCACTATTTTGTGTAAATCTGATAAAATCTATTTTGATTTTACTTCTTATAAAATAAAAAAGTACTATGAAAATAAATGTGTTTTTGTTATTGTAAATTCGTTATATAAATAGAGTTTATGTTCTAAGATGATAGATATTTTTTTTAAAGTTTTATTTTGTTTATAAATTGTTTATTTGGTTATTAGTATTATTAATATTTTTTTTTGTATTATTAGATTAAAAAATAAAATCTAGTTGAAATATTTTAGAATATCCATCCTAAGAAACAGAGTAATTTCCGATCATTGTTTAACATTTTTTAAAGTTTGTCCTAATAATTGCAATAATATCGCTTTTAATGGAAATAGAATTCGACGCAGCCTACTTCAGAATTTGGTTAGATAAATTTATACAGTTTTTTATTGGGTAGAGCAAGTATCTTTTTTGATAAGAATTTTAATTTTTTTTCTTTTTATTTGAATGTTAAAAACTATTTATTAAATAGTATCGTAGTAACAAATATCAGTTTTTTTATATCTAATAATCGTAGTAAAGTTAATCGTTTTCATATGATTCATGAGTTTCTTAACTTAGAAGAAGTAAATGAAAGTTTATTGGAAATAAGTTCAAATTTAAAACGTTTACGTTTTAAATTTCTTTCTGATAATTGTCAGAAGAAATTTTTTTTTGCTGTTCTAAATTGTTTCCATACAAAGAATTATTTTAGTGAAAACATAATGTTTTCTTCTGAATTAAAACTAGTTAATAAGGAAATTTATTTGTTAAATAAAATTTCTTCCCAAATTAATTTAAAAATCTTAATTAAACTAGAAATAAGATTAAAAGCTTAAATATAGAACCTAATTTTTTAAATAAAAAGTTTTCTGCTAAAGTGCGAATCATAAAGTAGCATGTCTTATTATAAGATTGTTCTTTATTTGTTTTTTATTCTTGACATTAAATTACGAAAGTTACTGAAGTTAAGCTTGAATAAAAATCTAGGAATATATATATATTTTTTTTAGTAGGTGAGAGTAGTCATAATAATAAGATTTTTTTAAATTTTTGGTTATACAAATTATTTCTTTAGAAAAAGCATAAAATTTTAAAACTGTCTTTCGTTTCATTTAATAAAATTACTTTTTATTGCTACGAGTGTATTAGTTCAATTGAATCAAGTAAAAAATTATATCATTGAAAGACATTTAATAATAATTATAAACAATCGAAGTTGTTCCGAATACTATCTTATTTTATTAACAACAGCTTTCAGACAAATATAGATCACGGAAAGTTTTAGAACAAACATTTGTAAAAGATAATATAAATGTTCAGTTTCATTAATCTTTTATATTTATTTTTAAAGAAAAGTGTACTTTTATTCTATTAATAAAAAAAATAACAGTTTTGCCCCTATTAAAAGAGTGAATTTCGCTTGTGACTTTTTTTTCTGAAATATCGGATAAGTGAGAGTAAAAGATTGTATAAAACCATTTGTATCTTATTTAGTTTTAAATAGCGGTTATATTAAACTTTTATATTGAAAAAGACAGCAACTTAGAAAATTTTTTTATCTTTGATTTTAGTACAGATTTAAGCATTACCCCGTTCAACGCCTTTATTCAAAGCCTAAAAGTTTTCAATCGAAATTAGGAGTTTACCTACTCTTTTTATTACAGTTATAGTTTAAAATGTAAGATCAAAATTAATTTCATTCTAGCTTAAGACAATTATTGTGATTTCCAATATAACACTTTTTCTTCGATAAAAATGTAAATATTCGATATATAAAAATTTCTGTATGTTAATATTCAATTTTAATATCCTTTTTCTAACTATTCAGACAAATTTATCAACTTTTTGGATACAAACGTCCAATTATATAAAATTCCTGGGGTTACTTGAAGCGTTCTTTTAAAAACTTTTTAATTTAATGCTTTTTCTAGAATTTCTTTTTGATTCTATTTTTTAATCGTTTTCAATTGATTGGGGTTTTAAACTGTTTGGGTTAGTTTTACTAACTTATATTTTTTAGAATTCGCTTGATATCTTTAAAATAAAAATATAAATGTATATATATATATTGTTCTCATAATATATATTTTTTGTTATCTTAAATATAAGAATCACAAATAATTATTTTTTAAAAGATGTGTTTTTGTTCATTTTTCAAATTTTATACGGCAATGTCTTCATTCTTATTTATTAAGAAACTCATTCTGTAACATTATTAAAAACTCGATTGTATGAAAATTTTTACTTAATAGACTTAAACACTTACATAAAGTTAGTTAATTGAACTGGATTGTGGTGTTGTTTGATGGCTATAATATTGATAAAATGTTCCACGCTCGTATCGCAGGGTTTGTGGGAACTTATGAAGCTTGAGGAAATACATCTAGTTTTTATCAAGTATTATCCAAAATGATTTTTACGACATGTTTATATTTAATTTCCTACAATTTTTCATTTTTTTCCATAGTTTCATTTGGTATATTATTTAAAACTTACTTGTTTCTTTTTTTTTTTTTTTTACTTTTHACAAACATTAGATACTTATGAGTTTATTTAAAATATCATTTGTTTTATTAAAGTTCAGGTTACTATCGTAATCAAATATTATTTTCTTTGCAATTATACATTATAGAAATAAATTTTACAGTGATCGTATTAACGATTAATACTATTAAATAATAAAGTGTCTCTGAAAGACGGAAAGTATTTTATTATTGTTTCTAGTTTTTTATCTTTATCATTGCTTTCATTAAAAATTGCTTGGATAACATAGCCTCATTTAACCAGCTCAAATTTAAATCTAGAGTTTTTTATTTTTTCGCATATGGGATTCTTCAATATTTTTTTTTATAAGAATCTTCCAGAATGGCTATTATTTATATTTTGATCTAAATTTTGATTATTAAATGAATTTTTCTAGCTCTATTCTTATACTTCATTATTAAGGTAAAGTACAGAGTTACTATCTTCTTAGATCAATATTAACCATTTTAGTTGTTTCTAACACTTAAAGTCTGTTGATTACACAAGCTATTTGTACTACGCTTTAGATATTATTTGAATAAAATTCTATGCAAGTTATATGCTTAATAATTAAAAACTTTTTTAAATACCTCTTGAACTTTAAAACCAGAATCAATTGATTCTAAAGGATCTTTTCTTAATCGATGTCTTAAACATAATTTAATAACCGTAAATATATCTTTTGCTGTTACTTCTTTTCGGTTTTCAAAAGCTACAAGTGCTTTCGCTGCTCTACTAGTAACCATATCTCCTCTCAATCCATCGACATTTAATTCTGAGCAAATTTGAGAGATTTTTTCAAGAAGTTCATAATTTATGATTACATTTTTTAAGTTGTTTCTTGCGTTTATTATTTTTTCCATTAATTTACTTTGTTCTTCACTATATTTTTTATTAAATTCTCGAGGATTTTTTTCGAAGAGTTCTCTTTGTTGAACAATTTTTACTCTTAAAGATGGTTCTTTTACCGTTTTTATTTGAGCGTGCATTCCAAATCTATCTAATAATTGTGGTCTTAGTTCTCCTTCCTCTGGGTTTCCTGAACCTACTAAAATAAATTTAGCTGGGTGACAGATTGAAATTCCTTCCCTTTCAACTGTGTTCCATCCAGAAGCTGCAGAATCTAGAAGTACGTCGACTAAGTGATCATCTAAAAGGTTTACTTCATCAACATATAGTATTCCTCGATTTGCTTGAGCAAGTAAGCCTGGTTCAAATGCTTTTTTTCCTTCCGATATCGCTTTTTCAATATCAATAGTTCCGCAAACACGATCTTCTGTTGCTCCTAAAGGTAAATCTATCATCGGAGTTTTTACTTGAATTATTGAAAGTTTTTCGTTATTTCTTATTTTTTCAAGAACTTCGTCTGACATTAGTTCTGTGTCATATGGATCAGAGTTATATGGATCGTTCTCTACAATTTCAATAGGTGGCAGTAAGTCAACTAATGCTCTTACAATAGTTGATTTTCCTGTCCCACGATCACCCATAATCATAACTCCTCCTATTTTTGGATCTATAACATTAAGTATAAGTGATAACTTCATAAAACTAAAATAGTATTTTGTTTTCAAACTGAACATGATTTTGTCATTCAGCTTTTATAAATTTATTAATAAAATCTTATAACTCAAGATCATTTTGTTTCTGTTAAACGTTTACTTATTTTTAGTCTTTTTAAGAAATAATTTTCTTTTAAAGTTAGTACTTAGGAACATATATTTGATTTCTAAACTTTTATATTACTAAGATGTCCTATCGAAAAATATCACTTTTATAAATATTTTTAATTTTTAATTATTTTTTAGTTTTACGTTTATTTTAGTTGAAATTAAACATCTCTTCTTGTCCGACTATCGATGTAAAAGGAAATACAGGCCTTTCGTTTGTTTTTTTATTCATAAATTAATTAACTTAATTTTTTTATTCCAGTACTACATCGCTATTCGTAATAAATATTAAAATTATATTAACTTAATAATACTGATTCTTAAATTAAAAAGATCATATAAATTGGTCAGTATATTTATGAAAAAACAAATTACAAAATGATTTTGAATTCTCTAATTTGTCTTGCAAAATATTACAAACATAAAGATAAAAAATTTTATGACGTTTACCGGATTAAAAACAGAGGATAAAAAAGGATTATTTGATACGGCTGATGATTGGTTAAAAAGAGACAGATTTGTTTTTGTAGGTTGGTCTGGATTACTACTTTTTCCTTGTGCTTATCTAGCTCTTGGGGGATGGTTAACTGGTATTACTTTTGTTACATCTTGGTACACTCATGGATTAGCTAGTTCATTTCTTGAAGGTTGCAATGTTTGTGATTTATAAATGTATAATTTGTTCTTTGGATTTTGTGCATGTTTTATATTATTTTTTTAGTTTGTTTGCTTTTTGTGTCGACTAAAATTCAAGAAATATGTTATAGTTTTTGTAGGACAAATTTGAACTAGAGATTTTGCAATCATTTTATTTTAAAACTAAGTTTAAAAGTCATTTAAAACATTATGAAAATAAACTACAATTTAATTTCAAAAATTTTATTGATAAAAATAAAATTTTTTACTACATTTTTAAGGTTATACAAATTTAACAAATGTTTTTAGAAAATTTGAATTCTAGTTATATCGACATTTACGAATTTCCAAATTAAATAATGAAAATATCTATTACTATTTTTGTTTATTAGCCTTTTTGTATATTTTTAGCTAAAAAAGCCGTATGATAAAAATGTCTTGTACGAATTGAAGAGAGATATTAATATATTGAAAGAAAATCTACTCTAATGACTGCAGCTGTTTCTACTCCTCCTAATAGTATGGGACATTCTTTATTACTTTTATGGGGTCCTGAAGCTCAATGGGATTTTACACGTTGGCTACAAATAGGAGGCCTTTGGACTTTTGTTGCTCTTCACGGTGCTTTTGGATTGATTGGATTTATGCTACGTCAATTTGAGATTGCTAGAGCTGTTCAAATTAGACCATATAATGCTATTGCATTCTCCGCTCCAATCTCTGTATTTGTTTCAGTGTTTTTAATTGTTTGAATTTATTAAAATACTCAATTTTATTATATGTGTTTGAGAATATTTGTCATATTTAAGTTTTTTAAACAAAAGAAAATTAAGATAATCTAAACAGTAAATAAGATTTTATTTCTCTATTTTAAAGACTTTTTTTAAATTTTTATTTTTAAATAAAATGGTTAAACTTCTAATTCAAAATAAAAGTAAAAATTTCTTAAATTAACGAATTTTAAACATTTTAAATGAAATAGCAAATATTAAAACTATCTTTAGTAAGATTAAATTAAGTATTAATAAATCAAAATGACTTTTTGTCTTAAGACTAAACCCTAACATTTTTATTATGAAATAAAAACAAGTTTTGTGATTAAGGTGTATTCATATTAAGTGAATATAAAAAGCTATTTATTCGCTAAATGAATAAAAATAGTTTATGAATGAGTTTGTATACTTAATTTACATTATCCTTTAGGTCAATCAGGATGGTTCTTTGCACCAAGTTTTGGTGTAGCTTCTATTTTTAGATTTATTTTATTCTTTCAAGGTTTTCATAATTGGACTCTTAACCCATTTCATATGATGGGAGTTGCTGGTGTTTTAGGTGCTGCGCTTCTTTGTGCAATCCATGGTGCTACTGTAGAAAATACTTTATTTGAAGATGGTGATAGTTCATTGCGAGTTATTATAGTTCATATTTATCTTTAGTAAGGCAAATGTAATCATTTGTTATTTTGTTAAAAGCATATTCTGCTCATAATAGGTAATTATATGTAAGTTTTTTATTCTTATTCAAATATAATATAATTATTTCAAATATAAATTTTATGTTTTTTACTATTTATTAATGACTAATACAAAAAATAAATGATATTTTGATCTATACATTTTTTTTTTATTAAAGATTATATTTATATTTAAAGTAATTTATGTTATATGAAATTAATAATGAATCAATTGTTTATGTAAATTTATATGAATTTTGCTTCTTCTTGTTTATGATTGGTCATGATTTTTTTCTGGTTAAACTTCAATGAATTAAAAATATAATAACAACTTTATTTATTAAAAATAGTTCTTTGTTTTTCTCAAGAGTGAGCGAGACAGGATGTTTTACAGGTCAGATAAATTTTTGTGTAAAAAAAAATAAATTTTTAACTTTTGTTTTGACATTTTATTGAATTTTAAGCTATATGTATTGTAAAATGCTTGTATAGTTTTTTAGGAAGAATTATCTTTTAAGCTCTTACCAGGAAGTTTGTTACGTAGTAAAATCTTTTTTTGTAATTTATTTAAGTAAAAAATTCTATTTTTTGTTTTAATAAATAAACTTAAAAATAGATTTAAAACGTTTATTAAGGATATTCGATTTTAATGTTCTTAGTTATGTAATTTTTTATTGGATAAGTATTAATTTAGTTAATCGCTATTTACGCAATTTGTTATATTTTAATTTTTAGTGTCTTTAGAGTTTTAAAAATATACCGTAAAATTTTTAAATTGGCTAAAAAAAGCATTATCGAGAAGATTTAATCGTGAAATCTTATTAAACGTTATTATTTTGGTTTTTTGATAATTGAATGGGTTTTATTTATATTGTTAAAGTAAGGAGTTGTTTTTTTAAAAATTTTTTTAAGTTTTTTATAAAAAGTCTTCTTTTTTTATTAATAATTTTTGCTAATTCAAAGCCGTATGATATTTTTATTATTTATCACTTACGGTTTTTAAGAAGGTTTAGAATTTTTAAGATTATTTTCCTATCTTCTATACATTTAGAGCATTCAATCCTACTCAAAGTGAAGAAACTGTAAGAATTGTAAAAATTACATGTTTTTAGGAATAAAGTTTAATACTTATTTTTGTTATAAGGAATCTACAACTGAAGATTGTAAGTATCATACTATAAATATTGTAGAATTTTACTTTTTATTTAAATTCAACCGTTGTTACTATACTATCGAATTATTTATTTATTTAATAATACTATTATTATTACATTTATTTTTTTTATTATCGATAAGTTTTTATTTTATTTTATGTGCTTTGAAAATTAAACGTGTAATTAAAAAATTACTTTGGTTTTTATTTTAATAAAAGTTTTTTTAATCAAAATAATCACAATTTTTATTCTTATTTAGGTATAAAGAGTTTTAATTTGTTTTTTAAAGTCGTATAGTAATCTATTTTATTTAACGTTTATTATTTACGTCTTGAGAATAGACTATGAAATTTCATTTTAAAGTCTAGTTTTATTATTCAATGGTCACAGCAAATCGTTTTTGGTCTCAAATATTTGGTGTAGCCTTTTCTAATAAGCGTTGGTTACATTTCTTTATGTTGTTTGTACCTGTTACTGGTTTATGGATGAGTGCCTTAGGTGTTGTAGGTTTAGCTTTAAATTTACGTGCTTATGATTTTGTTTCGCAAGAGATTCGTGCTGCCGAAGATCCTGAAGTATGTGTATTTAATTTTGGCATCATATAATAATTTATTTTTAACATTTTTATAGTTTTTAGTAAAAATATTTATCTTTACATATTAAAATTAAATGAGAAATTTAATATTATAAAGCAATTCTAAATAAAAGTTTGTTAAATAATATTCTTATTAAATTAACTATATTAGTAATTTAATGTAAGTTTGATTTTAAATAATTATATGTGTAAAAACTTTTTAATAACTTTCTTTTTACTATTTTTTAGGAGATAGTAATTTTCTAATTTAGGCTTGTTATAATTCATAAAGTATTGAGACTTATTTATTGTCAGAAAAAATACAAGTTTCTTTTAAATTATAATGACAGCTTATATTCATCTTAAAAAATTATTTTTAAAAGAAAGCAGTATGTATATGCAAGTACTGTTTGAAAAGAGAACTTGATACTTTGAAGAATCTACTTTTATTTTGAGACATTTTATACAAAAAATATTCTTTTAAATGAAGGTATACGTGCTTGGATGGCTGCACAAGATCAACCACATGAACAACTTGTGTTTCCAGAAGAGGTTCTTCCACGAGGAAATGCCCTTTAATAAGTTTTTCTTTATTCTAAAAAGTTTTAAAGTTTTGGAGTTATAATCGCTTTAGTACGGAATATTCACACCCGCTCAATCTTTTGTTTATTACTTTGTAAATTTTTGTGTCAAGTTAAATGTATTATTTCTTTCAAATTAAACCAATAATTTTAATTTATTTATTTTTCCAGTTCGACAAAGAAGTTTGTATTTGTTTTTAGGCAAGATAATAAAAGATCCTTCATTGTCTTCAGGTTTAAGAAAAAACAAAACAAAAAGTAGGTTCGATTCGGTTGGTTTATAGGGGTTTCGTTTTCGATTTTCGATTTCACCCATCCTACAGCCGCGCATAAAGATTCTTACGTTTTTATATTTAAAATTTTATAATAATTAACAACTATGAAGAAAAAAAAACAAATTAGAAATAAACAAAGTGTTAGCTTTGCAGTAAAAAAAGCATTTTTAAGTTATACCATAACTGATTTTAACTTTGACATAGACTTTTTAAAAGATTTATTTACAAAAACAATTCGTAAATAACGTGTTTTAAACTATGCTTTTGCTAAGGATGTATTTGAATTGGATACGGGGAATGAAAATAAGAGTAAGTTTAAGTTTTATGTAATTTTTCCAGTGAAAAATAGAATTGATTTCAATACTTCAAGATTTTTTAATTTACAAATAGGTAGCAATCGAATTTAAAAAAAAAATATCAAATTCAACAGGAGAAATTCTAATGTTAGAAACAATATTGAAACTTTTAAATATTAAAGTTGAAAACAAGTACGACTTCGAAAGTTTTTTTATTCCCCTTCATATATAATATATAAGAATCTTTAGATTTCTTTGAAAAACAATAAAACTTAACAAAGGAAGAGTTTTAGTTACTCATGAATCTTCTGGAACATTCTTTCTATGTTTGTTTTATAAATCATCACTTTTGAAAAAGATTTAATTTCGTTAAATAAAAACTTAACTGGTGTAAAAACAAAGTATAATATTCGTAGACGATTTTACGTTTATTTAGGGATTACTTTGCTTATTTTAGTTTTTATACGTTTTGGTTTCGAATTTTCTCTTGGATCAAAAAACAATCTTATTGATTCTAAAGATCAAAAGCAAACTGAAATTCCAAATCAAGACCAAAATAACGAAGAAAGTACTTTTTCTCGCGTTATGAGGTTAATAAGTTATCAGAATATCTTTGAAAATTTGGATTTCTCCGATTCATTACCCGATAGTGAGAAAACAAAATTTTTTTAGACTATCACGATCTTAAAGAAAACCATCAAGAGGTAGTAATATTGGCTGCACTCTTAGTATTTCTAACTGCTTTAGGTTCTTATAATTCTGCACTCGAAAACGACCATCCTGCAGCTATACAAAGACAAACAGAAATCTATCTGACAAGCCCTTATAACCCAGCACTAGAGATGACGAGACAATTGAGAAGATAAGGATATTTAAAGCCCCCTGCTTCCATATTTTATTTCTTTTATATAATAATTAATGTAATGCTTTTGTCAAAACTTCAAAAATCTTTATTATGTATTCATTAGCTAAGTTGTCTACCAATGTTTTACTAACAAAACATATCCATGTTTTTTTAGCTGTAATGTAAAATTAACAAAATGAAAAGTTATGAGTTTTATAAAAATTAGACATTTTTCTTTGTTACCCATTATACACATTTATAAATAATTGTATGTGATTGGTATATTATTTAACTTTCAATTATAATGAAGATTTAGATTTATTGGTAAATAAATGAATTTTTATTTATTGATTTATTTATTTATATGTTTGTCCGTAATTTAAATTTACAAAAGCATATTACCAAAGAACTACTTTATTATTCATGGGTAGATTTAAAGTCAAAACAAAAGTGTTTTTTTTATTATCTTAATAAAAATTTATCACAACCTTTGAGTTACTATTGGTTTGATAAAACATCTTTTTTTTTAAGAAAAGGAATTTATAACTATAATAATACTTTTCTTAGGATTAGTAAGACTTATTTTCCTAAAAAATTTTTTTTTAAGTTAGTAAAGAATAAAATTTTGGAAAATACTTTTTTATTTCTTTTTGGTTTAAGTTTTTCAGATTATATTTTTTCTCAGCGTCTTAATTTAACAGAATGCTTGCGTTTATCTTTAAACAATTTTTTTAGGCTAACTTGTAGAAATATATTTTAGTGAAAGCATAATTTTCAAAGCTATCAAGTTTTATTTTTCGTTTTAAAAATATAATTAGAAAATTTATGTTATATATTTTTTGCATTCATTTGTTACTAATTTGTTAACTATTATTATTTTGTATAATATGACTTGTTTAAAAGTAAAAAAAAGAATATTATTTCTTTTTGATTTTTAGGAAATATTTGTAGTACTATTAAAGCTTTATGTTTATATTACTAGTAAGGTTTGTTTACGAGTTTTTCTTAGTCTTTTATCTTTGGCTTTAATTTTGTGTATACGCCATTTTGTACTACGTCGAATGAAGCTACTTTCAGTTATTTTAATTTTATTAGTACTAAAACGCTGTTTTTTTTCAACCAAAAGGCTCTGTCAAGATTTTTCGGATCGTATAATAATCATATTTCTTCTCGATTGTTTCACTCTTTAACTCCTTTTCTTTCTAACTGGAATATTAAATCGAACTGTATCCTGACTTTGAGAGTATTTCGTTCTTTTAACTTGTTTAACAAACTTTGTTTTAAAAATATTTTTTTTAAGTTTGTTAAAGATTTTTTTATTTGGGAAGAACTAAGTAAAATGTTAAATGCAAATATAATAGGCGTTTCTGGTCGTGCAATTTATAATTCTATACAAAATTTTTGTAATAATCGCCTTTCTTTTTTTTTGTTGAGTTTGTATTTAAAGGAATTTGAAATATACTTAGAAAAAATTGTTTTTAAATATAATTTACGTAAAAATTTTCAATCTCGCTTCTTCCTTTTTGTTAATAAACGTTATTTTTATCTTAAAAACTTAGCATGTTTCACACCATTGAAATCGGAAAAAAATCTCATTAAATTTTTGAATATAAAATTTTTAATTGCTTCAAAGTATGACAAGTTTCACTATTCTTTTTTGAATAGTTTTAAAAGTATTTTTTATTATGAAGTTTATATATTTTTTATAAGGTATTTGGATTTTTTTATTTTTAAATTTACAAGTTCTAGACTTTTCGTATCTTTCTTAATGAAGAAGCTATTAGATTTTTTATATTTTAAGATTAATTTTCTTTTAAGAGATCTTGTAATTACAGATTTTAATAAAGAGAAGGTTTTGTTTTGTGGCTATCTTATTGTTTTTTATTCTACTAAAATTAATTTTAAATTTGATAAACGTTATTTTGACAAGTTTTTTTTTTCAAAAGTTATTTTTAGAATAATGAACACGCAAAGAATTCTTTCCGAAACTCTCTTTAAGCGTTTCAAGGCCGAATTTCTTTTTAAGCTAAGATACTTTGGGGATACAAATTTCAAGAATTCTAGTTTTGTTACAAAGTTTTGGAATTTTCTTTTTCAATTGCAGTCTGTAGAAACCTTTAAAATTCAGAAACTAATTTTAGCTGGGTCAATGAAAGAAATAATTTCGAATAATATTTTAATAGAGATTAAACGTTTTAATACAGACGTTTACTATAAATATTTATTTAATTTGCATAATATGAAAATTAATTTTCTCTTCGAAAATACTATAAGAAATTTAACATTAACTATATCTTTAGGGTCATTGTATAATGACTTTTTTTTATACAACTATTTGATAGAATTTAAGAAGCATATTTTATTACAAGGTAATATATATTCAGCTCAGTCTTTTTCTTGTCGTATTATTAAAAATTTTTTTGGTGCAGTTGATTTTTTTACTCGTGATTGTATTTCAGAAACTTCAATAGAGGTTAATTATAGCATAATAAATTATCATGCTTTACTTAATAGTAATGATTATTTACATCAAAAGAAATCTCTTTTTTTGTTTGTTCCTGTCCTTTTATTAATTAAAAAATTTCGCTTATTAGGTTTTATACATCCTTCTAAAAATTGTCCTATTGGGAATTTAAGCCTTATTCTTTTTTCGGATCATTTTATTATTAAAATTTCTAGTTTTTTAGTTTATTCTATACTAAATTGGTATTCCTTTTCTAAAAATCTTTTATCATTGAAAATTCTTATTGAGTTGGTTCGAGAAAGTTGTTTATTAACGCTGTGTCGTAAACATAATAAAAATAAATCGTGGGCTTATAAGACTTATACATCCAATCTTGTTTTTTTTACTAATTTGTATTGTACTGAAGTATTTTTTCCGACAAAAGAGTTTATTAAGCTTTTACATAGTAAAAAAAAATTTTTACAAAAAAATTTTCAGTTGGACGAATCTATTTTTTGTAGCGTTAAAAGTTAAATTTTTTATATCCAATAATTATTTTGTTTGATAATTTAAATACTATTTAGATAATAATAAAATTGTGTATCTGTTTATAAATAAAAATTAGTTAAAGTCCATTTTAATTTATTCCAGCTTCATGAACAACATGTATTCCCGGAGGAGTTACCCACGTGGAAACGCTCTTTAATGGAAAATGTGCGATATTGATTCTGTTTGTTGTTTATTATGTTTATATTTATCGTCTTACTAAATGTTTATTTTATTTTAAGTTTCATAGCTATTCTAATTGATTGTTCAAATAAATATTTTTATAAGATTTTATTTTCCTGTTCGTTTTGGGAAGGTAAATTAGGTGTTAATTTTAATTATGTTTGCAGTTTTAAATATAAAGTTTTAGGCTTGTTCTTTTTTGCTATTTGAATTTTTCTGTCAACTAAAAAAAATGATTCTTTGAATTTACTTTTGGATAAAATAATTATATTAGTTTTACAAGTTTTAAATTACATTAAAAAACATTTTTAATATAGGAAAGTTATTGCAGCACGTTGCTTTTCAATTTGTATTTGTTACTTAACTTTCCTGACTGGTGTAGAATTAGAGAATTTTTTGGTTTATAATTTTTCTTATTTGAATTTTGTATTATGTTATTTTTATTATGTATAGTCAGTCAGAAAGCCGTATGCATTTATTGCTTGTTCGGTTTGGAAAACGATATTTCGATTTAACTAACTGTAGGTGGTCGTGATCAGGAATCAACTGGATTCGCTTGGTGGTGTTTGAAACGTTTTCATGCATAATAATTTTCTATAATGATTATTAAAATGAAATCATTTTTAATTATTAATTCTATATTCTAAAAGTTAGAAAACACTTTTTTTTTACTTTTAAGTGATTACTGAAAATACTAACTTTATTTCTATTATGCACATTTAAGGCTAGTTTTTGTTACTTAAACATTATCAAACGTATAAGTTTTTGCTTTCTTTGGTGCGTTTAATATTGAATATTATTTCTGTTACATTATCACCTGTAACTTTTTTAAAATTCCTGTAAAGGATATCTAGAAAATAATTAGAAAACACTAATTTTTGCACTAGAAGTTGAGTATTGGGCCTAGAGAATGTTATTAAAATTAAGAATGTAGAAAACGTAAAAATTTATAAATTATTTAATTTTGTAATTAATATTAATTAAGTATATTGTAAAAAGTTTGATTATAGTACCGATATTTTCATCAAATTTGATTTTGGGATTAATTTTAGACTTGGAAAAGTTATCTTATATCTTTTGAAATTATTAGTTATGTTTTTAATTTGTGTTCGATGTGTATTCTAGGTGAATGCCGTATAAAACTAAAGTTTTATATACGGTATTTGAGGGGGAAAGTGAGTATTTCATTTGTTAATCTATCTTAATCTGGTAATGCGAGACTTATTAATTTGTCAGGTAAACTTTTAGGTGTTGTGTTTTAAGTTATTTTGATTTGTGTGTTTTAAATTTTACGTATTAAAAATTTACAATTTTAGTGCAGTCATTTATTTTATCTTTATTCTTTTATGAATTTCTATGAAAGTTATACTCATGTTACGTGGAACTTACCTACTAATTTATTATTTAAACTTCAAAAACGTTTGTTTAAGGCAGCGTATATTCGTGATAAGAGAAAATTGATTGAGTTACAAAAGTTAATTTTTCAATCTAATTGTGCGAGATTATTGGCTATAAGAGATGTCACCCAATTTTGTTCAAATAAAACAATAGCAGGCATTGACGGAAAAGTTTTTCTTAGTTTTTCTGAGAAATTTGAATTAAATGAATATTTAAAATTAAATTATAATAATTGGAAGACTCAATCCCTGAAAAAAGTTTCTATTATTAAGAATAAAGAAACTACTGTCTATTTAAAGATACCCACAATATCGGATCGAGTTTGGCAAACTTTAGTAAAATTTGGTATAGAGCCTATACATGAATCGTTGTTTCATCCATCAAGTTATGGTTTTAGGTCTAACATTACTATTTATCATGTTCAGAAAGCTTTAATTTTTAATTTGTCTAAAAATTCTTTTGCTAGTCAAAAACGTATTGTTTTTTTAGATATGTCTAATTCTTTTTGCTCTTTTGATCATAATTATTTGGTAAAAAAAATAATAGCACCACGAAGTATCAAATTAGGTATTTTTAGATTATTAGAAAAAGGATTTGATTTAGAATTTCTTGATGAAACGCTTACTATTCCAACTTTTAGTTCATTATTGTCAAATATATTATTAGATGGTATAGAAACTTTCCAGTATTGTATTAGATATGGTTATTTTATCTTATTTTTTCTTAGACCTGAAGACAATGAAGGATATTTAATAAAGAATTTGAAAATGTTTATTATAACTTTAGGATTATCTTTGAACAAGACTAAATTTATGTTATTTTTTGCTAAGAAAGGTTTTGATTTTCTAGGTTGGAATTTCAAGTTAACAGATAAAACTACTGATGGTTTATTCATTTTTCCGTCGTATGTTAATTACCAGTCTTTTTTGAAGAGAGTTAAAAAAATTATCAATAATTCTAATTATGGTGCTTTAACCAAAGTTTTTAAGTTGTATCCGATAATAAGAGATTGGAAAATCTATCATAAATACTCTTCTCTTTTAAAATATTCGTACTCGCTTTTTTTCGTGAAAAAAAGAGCTTTTAAAGTTTTTAATTCTGAATCTCGACAAGATTTTTATTCTTCAAAACGATTATTAGCAAAGTGTTTTAAAGCATCTCAGTCTTTTGATAACAAGATATTAAACTTCAATTTTCATATTAATGGTTCATATAATCTGGGACATTTAGTTTATTTAGATACTACCTTAAATTGTTATTTTTGCATTCATTGTGGTATGAATCTTTTTTGATTCTTATTTTATTCTTTTTGTATAAATATTTTAAAAGTTTAATTTCGAAAGTTTTATTCTTATCGTTATAATATATAAATTTAAAAAATATATTTATTATTTAATCTTTTTTATTTACTAAGACAATTTGTGTCTGTTACTAAATTATACACATGTAGCTCATGCTGGTTTGATTGTTTTTTGGGCTGGAGCTATGAATTTATTTGAAGTAGCTCACTTTGTTCCTGAAAAGCCTATGTATGAGCAGGGCTTAATACTTCTTCCTCATTTAGCAACTTTAGGTTATGGTGTTGGACCGGGTGGTGAAGTTTTAGATACATTTCCATATTTTGTTAGTGGTGTACTTCATTTAATATCTTCAGCCGTTTTAGGTTTTGGTGGTGTATATCATTCGTTAGTAGGTCCCGAAACTTTAGAGGAATCTTTTCCATTCTTTGGTTATGTCTGGAAAGATAAGAATAAAATGACAACAATTTTAGGTATTCACCTTTGTCTTCTAGGTTTTGGTGCATATTTGCTGGTTTGGAAAGCTATGTATTTTGGTGGTATTTATGATACTTGGTCTCCTGGCGGTGGTGATGTACGTATTATTTCTAATCCAACACTAAGCCCATTTGTTATTTTCGGTTATCTTTTAAAATCTCCTTTTGGTGGTGATGGATGGATAGCTGTACGTATTGTAAAAGTCTATATTGTTTCTTTTTTGAAAGTTAATATTTACCAATTATTTATATTAAGATTCTCTAATACTTCTTAAATGATGTTTTGAGTTGAAGTACTTAATAAATTTTTGCATAACTATAATGTACAATTATTATCAGATTAATTTTTTATAAATGTAATAAAACCACAGTAAGGTTTTAGTTATATAATTTTTGGCTATTTATTATAAGGTATATCTTTAATTAAAATTTGTTTTTAATCTTATAATTTTCAATAAATATAGAAATAACAATTAACTTGTATGATATTATTAATTAAAAGACTTTTCTTTTTAACTTTTAGATAATATTATTTTATTAGATATGATATTTTTCTATACTTGTATATGACCGTCTAATATAAAAAATGAAAGATTTAGAATTCTTCATAGGTGTCATGTTTTTAATCAATTTACATTAAGTTATTGAATGCAAAATGTATAATAATAAATAAAGTACATATTTCAAAAAAATTTAATACTATTTTCAATATGAGAATTTTTAAAATGGTTTTTTATAAGAGCCATCTGCTTTGGAAAAAGCTTGTGTGGAATCTATGGAGAAATAAACTTTCTACCGTTTAGTGTAGATAATATGGAAGATGTTATTGGAGGTCACATTTGGATAGGAACTCTTTTGATTCTAGGGGGTATATGGCATATATTTACAAAACCTTTTGCATGGGCACGTCGAGCTTTTGTATGGTCTGGAGAAGCTTATTTATCTTATAGTTTGGGTGCTGTTTCTTTAATGGCTTTCATAGCTGTACCTATGGTTTGGTTTAACACAACAGTATATCCTAGTGAATTTTATGGTCCTACGGGTCCTGAAGCTTCACAATCTCAAGCTTTTACTTTTTTAGTACGTGATCAACGTTTGGGTGCAAATATTGCTTCTGCTCAAGGTCCAACAGGCTTAGGAAAATATTTGATGAGATCTCCTACTGGTGAGATTATATTTGGAGGTGAAACAATGCGTTTTTGGGATTTTCGTGGACCATGGTTAGAACCATTACGTGGTCCTAATGGATTAGATTTAAATAAGTTAAGAAATGATATTCAACCTTGGCAAGAGCGTAGAGCTGCAGAATATATGACACATGCACCTTTGGGATCTCTTAATTCAGTAGGTGGTGTTGCTACAGAAATAAATGCTGTAAATTTTGTTAACCCTCGTAGTTGGTTATCAACGTCTCATTTTGTATTAGCTTTCTTCTTTTTCGTGGGTCATTTATGGCATGCTGGAAGAGCTCGTGCTGCAGCCGCTGGATTTGAAAAAGGTATTGATCGTGAAAATGAAGCTGTACTTTTTATGCGTCCATTAGATTAATGTTAGGAAATTTCCTATATTTTAATCTTTTTCTATAATGATTGTATGCCTTTGTGGTGAAATGGTAGACACTCATGACTTAAAATCATGTGCTTAATAGGCGTACCGGTTCAAATCCGGTCAAAGGTAAATTTTAGAAGCCACGATATAGATTTTTATACTGATTCAATAACAGCTTTATAGCTGGGAGCTCAACATATTTAAATTTAAAATCATGACAGCTACTTTAGAGAAACGTAAAAATTCTAGCCTTTGGTCTCGTTTTTGCTCTTGGATTACTTCTACTGAAAACCGTTTATATATTGGTTGGTTTGGTGTTTTAATGATACCTACTTTACTTACAGCTACATCTGTATTTATTATCGCTTTCATAGCAGCACCTCCAGTTGATATTGATGGTATTCGTGAACCTGTATCTGGATCACTTCTTTATGGAAATAATATCATCTCTGGTGCAGTTGTACCTACTTCTAATGCTATCGGATTACATTTTTATCCTATTTGGGAAGCAAGTACTCTTGATGAGTGGCTTTACAATGGTGGTCCTTATCAATTAATTGTATGCCATTTCTTTATTGGTATTTGTGCTTATATGGGTAGAGAGTGGGAACTTTCTTTCCGTTTAGGTATGCGTCCATGGATCGCTGTTGCTTATTCTGCACCTGTTGCAGCTGCTAGTGCAGTATTCATCGTTTATCCTTTAGGACAAGGTTCATTCTCTGATGGTATGCCTTTAGGTATTTCTGGAACTTTCAACTTTATGATAGTTTTCCAAGCTGAACATAATATCTTAATGCACCCTTTCCACATGCTTGGTGTTGCTGGTGTTTTTGGTGGTTCTCTTTTCTCTGCTATGCATGGTTCTTTAGTTACTTCGAGTTTAATTCGTGAAACAACTGAAAATGAATCAGCTAATGCTGGTTATAAGTTTGGTCAAGAAGAAGAAACATATAATATTGTTGCTGCACATGGATACTTTGGACGTTTAATCTTCCAATATGCATCATTCAACAACTCTCGTTCATTACACTTCTTCTTAGCTATTTGGCCAGTTGTTGGTATTTGGTTCACAGCTCTAGGTGTATCTACTATGGCTTTCAACCTTAATGGTTTCAACTTTAACCAATCAGTAGTAGATTCACAAGGACGTGTAATTAATACTTGGGCTGATATTATTAACAGAGCAAACTTAGGTATGGAAGTTATGGTGTGACGGGTTTAAAGTATATGTACGATTTCTATTCGTACATTAAAAAAATGCTTTGGAGTTTAGATAACAATTGTCTTTTCTCAACCATATAGTTTTGAGGTAAAATTCCTCTTACTATTTTTAATAGTAAAAATTTTTATTTCTAATTTTTAGAATAACGAGTTTAACAAAATAAAATATTTCTGTAGAAAAACATTAAATATTATTAAAAAAACTTTTATAATATTTGAGGGCGAAAACTTACTTTATAGTTTTACATACAAAGAAATTCGACTTCTAAAAGGGTAAATAAAGCTTCATAACAGTTTCATTTTTATAGTAGAAAAACTCTTACCGTCTAGCAATGTATTTTTAAGCAGATTTTATAAACATAATAACTATAAGGCATACCGTAAAATATTAAAATTTATTGAACCAAACTTGTTTAGAATATTTATAAATTATATATAAGGGATACTTTTTGATAGTTAATTTTAAAATATTATTTATTAAAAAAAAGTAGTCATCTGAATAGTATTATAAGTTTAGATGTAAGAGCTGGATGTGATGATAATCTCGTGTCCAGATCGATGACAAAACTATTTTGGAAAAATAGTTTTAGTTTAACCATGAACGTAATGCACACAATTTCCCATTAGACTTAGCTTAATTTTCTTCTAAATTTCACAATTATTATTTTACGTAATGGAATTTTTAAATACTAGTATTTAAAAATTTTGATCTTGAACTAAAAGAAATACATTTATAATTGTAAATAATAAATGATAATTTAACCGTAATTTATTATAAATAATCTTATGAACTCTAGGTTTATTTTTTATTTTTTCCTAACAAGTAGGACTATTTGGATAGGGTTAGCACAAAGAATGTCAAATACACATCTTCCTTTAACATCCCTGTATGAATGGCCAATTGATGATGGTTGGGCTGAGATGAAAGCTTTTACAGTAAAGAATAAATGGGTAACAAAAGAGGAACGTTACGATATATTACTTAATTTTACTCGAGTTTTAGATTGTTGGGATAGTGGTGATCCAAAAAAAATACGATATGTCGAAAATTTGAAAGAAAACTTTCCTGAGTCTGAGTATCCTAATCTAGTTTTTTTAGGTAGACGTTTACGTAAATTGTTTATATATTAATTTAGTATTTGTTTTTTATTTTTATCAAAAGTATTAAAATATTTTTGCTTGATTAGTAAAAATACATATTTAAACCGGGTATAAAATGATAACAGACAAAAAGTTATTAGGTAACTTATTAGATTTGTGATTCTTTTTATTAGTATTTCATTATTTGTTATTAAATATTTGACAAGTGGTTTTCCGTACTTTTCAGAAATGGTAATTTTTCACCAGATCTTAAATGTAATAGTTTCGTTACTTTTCTTAAAAAAGGATTGACAGAAGAATTAAGAAGGATAGAAAAAATCTCAATTTCTGATTTACAAGTAAATTTTCAGTTAGATAAGATAAAATATAAGAAACCTAAATTCTCTCAGGAGGATTGTTTACAAAAAGATTTAACGTATAGTATAGATCTTTATATACCAATAAAAATTAAAATAAAAAGTAAAATCATAAGAATGTGAGACTACTTTTTTATATATTATAAAATTATTTTTAGGAAAGTTATATAAAAAATATTTTAATAATATTTCTTCTATAAATATGAAATATTTTACTTAAATAAATAAATATTTTTTTTTAGGTAGATTACCTTTAATGACTGAAAAAGGAACATTTATTATTAATGGTAACACTAGAGTAATAGTTTTGATTAGAACAAAGTTTATTTAAAATAAAACGTACCGATTAAATTTGAAGTTAGAATAATTTTTATCTTTACATTTAGAGTTTTTTTAAGTCTTTTTTAACCAGATAGTTCGTGGTCCTGGTGTTTATTTTGAAAAAGATGAAAAAAAAAATTGTTTGCTGGCGACTTTAATACCTTATATAGGTAGTTGGTTAACAATTAAAATTAAAATGTGTATCGTTTAATAATTACTTTTGTAGATTCGTTTATAAAATACTATCTAGTATTTGTTAATTACAATCTTTTTATGAATATATTAAAATAATATTTATATTTAATAGGATACTTTTTCGGTGAGCAATCTGTTTTAGTTCGAATTAATAAAATGAAAAATTCTATACCTTTATTAATTTTTTTGCGATCGCTAGGATTGACCGAAGAAAAAATATTATTATCCATAAATGATTATATAATTTTAACAAATTTGAAATATTATGAGCTCAAAATTTTCAAGAAATTTCAAAAAAGCTATAGTTATATTCTTAAAAATTCTTTTGTTATATTAGGTAAAATTTTTACTCAAGAAGAACAGAATATTGTGAGAATATATTAAAAAGGAAAATTAGCATATTTTTTTTGTTAGAATTTTTTTTATTTAAAATTATAATATTGATTTAATTAAATAATCTTATCTTATGCTATAAAAAATTAATTTTAAGAAATGTAGAAGCTCTTTCTTACTTGCAAATTGTTTTGAATAAATTAATCTGTTTTTTATCTTAAGAAAATTACTATATCTTAGAAAAGATGTTAAAAGGATTCTGCGTTCAATGTTTATGAATAGTGAGGTTTTAGTATTGTAAAATAATTCTTAATAACTTTTATTTGATATTAAAAAATTAGTTGTATTTTTCTTAGATTGGAAAATTTAGCTGAAAGTTAAGCTAACAAGTTTAAATATAATTTGGGTAAAGTAGGTCGTTTCCAGATAAATAAAAAACTATTCAATGTTGATTTTTTTCGAAGTGAAAGAATCTTACGTCCCGAAGATATTTTAGGGATTTTTGCTTATATGATTAATTTAAGTAAACGATGCGAAAAATTATATTATCTTTTTTTTTTCTTTTTTCTTTTTTCAATACTAAATATTAGTAAGTTTTTTTAATATATGAAAATTTATTTTAATATTTTATAAAATCTCGATTATGATGATATGGATGATCTTAAAAATAAATTAGTTAGGAGCGTGGGAGAACTTATGCAAAATAATGTCAGATTAATTATTGAGGATAAAATAGCGAATTTTAAAGAAAAAAGTGAAACTCTTTTAGATTATAGCGAAAAAGAAGAACTTGTTAAATTAGAAACTAGTTTAACTAACTATTTTGATTTGACGAAAGGTTTTACAAAGTTTTTCTCTATTAATCCTTTATCTCAACTAATGGATGATACTAATCCGTTATCAGAACTTACGCATAAAAGAAGATTGAGCTCTTTTGGAGTAGGCGGACTTAACAAAGAAAATGTGAAGTTAGACATTAGGGAAATTCATCCGAGTCATTTTACACGGGTTTGTCCTATTGAAACAAGTGAAGGTAAAAATGCTGGTTTGGTCTTATCATTAGCAAAGTATGTTAGAATAAATAATTTTGGCTTTATTGAGAGTCCTTTTTATTTTTGATTTTTTTATTTTATAATTTTATAATGTAATTTATTTAAATATTTTTAACTACTATAAATTTTTTCTTTGTAAATTTTTTAGAAACTAATTAACTATTAAAGAGTTATCAGAGGGAAAGTTAGAAAAAGTCGAGGATTTTATTTTATTTTGTCTGAGCAGGAAAAATATTTTACTTTTGCCCCTTCTGATATTTCGTGTAATGTAAAAAATCTTTTTTATGGTACAGCTTTATCCTATGGTATTAAAAGAAATCAAGTCTTTGGTTCGGATATGTCAAAAAATATAGATTTTATAACTACTTCGACAGATCAATTTACGTCTTTGGGAACAGGTATAATTCCATTTTTGGAACATGACGATGCAAATAGAGCTTTAATGGGATCAAATATGCAAAGACAGTCTCTTCCTTTAATAGTAAAAGAAATGCCTTTATTAGAAACAGGAAGAGAACGTGTAATAGCTAGGGAAAGTGATGCAACCATAGTAGCAAAAAGAAGTGGTAGAGTAATTTACTCTAGTACTAGTAAGATCGTAGTAGAAGAAGTATGTGAAAAATCAAAATTTCATAATAAAAATATTTTTTTTCAGAGACTTAATAATAATGGCATTTTTTATAAAAAAAAATTTCCTAAAAAAGCACATATTATTAGAACTACTTATTTTTTAGGCAATGTAAAAATGTCAAATCATGGTACTTTTTTACGAAAAGATTCTATAGTTAATAAAAATGATTGGATCAAAGTCGGACAAGTTTTAGCAGATAATGTGGGAACCTTACAAGGTAATTTATCTTTTGGAAAAAATATATTAATAGGGTACTTAGGTTGGGAAGGCTACAATTTTGAAGATGCAGTTGTTATAAGTGAAAAATTAGTTTTAGACGATATATTTACTTCCGTACATGTTAAAAAACATAAAACTTTTTTTGTTGTTGGAGGAAAAAAAGGAGTCAGAATTCATAAATTAGTATTATTATTGTAAAAGTTATTATTTTTGGCAGAAGAGTAGTTGTTTACTTTTTAATAAAACTTCTTTTCTTCCTATTATAATTCTTTACTTTGAAAGTTAATATCTTCTTTTAATTATTACTGTGTCTATATTTATATATACTAATATGAATTATTTTAATAAAAATTATTATTAGATGTGTTTATTTATTTTTATTTATAAATTGACGATTTTCTATAAAGCTAAAAGATACTATAAGTTAACGTTTAGTTTGAAAGCGAGTAAAATATTTCTATATTTACTTAGTTTTAAGAAGAAATAACAAAATATTTACCTGATCCTAATTTATTTACTGTAAAATATTTGAAGGAAAATGGAGTAGTTAAGATAGGAACTGTTATTGACAGTGGAGATATTTTAGTAGGAAAAGTTATCCGTAAACCTAAGAAAACAGTATTAATGAGGTTATTGGGTGCTATTTCTAAAGAAAATCATATAAAAGATATTTCTTTGAGGTTTCCAAAGAGTTTTTCTGGAACTGTTACTAAGGTTGAATTATTTGGGAAGAAATCTAAGTCTAGTTTTAACCAGGTTACTAAAAAAAAAGCATCAACTGCGATGTCCGTTACGGTTTATGTAACGGAAAAAAGAAAAATAGAAATAGGAGATAAAGTAGCGGGTAGACATGGGAATAAAGGTATAATCTCGAAAATATTGCCTATTTGTGATATGCCTTATCTCCCTGATGGAACAATAATTGATATGATATTAAATCCGTTAGGCATACCCTCTAGAATGAATGTAGGACAAGTTTTTGAAGGTCTTTTGAATTTAGCTGCAATAAATTTAAATGAAAGATATAATATACAGCCTTTTGACGAAGTTCAACAAGACAAAAGTTCACAAGTTTTTGTTTACAAGCGTCTTAATCAAGCTCGTAAAAAAACAAGGAAAAGTTGGCTCTTCGATCCAAATTGTTTAGGAAAAGCGTTGGTTTTTGACGGTCGAAATGGCAATACTTTCCAGCAAGAAGTTTCTATAGGCTTTGCTTACATTTTGAAGTTGGTACATTTAGTTAAAGATAAAATTCATTCAAGATCGATTGGACCTTATTCTTTAGTTGTCAAACAGCCACTTAGAGGTCGTTCCAAAAATGGTGGTCAGAGATTTGGTGAAATGGAAGTTTGGGCCATGGAAGGATTTGGCGCCGCTTATTCTTTACAAGAATTGTTAACAATAAAATCAGATGATGTAGCTAATAGATTACGAGTTTTGAACTGTTTAATAAAAGACAAAAAGCTTCCACAACCAGGTATTCCTGAAGCTTTTAAAGTTTTTATATTGGAGCTTCAGTCTTTAGGTTTTGATATACGTATTTTTACACAAAGTAATAAGAATTTTCATTAATGTCATTTGTTATTTTTTACACTTAGAACGAATGATTAAAATTTGAATTTTGATTGCAACTTTGACTATTGACATTTCGGAAAGTAGTACAATGATTTTTACAATATTTTAGTTTATGATTTTTTGGTTATTTGTAATATAACACTTTTTATTTTGAAATATTTTATATTACTGATTTAATTTTCTGAGTGTTTTCAATCGTAAAACAACTCAAAATAAATCAGCTAATGCTGACTCAGAGTTTGGTCAAAGATAAGAAACGTATAATATTGTTAACGTACGTAGATATTTTGAACATTTAATATTTCAGTATGCATCATTCAGCAACTCTCGTTCGTTACACTTCTTCTTAGTTATTTGGCCAGTTGTTGGTATTTGGTTAACAGATTTAGGTGTATCTATTATAGTTTCAACTTTAACCAATCGGTAGTGTATTTACATGGACATGTAATTAATACGTGGTTTGATATTATTAACAGAACAAACTTAAATGTAAAAGTTCTGGTCTGAGGGGTTTAAACTATATATACGATTTGTATTCGTCGATTAAGAAAATGCTTTGGAATCTTGATAATAATTATCTTTTACCAACAATATAGTTTTGGGGTAAAATCCTTTTTAATATTTTTAATAGTAAAAATTTTTATTTCTAATTTTTAGAATAAAGAGTTTAATAAAATAAAATATTTATGTAAAAAATAATATTAAGTATTATTAAAAATTTTTCGTAATATTTTAGGAAGAAAATTTAGTTTATAGTTTTCCGTATAAAAACTTTTCCTTCTGAAAGGGTAAACAAAACTTTCTAATAGTTTCATTTTTACAGTAGAAAAACTCTTATCGTCTAGCAATAGATTTTTAAGAAGGTTTTATTAACATAATAATTATAAAGGATAAGATAAAACATTATTTATTTAAAAAAAAGTAATCATCTGAACACCATTATAAGCTTAGATTTAAGCGTTGGATGTACTTATAATTTCGTGTACAGATCAATGACAAAGCTATTTTTCCAAAATAGTTTTAGTTTAACCATGAACGTAATGAAATCTTTAAATTCCAGTAGTTAAAAATTTTGATCTTGAATTAAAAAATTAAGTTATAATGGATTTATTTAATGCAATAGTTTTACACTAAAGTAGTATATTTTTGTATTTATACAAGTGAAAGATTATATAAAGATAAATATTGCTTCACCCAAAAAAATTCTTAGTTGGACTGAAAGACCATTACCTAATGGGAAGCTTATTGGTAAAGTAGGTTATAGTTTGTTGAAACTTACTTAAAATTAATTTAATGTTTTTAAATTTTATTGTTTAAATATTTTGCATTTTTTTCAATTAAATACAAATTGTTACTTTGGTATATTTCAACAAAAAATAATTTCAATAATTTTATTTTTTTATTAATAATTTTATTTTTTAATAAGTGTTTAAAAATCAGAATTTTTATTAAACCATTGATTTTATGTATATTTATTATTTGACGATAGAGGATATCCTGAACCAGATGGTCTTTTTTGTGAAAAAATTTTTGGTCCTATTAAAGATTGGAAATGTTATTGTGATACAAAAAACAATTTTGAAATAAGAAATTTTAAAAATAGAGAAAATACTGTAAAAATATGTTACGATTGTGAAGTTCAAGTAACAGAATCTAAAATAAGAAATTATAGAATGGGTTAGAGTGACATTATCTAATTAATTTATGTAATATGAAAATTAAAGTCTTATTTCTTTTTTATAATTTTAAATTTTGTAACTTTGCTTAGGATTTTTAACACCTTTTTGTAGAATTAGAGTTACCTGTTACACATTTTTGGTATTCCAACGTGCCTTGCTATATAGCATATGTGAATTAAACTAAAAAAACTTTTAATTTTAGAATTTTATTAGCAAAATTTTAGTATTTAATATAATTATAAATTATTATTATAAGGATATAATTTTTGTGAGTTTCTTCAGTGTATAAAAGTACTTTTTACTATTAATAAAATTTAGTAAGTCTGAATTTTTTAATAACTCTGTTTTTTTATGAATTTAATTTTTAATACTGTAATCTATTAGGATTTTGGAGAGATCTGTAAAAGAAATAAAAAATATAATTTATACTCGAATTTATATAATCCTTAAGAAATGTCCTAATTTAACAGGTGGAGAAGCTATTTTATTTTTGCTTAACCGAGTTGATTTGAAAAACTTTTGCGATTTAAAATAAAACTTCTCATCTTTGATGTTTAAGCAAATTTTCTCACGGTTTATTATTTATAAAATTTTTTTTTTTTCATCTTGGAAAAATTTTATTCTGTTACTTCGAAAGTTAAATAAAGAATTACTTTTGTGTTTTAATTAAAATTATTTTATTATTTTAAAATTTAATTCAGTAAAAATATTTATTTTCGAAAATTTTAAAGTATCAATATTTATTGCATTGAATTCCTTGTTCTTCAAATGAATTGAAATTGAACTTTTAAAAGAGATAGACTTAGAAAAATATTATCGTGAAAGAAAAAAATGTTTAAACAGGTTGAAACTAACGAATTATTTTATCCAAACACATTCTAACCCTGCGTGGATGATAATAAAATATTTACCAATATTACCACCTAATTTACGTCCATTAGTTCATTTAGAAGACGGCACTGTTATTTTAACGGACCTAAATATTTTGTATACAGATATTATGTGTCTTAATAAGTTAATAAAGTTTGTTAAAGTTGCATTTTCTTTTTCGCCTAAAGACATTATGATAAATGAAAGGTTAGCTCTACAAAATAAGATTGACAAATTAATAAACAATGAGAAGCCAAGGGTAGACATGCTTGATTATAGTTCAAGAACAAAAAATATATGATCTATTTATTTACAATAAATTTATAAATTAATATTATATTTGTATATTTATAAAATAGTTAATTCTTTTAATGTAAAAAGGACAATTTTATCTAAAAAAAAATTTAAAAAAGTTGAAATCTTTAACTGAAATTCTAAAAGGAAAAAAAGGTAGAATTAGAGAAAATTTGTTAGGAAAGACAGTTGATTATTCAGGACGTTCTGTAATAGTAGTCGAACCAGAACTCTTATTGAATGAATGTGGTTTACCACGTGAAATAGTTGAGATAAAAGTTAATTTATCGAATTATTTTAATATTGAATTAAATAAATTTAATATAATACGCTTGTATTTTAATTTGCAATAAAAATCTCATGTTTATTTTTTACTTTAGAGCTTTTTCAGCCATTTGTTATTAAAAAGTTGCTTCAACTCAATTTTGTAAATAGTATTCGAGAAGCTAAAAACGAATTATATAAGAAAAAAGAATTCGTAAATAAAGTTTTAGAAAAAGTTATTAATAATTTGTGACATTAAACATGTTTATTTAGTTTTATCTACAAAGAAATTTTATTACAAAATATGTTTAAATATAAGTTTTTACTAGAACTTTAGTTAACTAAAAGAAATCATTTTATTTTATTAAATCGTGCACCAACATTACATAGGTTAGGAATTCAGGCTTTTCAACCAAAAATTACTTTAAAAAAAACAATACTTCTTCACCCTTTAGTTTGTTCTGCGTTTAATGCTGATTTTGATGGAGACCAAATGGGTATACATATACCTTTAACTTTAAAGTCTTTAGCAGAATCTAGAATTTTAATGATTTCGTCTAATAATAGTACTTCGCCTGCAAGTGGTTTTCCAAGTATTTTACCAAGCCAAGACATGGTATTAGGTTGTTATTACCTTACAATAGAAAATGGAAATTTGGAATATATTTTAAAGAATATTTTTTGATTTTAATAATACAAAATTAATTAAAATATTATAATTTTTTAGTTTTAATATAATTTTTTCTTTGAATTAAAAAACTATTGATAAAATTAGTTTAAAAAGTTTTATGCAAATTTAAAAAGAGTAAAATCTGAGTATCAAAAAAGAAATATTTCATTACATACTTATATTTGGTTGCATTTAAAAGAAAGTCAAACTTTTGAAAAACTCAGAGTGTTAAAAATTAAAAGGAAACGATTAATTAAAAAGTTATTTTTTATTTTTTGAAAGGATTTTCAATATAAAATTGATATTTAATACAATTAATATTTTATATGTTCCAATTAAATAAATTTTTTGTATTATTTTTTAAGTTGTTAGTGTGATTAATTTTAGAAAATTATTTTCTTGTTTTTTGATATGTTTAAAATAATAATAAGATTTTTTATTTTTATTTTTTAGTTATTTTAAACTTTTACGTACTATAAACTTCGAACAACAGTAGGTCGAATTTTATTTGACACTATAGTTAAAGAATTTCTATAATTTTGTTTAGGTAAGTTAAAATAGTATTAAGACGCGTACGTTTATTGATAAAAGTTAATAAACATATAATTTAATTTATTATTTTATATTATTTATGAAAACTTATAGCATTATAAATTTTAATAAAACATTTGATAAAACTGAACTTAGAATTTTAGTTGATTGGTTTGTAACAAATTACGGAAGTACTAGAACAAAAGAATTACTAGATAGGTTAAAAATTTTTAGTTTAAAACATTCTACTCAGGCAGGCATTTCTCTAGGTTTAGAAGATCTTCAAATACCCCCTTTTAAAGTAAACATGGTGAAGAATGCAGACAATATTTTGAAAGGCATTGCAAAACAATGTAGAAATACAAAATTAAATCAAGTAAAACTCTTAGAAAGAGAAAATGAGATTTGGAATATAACAAGCGAAAACTTGAAAAATGAAGTTTTAAATAATCTTAGAAGAATAGATTTATTAAACCCATTATATATAATGACTATATCGGGAGCCAGAGGTAATTTATCTCAAGTTAAACAACTTATAGGTATGCGAGGATTAATGTCAAATACTCAAGGTAATGTTATAAATTTACCAATAAAAAGTAATTTTAAAGAAGGGCTAAATATTGTAGAATACTTTACTTCTTGTTATGGTGCTAGGAAGGGTTTAATTGATACTGCTTTAAAAACAGCTAATGCGGGTTACTTAACTAGACGTTTAATATATGTAGCTCAATCTATAGTAATAAAAAAATCCGACTGTTTCACAGAATACTCTACTCTTATCACTATTTCAATAAAAGAAAAGGAGAATTATAGATCTTTAAGAAATAAATTATTAGGTCGAATTATAGCTAAACCAATGAAAGATGAAAAAATTGTTTTTAGTGCTGGTCAAGATATATGTAACGTGCGATTCGTGCTGTTAAAATTTTAAAATTTAAGGAATATGGCAAAATTTAGTTTATTTTGATAGTAATATCAAAATCTTTTATTTTCAATAACATAAAACTAGTGAAAGTCTAACTATGCTTAATTTTTTATTAAGTATAAAAACATACTACTTTTTTAAGTTTAGCAAGTGTAAAATTTGATAGTTTTAAAAAACTTTTAGAAAGAAACGTCTCTATGGTTTACAGAGTTAATTTAAGGAACTAATGTAACTTGAAACTTCATTGGTAAAAAGGTTACATATTACCATATAATATTACAATCTAGTATTTTAGAAGCCATTTGAGAACATATATATAATTATATAGCTTTTATGTTATTAACGAGTAAAACTTTAATTTTATAAAGTATAGGATGGGATTATTAGCAAATGACTAGGACGATGAATTTAAAACGTTCTAATACTTTGGTCTATATAAATTAGAGGTGTAATTACCAGTATAAGCTTATTTGTCTCCTAGTAGTTTTCTTTCAAACTATTAAGTAGCGGAGTGAAAATAATTTTTCATGCTCCGTTTCGAATGAGAAATATAAATTTAATATGTATTTACTCTCAAACTATATACTGAAAAAAATACTAAATTTTTCACAGGTTTATATTAGAACACCTTTGACATGTAAATTAAATAGAGCTGTTTGTCAAGTTTGTTATGGATGGAATATGGCTAGTGGTAAAATTGTTGATTTAGGTGAAAGCGTTGGCATCCTAGCAGCTCAGTCCATTGGGGAGCCTGGAACTCAACTTACAATGAGAACTTTTCATACAGGTGGGATTTTCTCAGGAGAAGCTAAATCAACAATACTTTCTCCTTTTGCAGGTAAAATTTGGTATGATCTAACTAATACAGGTAAAAAAATTTATACGAAATATAAAGAAAAAGCTTTTTTAGCCGATGACAATAAAAAAATCATTATTTATCAAAGTAAATTCAATAAGTCAATAATGTATTTACCAAAGAATAGTATTATATTTACAAAACCTGGAAAAGTTATTTTTAACAAGCAAGTTATTGCGGAATTACCTTACGATGAATCGGCTAATTCTGATTCAAATCTTGATGAACTAATATTTAATGAAGTTAAAACAAAATTTTCCGGTCAAATCTATATTGAAAACAATAATTTTGAAAAAGATAAAAAAACTATTTGGATCCTAAGTTCAAATATTTTCACAAACAATACTTTTTATAGTAGGTTAATTAATGTAAATCGAATAAAATCTGTTAATTTCTTCCTTCCAAAAGAAAAGATTTTTAGTTATAAAAAAAGGAATGAAGTTAGAACAAAATTTCCTAATATTAATTTATCTTTTAAAAATATTTTATCTACTTCTAAAAGAAAGTATAAAAAAACTCTTAAAAGAGCAATTATTGTTAGACTTCTGTTAAAAAAAAATAAAGTTATAATACTTAATAAGACTTCTTGTGAACGAGCTCTAAGTTGTTCTTATTTTTATGTAAATAAATTAAAATTAGGAAAATTCTTAAAAACCGATGAAATAATTACCACTTTTAAAAATTTTTATCCATCTCAATTATTTCAAAAAAGAAAAAATATTATTCTAGTAAGAAAAATATTTTATGCTTATATAGGAAAAGATTCATTAATTGATTTTGCAAGATACACATTTGTAAAAAAAGGTATGACTTTATCATATTCTACTTATAAAGAACAAAAAAATACGGATATTGTTCAAGGTTTACCTAAAGTAGAACAACTATTAGAAGCAAGGAAAAAATCTTCAAGCCCGACTTATAAAAACCTTCATGAAAAATTGTCAACTGATTTTGCAAACTTTAAGGAAAAGTTTAACAACGAAGTAGCGGCAAGAAAAAGTACATTAATAATCCAGGAATACTTAATAAACGGAGTTAAGGCCGTTTATGAATCACAAGGAGTTGATATTTCAGATAAGCATCTGGAAATTATAATTAAACAAATGACGTCAAAAGTTATGATAACTTCTTCAGGTGATTCATATTTCATGGTAGGTGATATTTATGACTTGGAGTTTGTTGAAAGTATGAATTCAAGTTTATCTAATAAAATATTATACGAACCAATTATCTTAGGTATAACGCAATCTTCTTTATCTTCTAAAAGCTTTTTAGCTGCTGCAAGCTTTCAAGAAACAACAAAAGTTTTAGTTCGATCTGCTTTGGAAGGAAAAGTCGATTGGTTAAATGGTTTGAAAGAAAATTTGGTTTTAGGAAATATAATTCCTGCTGGTACAGGATATAAGAAAGAGGGTGGTTTTACTACCAAAAGATAATTATTTCTTGTTCAATACTTGAATTGTCATAATAGGAGAGTAATTTGTTATAACAACATATATTAACAAAAAATATGGAGTCAATAGTCCGATACAAAAATCTTTATAAGAAATAGAAGATAATTTGTTTAACCTAAACGTAACACCTAAGATATCAAGTTATTATGAACATAATAAAACCTTAAACAGGAAATGAAAGAAAATTCTTAGTGAATCCTTTCTTCGTGCAAAAAGGTAAAAAAGAAAGAAGCCTCATACGTAATTTTAAATCAAAAGAAATTTTATTAACACACAAATAACATATTATTAGCCTGAAAAAAGACATAAGAAATAAGAAGATAGTAATAGAACTGTTTATTAGACATTTTATTTTATGAGAACAACATTACAAATTTTTATAGAACAGAAAAAACACGAAAATAGGAAAGATTTTAAACTTAAAAGTTTTGAATCTTATTGCTGTTCAAGTTGTTTAGATAAGCATATAAAAAATTTAAAAAATACGGAAATAAAAATACCTGAAATAGATAAAATTCCACTTAAGGTGCAAATACAAGTTATAAACACAGTATTTAACGATAATTATATTCTATTGTATTGTATTTGAATATATTAAATTTAGTTTTTCTTATCTTTATTGTTAAAAGCTATTATTTAACATATAGGTATTTAAAAGATTTAAGCAATATTTTTTTTAACACCTCATTTTTGTTACGTTTATATTCTGAACGCCAAGATTATTTATTAATCAATGGCAATACAATTGAATCAAATCTGAAGTTCTTAAAGAACATAATAATTGAATTCGTTATTTACCGTTTCTATTTGGAAACTTTTTCGAATATTGGGGAAATTGTATTTGAATGTTTTTCTGAAGGGAAAAAGGATGAATTTATAGAAAAAATAGATAATATTCCCAAAAAAATTGAAAACAAAACAAAAATAAATTTTCGAAAGATTTTTATTTGGGGAGTAGTTGGTATAATCGTTATTAAAAAAATTCCAGCATTAATAAGTTTCCTATGTTATAGAACAGACGCTTCCATTCTTTTAGAACCAGAAAAAAAAAGACACAAGGCCGTTTACTGTTTGGCCGACTATAGAAACAGAGGCAGAAACAAGAATATTGATCACAGACGAAGATAAATTATATGATCTCACAATCTGGGAACCCAAATTCTAGGGAAAAGAGTTTACCCGTGGACCAATTGTGGAAGGAAAAACTAATAAACAGGGAGAAACATGGGGGTATAATAGTTCTTTGATTTGTTAAGCTTTGAGTTAAGAACAATAATTGTATTTAAAAGAATCTCGTGGGGTATCTTTGTTGTTACTTATATACTGTAAAGGCAATGAGTGAATCTATGTGCGAGAGTCGTATGGATGTAATACAATATAGATATTCTGTTACTGATAATGACAGAATCGCTTATGGAGATCAGAGAATGATTACTCATACACCTCAGACGGGATATGTCCATCCAACAGGACATGCAAGGACTCCTGGAGTTCCAACAACCAATAGCGATCGAAGTGTTAGAGTTTACGATTCTTATGTTGTTAATGATAGTGCACAATATAAAGGGTTTCCAGAAGGAGATGTTGTAGTTGTTAGGCAACATGATCCGGAATTCACTATTCATCATGACAACTCTTTAACTTTATAGCGAAATGATAAGGTTATAATAATTATTAACGAAATTGGTAGAATTTTGAAAGTAAAGTATTGTGCAAAAAGAAGTTAAAAGTGCGAAATGCTTCGGGGATTGAGAATATTCTGGACTTAAAGGGATCCTAAAACGATTACAGTGGCGGGGCTGTTTATCACTATAATAACATTATATTAATGTTACAATAATGTTTTACAATATATAAACTTTATAAACTAAAAAGCTCTTAGATATTAAGATTTTCAAACTTTTTAAAATTTTAAGCAAATTACAATAATGCTTACACCCTTTATTTTAGTAAAATACTATTTAAATGAAACTTTGTTTAAAATATCAGTGATGGCGGAGAAAGGATTTGAACCTTCGACCTCAGGATTATGAGCCCTGCGAGCTACCAGACTGCTCTACTCCGCTAAATAGATAAAATGTAGCAGCAGATAATGGGACTCGAACCCATGGCATCAACCTTGGCAAGGTTGCGCTCTACCACTGAGCTACATCTGCGATTCAGCCTTTTGTCGGATTCGAACCGACGACCATCGCATTACAAATACAATGCTCTACCTCTGAGCTAAAAAGGCCTTCGGTTAACATAATACTTTCACATAAATAATATAGTAAAAGTGCTTAAAGAGCAAAAAAAAAACTGAAATTAAAAGAAAATGTTTATTAACAACTGTGTAACATTTATGAATTTGTGACTATACTTATAACAACGATTTGTAAGAATTGAAAATATAAAAAAACGGATAAATATTCTTTAAATAAAAAGTTCTTTTTGAATAATAAGGAAAAATGTAAATCCTAAAATAGAATCATTTTTCGGCTTATTACCAGAAGCATACGCACCTTTTGATCCTATCGTAGATGATGCGAGTATAGCAATTTTTGTTAACTTATACTTTTAACAACACAATAAATTCTAAAAAATTAAATAATAAGAAATACAGAAAATCACGTTAGATTAAATTACAAATAAATATAGATTCTTTGCAATATAAAGATAATTTATTACAAATTTAAAAAGACATTAAGAAGTTATTTGACTTTTAACACATGTTTAAAATTGAAAAATGATGTAAACATCGACTTATACTATTACCAATAATACCGTTCTTATTTTTCCTATTAGCTTTTGTATGGCAAGCGGCAGTGAAATTTAGATAAAAAGTAATCTAAGTAAAATATAAGAATAATTATAAATTAAAAATATGAATATTGGTGAGAAATTTAGAAAAATAATTTTATATTATTAATTAAACATTGTTAATATTATTTATGAATATTGAAAAATTAAAACTTATTTACAAATTTTAAGGATGTCGAAAACAAATCTTATAAATTAATAATACAATTGGGATCACTAGCTTTAATAACTATCGCAGGACCATTAATAATAGCTTTACTTTTTCTTAGACAAGGAAATTTATAACTATTGAATTAAAGTTTAAAGCTACATATTAAGAAAAAACTTACTTATTAAAAATTTCAAATGGGAATAACTTTAACTCAGATATCTATTGCATTAATAACGGCATTAATACCTGCTTTTTTTGCTTTTAAACTAGGAAAAGAGCTTAGTAGATAAGATACTTGCAATACGAACAAACTGAAAAATTCTTTGTATGTTAAAACTTTAACAGACTTATTATAAACTTTTTATTTTTATTTAGTTTATAATTTCTTGGTACTCTCGATCTTATGGAACCACTTAGTTTAAATTTACATTTCAATTTCATAAGTTAAACGTGAGGTAAGAAGGTATAGTTAGAGGATTGCTCTTCAAAGCTTTTTTAGTGCCAAGGTACTATTACATCTGAAGCTCTTAATTGAAAACAGATAAAATAAAAATCCTAATCAAAGTTAATTTTTTAACATGTCACAGATAGGATTCGAACCTACACAAAACAACTTAGAAGGTTGATGCCCGTCCATTAGGCGACTGTGACTTAATTTCAATATATATATATCCAAATATATTAGGTTTTTCAAATAACTTAACAGTTATTCAACCATCCAGTACTTCATACTTCATCAAGTTCTTGTAAAAATCTAATCTAATAGATTTATTAGTTTTATACTTATATATATAATATAAAACTAACCCACACCACTCACAACCAATAAAAATTAATGTATTAAAATCACATTCAAAAAAGTTAGGAGAATCTGAGATCATAGTGAGAAAGGGGATGATCAAAAAAAATTGAGGATGAACTTAAAGAATTTAAGGACTTTAGATATATATTTGAACCTCTTTATTCAGATTTAACTTTGTTTTCTAATAGTAAACAACTTAATATATCTTTTTAAAATTTATCCCTAAATTAAAAAATGAAATAATTGAAGAATAAGAATATATTAAGTTCCTAGGTCTTTAAGGGGTAAGTGAGGGCAAAATCTTATTATTTATTAATTAATACGCAATATATTGGTCAGCAATTTGAAAAAAAATTTAATAGAAGATTTTTTTTAGTTATATATGTGCTTTTCTAAAATTAGAAATAAAATTATCAGAAGGCATTATATTTAACATTTACATCTGTTATACTTCGTGCAAAGTTTATCAAAACTACTAGAACAAAAAGAACGATTACAAAAGTTGGAATATAAACTGAAAAGTCGTTTCTTACTTATTAAACTGTTTTTTAAACAATGTCTGAAAAGAAAAATAGATTATTGGTATTTGTGATTCGCAACATTTTCATTAATTCTACAATTTTAGTTAAAATACTAATGGATAATGTTTTAATTTATTAATTTTAATTCTTGTCACTTTTCAGTTCAATATAAGATGAGAAAATTAATAAATAGTATTCATGAAAATAAATTTAATAATAACAGTAATGAACGAGTAAAAATGTTCGTTAAATTATAACCATATGCTTTAAACAAAAGAAATAAACAATATTAGTTTATAAAACTTATAGGAATAGCATAATAATGACTTATATAATGCTTGTCTAAAAATACTGTTCATAACTTTTAGTGAAAGGTTTTGTTCTTTTTTAATTTTTTATATTTATTATTATGGAAATTGATAAAATTGCCGAAAATATTGGTAAATTGTGAATTCTTTACATTCATATTTATGTTTTTATAAAAAATTCCTTATTTAATAACAAGCATCTATTTGATAAGCTCAAAAATTATCATTATTTATTTAGAAAATCTGCTTTAGCTAAAGTATTAGTATGTTATAACTCTTCTGGTCGTGGAGATATTAATATAAACGGATTTCATTGTACTGAATATTTGCAAGGCAATCCTAGGTGTGATACTTACTAACTTTGGATTTTATTTTTATTTGATATTTTTTAATTATTAAATAAAAAATTTTTCTTTGACTTTATAGTAAATTTTCATAACACTCATAATATTAAAATTGGTATTTGTGATTTGCTACATTTTCACTAATTCCAGAATTTTAGTTAAAATAGTAATGGATAATGTTTTAATCAATTAATTTTAAAAAATTGTAAGTTTAATTTATATATAGTCCAATATCATTACTGGGACAAGACGGTAATTATAATGTACAAGCTTATGTCAGTGGGGGAGGACTTTCAGGGCAAGCAGAAGCAATTTTGTGATTCAAAATAATGTATTCGAAAACTTTAGCATTGGTTACAGGTAAATTATTAAATATAAGAATTAATAAATTTCTTTCTCTTTTATAAAGTTAAAAGTTTTTGTCTTGATACAATAAGACTAGGTATTTCTAGAGCATTGTCTAAATTACTTACAGCAGAGGATCGAAAAAAACTAAGAATTTACGGTTTTTTGACTAGAAACTCATTATGTAAAGAAAGAAGAAGTTTGTGTTATGAAGATTTACGGTATGAATTAATATGACAAACACTTTTATTAAGAAAAAATTTTAATTTTCTTAAATTAACCATAGTTGCTATATTGTTCAATATTAACGATTGACTTATGCATTCAATAAAGCATAATAAGTTATTTTCTTTTAATAAAAATTCGTTTAAAAATTTCATCTAAAATAATTTAAGATCATGAGTAAATTTTAAATTAACAAATTCAAAAGTTTTAAAAAGAAACGATTATCACTTTTAAACAAAATATTTATATATATTAGCTGAACCTGCTATTATGAAAGACACTCAGTTTGCTAACAGAGTTAATATTTCTAATATTTTAGTCACTCTAGTTTAAGAATATGGCTTAAAGAAATCCAGAAAAGCTCCTCAATTCTCGAAAAGATAACGTTATTTTGTTACTATCAATCTTATCATTTTTATTATAAGTCGATAATTAAATGCTCTATGTTCAAGAATAAAAATTAAAGAAACTAGTTCTTTCATTATTTATTTTTATTAACATTATGTCAGAAACGAAAAATGAAATATTAGAAAAACTTAAAACAATTACTTTGTTAGAGGCTTATCAGTTGGCTAAAGAAATTTTGTGACTAACAAATTTTTTAATAAGTTTCTAATATCTTTCTGATCTCTAATAGCTTTAATGAGATTTAATATTTTTGATTTTTATAACGAAGTAAACATTTAACTTTAAAGAAATTACTTTTGAAGTAGATTCTAGCGCCTCTTTAATGACTGGAAATTTCATGCAGGCGCAATCGTCTACAAAAGTCGAAGATTCAGTTATAGAAGAAAAAACAGAATTCGACGTAATTATACAGGATGTTCCTAGTTCAAAAAGGATTGGAGTTATTAAAGTCGTACGTAGTCTTACTTCTTTAGGACTAAAAGAAGCAAAAGATCTTATAGAATCAATTCCTAAAGCTGTTTGTGAAGGATTTTCGAAAGAAAAAGCCGAAGAAGCTAAAAAACTATTAGAAGAAGCTGGAGCAACCGTTCTAATAAAATAATTATTTATATTTCTAATTTATATCTACTAATGCAAAGCTCTTTAACAAATTCTTTCGATATTAGTATAGTTAATTTAGGAGAAATGTTAGTTCTTTTTGGTTTAGTTTAACTGCAATCTTTTATACTTTCAATTTATTATTATTATGCTTTTATTAACTTTTCAAGCTTCTCTTTTAGCATTAGTTGCGTTATCATTTGTTATGGTTGTTGCAATACCTGTAATTTTTGCTTCTCCAAACGGCTGGGATAATAACAGATCTTTTATTTTACTAGGTTCTGCTCTATGGACAGTTTTAGTACTTTTGGTAGGCATACTTAATTCATTTGTTATCTAATAAGTGTTATTAAATTATTGTTAAATTAGTTTTAGATTTTGAGGTCTAAGAATATAGATTATTGAAAACTAATTAAAAAATTTAGATATCATATAAATTTTTATTTTTAATCGGAGAAGGAGGGATTCGAACCCTCGGTAGATTTCTCTACGCTGGTTTTCAAGACCAGTACTTTAAACCACTCAGACACCTCTCCTACTTTCGGGATGACAGGATTCGAACCTGCGACCCTTGCATCCCAAATGCAATGCGCTACCAAACTGCGCTACATCCCGCAATACACTTTTGACATAATAAGATTTTTTACTAAGTACTTATACAAATTTATGAAATTGGGAGTTACATTAAAAATAAATTTAATTATCATCTATTTAATGAAATATTTTACAACTTATTTATCTACAGCTCCTGTTATAGCAGCTTTATGGTTCATTTTAACAGCAAGTTTATTAATAGAAATTAATAGATTTTTTCCAGACGTCCTTTAATGAATATTAACTGTAAATAAAGAAATTTAAAAAATTTCTTTATTTATAAAAGGTAACAAGCCTAGAATACGTGATTTTTTTATTTTTAAATAGTTTCTTATTATTAGAGTTCTATAATAAATGTCTCATTTTTATTTTTAAACTTTTAGAGAATTTTACTTAAAGTCAGCATAAATATTTGTTTTTGTCCATAAAACAATAGCGTTTATTGTTTTTAAATCTCATAGTAATCAATAATAACGTTAAATAAAATAATTATTTTAATATTTAATGACTAGATTTTCAACTAAAAAGTTTTTATATTTTAAATTTAATAATTTATAAAAAAATAAATTTATTAAAAGTCAAAATAATTTAGTAAAATATTTTTAATCACATAGACTTCTTCACCGATAACTTTATTATTATAGTTTTTTAAATTGATGTCAAAATTAAACTCTTGCTTAATAAAAATTTAAAATTTTATTTTTATAAATTTATTTTATATTTTAAGTTAAAAGATCTTTTATACAATCAAACCGATTTAGTTACAAAACGATGTTCTTTTGATGTCAATTTTGTCAATCTTTTGGGAATTATTTTTCCTTGGAAAGTTATAAACTTTCTTAAAAGATACACATCTTTATAGTCCATAAATTCTTGATATTAGATTGAAAGTATCGTCCAAGATTCTATTTTAATAATTAACTACATTTAAAATCCTGGACTTTTGTAAAGTTTTAAATAAATATAATTAAACAACGCTCACATTTCATAGATAAGAATAATATATAAATAATAATTACAAAGTTTCTAATCGGAATTTAAATAAATTTTCAACATAAGATTTGTATATTTATACATAACTATTTATTTTATATATGGCAAAAACTCATTCTTATTAAAAAATTTTAAATATAATTCTATATTCAAAAAAAAAACAAAACGCTTTTTATCTACTTAGCAAAAGTTTTCTTAAACTCCAAAATCGCGCCTTTAAGCAATGTTTCTGCCTCTGGAGTAAAAGTCTTTGTACTATCAATTATTTGTTTAAAATTTGGTTTAGTAGTGTTTATATAATCTCTTAAACCTGACAGAAAATTTCTAACATTTTCTATCTCAATATTATCCACGTACCCGTTAATTCCAGTATAAATTGTTGCTACTTGATCTGAAACAGATAAAGGAGAAGATTGTGCTTGTTTTAATAGTTCTCTTAATCTCGCACCTCTAGCTAACTGATTTTGTGTAGCTTGGTCTAAATCGGATGCAAACTGTGAAAAAGCTTCTAGTTCGGCAAATTGAGCTAACTCTAACTTAAGTTTACCGGCTACTTGCTTCATAGCCTTGATTTGAGCAGCTGAACCTACTCTAGACACGGAAATACCTACATTAATGGCTGGACGAATACCTGAATTAAAAATATCAGCAGATAAAAACACCTGTCCATCAGTAATAGAAATTACATTAGTTGGAATATAAGCTGATACATCTCCCGCTTGAGTCTCAACAATAGGTAGTGCTGTCATACTTCCTTCACCTAAATCATTAGAAAGCTTTGCTGCACGTTCTAGTAATCTAGAATGAAGGTAAAAAACATCTCCGGGATAAGCTTCACGACCAGGTGGTCGGCGTAATAATAATGACATTTGTCTATAAGCTTGTGCTTGTTTAGAAAGGTCATCGTAAATAACTAATGTATGTTTCCCGTTATACACGTTGGTTAACAAATAAATTTCTTAATTTGTTTCCTTTCAGAAACGTACGTGAAACTTACATTTCATACGGCTCCTAACATATTAATAATTTTTTTTAAATGTCATTAAATTTTTGGTATATTAATTATATTACATAACTACTTTGACTTACATTTAATTCGTTTACAGCATTTTACAGTTCATATAATTTTAAAATATATAAAATTCTGCTACAACAAGTTTCTCTTAAATATTTAATGCAAAGGTTTTCCGTTTGAAGCTTAATAAAGTAGTCCTTGGTATATTTTAAATACTTGAAACTTAAATTTTTTAAAACAGATTTTGCAACTTTACTCCTAGAATTCTTTCAACAAATAACCTTTAATCCATTTATTAACAAGACATTACTTTAAATCTTTCTTTCAGCTTTTATTACTTCAAATACGATATACTGTCCACAATATATTTTTATAATAATAAAAGTAATTCAATTTTAATTAAATACTAAAATAATAAGAATAGAAAACTAGTTATCTTACTTATATATCTAAGAGATTTATTACTTCCAATATAATCTTTTGGAATTAATTTAAAATTTAAATAAATTATTTAATTATTTTTATTTCAAACATGTCGCACTAAAATATTCTGCTAACGCGGCACCAGTATAAGGAGCAAGATACTGCAACGTAGCCGGAGAATCTGCATTTTCGGCCACAATAATAGTATACTCCATAGCACCACGCTTTTCAAGAGTTGTAACTATTTGTGCAACAGAAGATGCTTTTTGTCCTATTGCAACATACACACAAATAACTCCTTGTCCTTTTTGATTCAAAATAGTGTCCGTAGCAACAGCAGTTTTTCCGGTTTGACGATCGCCTATAATAAGCTCTCGTTGACCTCTTCCTATCGGAATCATAGCATCAATGGCGATTAAACCTGTTTGTAAAGGTTCATAGACAGAACGTCTTGTAATAATACCAGGAGCAGGGGACTCAATTAGTCTAGTTGTAACAGAAGAAACTTCACCTTTTCCATCTATCGGGCGTGCTAATGCATCTACAACACGTCCTAAGAATGCTTTCCCTACTGGGATTTGAGCAATTTTACCCGTAGCTTTAACTGATGCACCTTCTTTTAAATTTAAACCATCTCCCATTAAAACAGCGCCAACATTATCTGACTCAAGGTTCAAAAGGAATAGAGTGTATTAATTTTTATAACCTTTCCTCAAACACAGCGAGAAATATAATTCACTATGCTTTTAATAAAAAAAATTCTAAATAATAATTTTTTAATCGAAACTGAATTTCAATAATAACTTTGCAAATTTCAAAATTCTGGTAATTCTTTTAATAATGCTCCTATATTGAAAGGAATAGTTTGTCTTAAAAATAAATAAGTTTTTCCTACAACTAAGTCTAACTTTAAATTGGTTTCATGCAAAAAATTTAAAACAGTTTAAATTTTTAAAATTTATTTTCCCTTCAAATAGATTTTTAATTTGAATATATGAAAAAATTATACATTTGTTTATAAATATGCTAGACTATTTTATAAGTTTGGACAAATTAATTTTCAATAATGTTTATTATTGTACCTAATAAATATCTAGTGATAAAATAATATTATTTTATTGTTATCTTTTTTCTATTTTTTATGATTTTGCAAAAACTTATTATAAACTATTATTTACCCGCCCAGCTATTCCTACAGTACCTTCTTCAAATTCAACAAGTTCTCCAGCCATAACTTTCTCAAGTCCATATATTCTCGCTATTCCATCACCTACTTGAAGAACCGTTCCAACATTAACAATTTTTAATTCTTGGTTATACTTTTGTATTTGTTTACGAATTATTTTACTTACTTCATTTGGACGAATTTTTACCATAATTTCATGAATTTTATTGATAATTACAAAATATTAGTATACCCTATTACAAACTTAATTGAATTTATTATGCTTATCAAATGTTAAAAAATTAATTAATCCTTAAATTTTTTTTTGATAATTTTTCAATATTTTTCGAAACAAGTTTCTTATGAAATTTTGAATTAAAACGCTTTTTAAGAAGTTCAATTGATTTTTTAAAAGCATCCGACCTTAATTGTTGACAAATTTGATTTAACAGTTTTTTTTCCTCAATTTTTATAGTCAGAATATGCGAATTTTTCAATCTTTTTATATCATCCTCAACAGCAGACAAGATAGATTCAGACGTTTGAATACACAAATCGTTGCCTTGCTGACGAATAGATTCTGACTTACTTTTAGCTGTTTCTAAATTAGCTTTAGCCAAACTTAAGATTTCCTCAGACTCACGAACTTTATTTTCTAATTCTTGTAAATTTTTAATTACATTTTCCCTACGGTTTCTTATGATATCTCCTAAACTAGATAGTGAATAGTCTCTTCTAATAAAAAAGTAAAAGTAATATTAATTACATACGTCTTAAAATCAACTTTAATTATAATTCAAAACTTTTAAATACAAGTTTTTCAACTTTAAAAGTTACATTTTTTAAGTTCAATTTGAAGCTACTTTCTAAATGTTTTCACAGCCTTTTAAAATAATAAGATATTTTTCGCCTTAAAAACATAACGAACTATTAAAAAAATATCGGTTAGTAATACCAAAAAATTTTACTCAAGTAAAATTCGTATAATTTTAAACAAATTTTAGGTATTAGATTGTACTTAAATTTATATTTATGCCGTAAAAGCAATTTTACCATAATAAACTAAAATACCTATAACAACAGATAAATTAAGTATGTTTGTTTCAAAGAGATCTGTATTAATTCCAAAATCTCCTGTTGTTGCGATAAAAGTAAAGATATTCACATTATTAATTATCTAGATAGGTAAAAGTAATATACATTACCCCCTAACACACCGTACTTAAAACTTTTATTTAATACGGCGTTTTGTGAACAAAATAAAGATAAAAATAAAAACAAGATTTTATTTTAAGTTCGGAAAGTCTTGTTTTTATTAAGATTGAAAATATTGAAAATACTAAACTTTCTCTTAATTACTAAAAATAATAATAATTTAAAATAATCTATACGTTTCTTATACTTACATTTCATTTATATTTGTTATTTGATCCTTTAGACATTATACTATATCTTAAGCATGAATAAAAATCTTCACAAAAATGACTATGAATGAATACTATTAAACTTTTAAACATGATAATTTTTTAAAGTTAACAGATGAATTTGTTAATAAATGTATTATTTATTTGCTGTAAGATGTAATAAAAGTATATTCGTTAATTTTAGAATTTTCTGGTCTTAGAATCACTATCAACTTTTATTTTCTTACAATAAAAGCTCGTAAATATATATTAATTTTACATATATCTAATAAGCATAAAATTACATGCTAAAAAACAAGTTTCAATCTTAAAACGTATCGTACATCATGGTATATACTCCATTTATATTTATATTATGCATTTTAGTAAAAACCAATTGTAAATCACAAAAATGAGATCTACAAAAAATTAAACAAATGGGTTAGCAAAAATAATAACTAAAGCTACTACTAATCCATAAATAGTTAAAGCTTCCATAAAAGCTAAAGTTAATAACAAAGTACCCCTAATTTTACCTTCCGCTTCAGGTTGACGRGCTATACCTTCTATAGCTTTACCAGATGCTGTTCCTTGACCTATACCAGGACCAATAGCACCTAAACCTATAGCTAAACCTGCTCCTATAACTGAAGCAGCACAAATAATAGGATTCATAAATTACTCCTTAAAAACATTATTGTTTAAGAATTTTAACAATCTTTATTTACTTAAATAAAAAAACAGGAAAAAAGAAGGAGAGAATTAAAGTTAATTAACAAAGTTCAACTAAAGAACATAATTAATGATGCCCTTCCATTGCTTCGCCAATATATATAAGATAGAAAATACTCTTGAAAAAATAAAAAAATACACATTTTTAACTATAATTAATGTTGTTAAAAAAATTATAACAATCTAATAATGTCACATTGATCCCGATAATGTAGCAAAAATTAAAGCCTGAATACCACTAGTAAATAGACCTAGAAAAATTAAAGGAATAGGAATAACTAAAGGTACTAATGAAACTAAAACTGCCACAACTAATTCATCTGCCAAAATATTCCCAAAAAGTCTAAAACTTAAAGAAAGAGGCTTTGTGAAATCTTCAAGTATATTTATAGGTAATAAAAGCGGCGTAGGTTGAACATATTTTGTAAAATAACTTACTTTTAATAGGAAACAAGACCTTTAATAATTAACTATGAAAAAAAATATCACCATAATCATATACTTTTAGATAAAATAAGTATTTTATGCTTAACTTTGTAAATATTTATTAACACAAGACCTCTTTTTCTAAGTCCTGCATAAAAATAAGATAAAGAAGTTAATATAGCTAAACCAGCTGTAGTATTAGTTAGATAGAAATATAATAATTATCCTCAGAAAATCTACACATACATTACGAACGTATGTAGCTTATCTTTTATGAAAAATTAAAGTGAGCTTAAAAATCTTATTACATAAAAGGTACTTTTCCTATAAAAAATGAAATTAATATCGTTTATTTGTTTAAACATTTAATAAATAAAGGAGTTGCTTCAGACAAAAGGACACCAAATATAAGAAAATTATAAACAGGTTAAATCAACTCTTCTTATTAGTATTAAAATAATTTTTTTTAGACTTGCTCAGTATAATTATATTTTTGAAATCTCCAAATTTCATCTTTTACGTATACATGATACGAAAATAAATGTAAAATTCAAACCACACATGTCATTTGTAGGAGCACCTAGTTCTCCATTAGGAAGCTCAATAATTTTCCATGGAATTAAAGCACCCGACCAATTAGATACAAAAATAAACAAAAATATTGTGCCTAAGTAAGGGACCCATTTTAAATACTCTTTTTCTCCAATTTGAGTCTTCGAAATGTCTCGAATAAACTCAGTAACAAATTCAATAAAACTCTGTTTTCCTTCTGGGACCATACTTAAATTTCTTGTAGTATAAATTCCTAGAACTACTATTATAAAAATAACGATCCAAGTATTTATTAAAACCTGTCCATGCATTTGAAAACCTAAGATTGACCAGTAAAAATGCTGACCTACCTCATACAATAAAGAAAACTTCTTAAATAAAAAAAACAGTTAAATTAAAATCATAGATATTAAGGTTCATTAAAAAACTATTAAGTTAATTATTGCGTATCACAATACACTAGCAAAATTTATAAATAAAGAAGTTTTTTAAAATCTTATAAAAAATTGAAACAATAAAAAACCTTATTGATTTATTTTGCTATTGTTTTTTTTTTAATACAATCTCAATAAAAGATAAATTAGAAAACATAAAAATATTCATAGTTATTAAAATTGTTAAAAACATTAAATAAAAAGAAAAAAAAAAATTAATCATTGCAAACAACTTAAAAAATCTAATAATAATATTGTTGAAAATATTTAATTCATAATAAAACAAAGGACACAAGAAACTTCAATTCTCCAATAGATAATGTAAACTATAACCAAAAATGAACGTTAAACTATTTTTAAAAAGATTTTTTCAAGATCTTCCTTTATTAATTGAATCAGAAATAACACTTAAAATAAGCGAAAGGGATGAAATAGAATCATCATTAGCTGGAATTAAAAATTTTGTAAGCGTAGGATCACAATTAGTATCCAGAAGAGTAACTGTAGCAATACGACATTTTATACACTCTTTTACAGCGTTAAGTTCTTTGTTTTGGCCTATAATAATAACAACATCAGGAACCTTTGTCATTCTTTTAATTCCGGAAAAATACTTCTCCAATTAAATGAATTGAAAAACATTCAAGAAAGCTTTTAAGAATTTTTTTAAGAAACATTTATTTTGCTAATTTTACAGTTACACTTTAACAATAACTTAATAATTCCCACTTAACTTTTTTTTCTTCAAAACTAAATTTTCTTTTTTTGTTAAAAAATTAAGTCTGTTTTTTTTTTCTTGTTTTGACTAAAATATAGAAAATTTTTCTTATCTCGTTATGATAAGGAAAAATAAGTTATTTAATATGAGAAAATTTTAATAAGATTTAATGTGACAAAAAAGCTAGAATAACACAAAGCAATTTTAATTTTCTTAAACAAGTTTTAATAGTATTCCAATTTGTAAGTGTTCCACCTAACCAACGTTGTGTAACGAAAAACGACTTACAACTACGAGCAGATGTTTCTATTAATTTTACGAACGTACGTCGCGTGCCAACAAATAACACTTTTTAGATAACTGTTTTCTCAAAAAAAATATTACATAAAATTTTTATAAAAATTATCATATATAGTATTAGAACTTTATGAAATAAATTAAAATCAAAAGTTTTACCCTTTTTTGTTGATTTAGTAAGAAAATTTGTAACTCTTTTCAAGCAAACTAGCGTTCTTACTAAGTCAATTATATGTAGCCCATTACGTTCAGTATAAATATATGAACTCATTTTGGGATTCCACTGTTTTACTTTGTGTCCTAAATGAGCGCGCGAAATAAACAATTTCTTTAAGCTAACCATAAAAAACATCGTATCAAATTAATCAAAATAAACTCTAATAAATTTTAGAATAATATCTGCATTATACTCAGTTGTTAAAATGATTAATGTCTTTAATTCTCAAAAAGACGACACCCAGAATCGAACTGGGGAATAAAAGATTTGCAATCTTCTGCCTTACCGCTTGGCTATATCGTCGTGCTAGGAACCAGATTTGAACTGGTGACACAAGGATTTTCAGTCCTCTGCTCTACCGACTGAGCTATCCCAGCTATAATAATTATAATTACTTAGTACTAATAAGAAAGTTAGGTACTAAATAATTATATTAAAGTATTTTTCTACCAACTTGACTTAGTTACACCAGGTAATAAACCATAGTGGGCCATATCACGAAGAACATGTCTGGACAACCCAAACGTTCTATAATAACCTCGTGATCTTCCAGTAACACAACAACGATTTCTAAAAAGTTAAAATTTTACTTGACAAAAGTAACAAAACACATAATTACGATCAATTAATAAATTAAAGCATAAAAACTAGGAAGTAGGACAAAGTCAAACAAGTCGTGATAAGCAACTATTTCTTGGAAGTTTTTGAAGCCTATAATAAAAACCTAGTTTTTTTTCAAAAGACTTTTCACCACTAATACTTTTCTTTAAAGAAGAACGTAATACTTGATATTTTTTTACTAAAGTTTCACGCTTCTTTTCTCTTTGTATGACGCTTTTCTTTGCCATAATAATAAATATTAAATTTTAGTAGATTCCCTAAATTATAATAAAAATTATAATAAAAATTAACTTTTATTAAGCAGCAGTAATAATAAAAAACAGCGAAAATTAACAAATTATTACAATTTCTTCAAAAATAAAACATAATACTCAAAAATGCATTCAGCTGGATTCGAACCAGCGATGTCCTTTCGGAGCGAGATTATGAGTCCCGTGCTATCGTCCACTCAGCCATAAATGCGCCAATATTAACCTAGGCGCATTTATGATTTTCAAATTAACCTTGTCGTTGTTTATGTTTAGAATTGATACAAATAACTATTAAATTACCCTTGCGACGAAATAATGAACATTTTGCACATATTTTTTTAACAGAAGAACGGACTTTCATATAAAAATTACCAATATTAATAAGAAATAAATAATATTTAAACAAATTTTTTATTTCTTAAACTATATGGCGTTACAAAAAACTTTTTATAATTACCATATATAAAATAAAAGTTCTCCACCAACTCTTTTAAATTTTGCACTTTTATTTGTTAATAAACCTTTAGGTGTAGATAAATAGAATGAATAAAAAATTTTTCAAAAAGCAATAAAAGCATAATCAAAGCTTATGGCTTAACTAAAAAGGAACAAAAGCTATAATTAGTAAAAAACTATATCAAATTTATCTTTATAGTAAAAGATTACAAGAAAAATATGTTTCCCATTTAAAGATTTAAAACAAACAGTATTAAATCTTCGCTTATACATTAGACAATTATTCTCAAAAAGATTTTTACAAAATAAAAATGAATTTAAAACTCATATCGCAAAAACAGCCAAACCCATATCACCTAAGATTTTAGGAATTTTTCTATAGCTAACGTATACACGAAGACCAGGTTTACTAATACGTTTTATTTCAGTAATATAAGGAATCTGCTTTACACCTTTATATTTAAGCATTATCTTTATATACTGAGGTACACAGCCCCCATCTTGCATAGGATAATGTTTACCTTCATAATCAAAAGACTCTATAAAGTCTTCTTCTTTTAATATTTCAGCTATACGATAATTTAATTTCGTATAAATAACATTTACACTACGCGCTTTGACCATAACCGAATTTCTTAATCGAGTAAGCATATCAAATAAGTCTACAAAAATAGCTTTACTAATAATAAAAATACCATTATACATTGTTGAATAATAAATTTATGCAAAAACTTCTTATAATACTTCGACTTTAAATGAAAAGTCACACCTTACCAAACAAAACTAAATACTCAAAATTTTCGTAAGAGGTATTTGTTCCCAAACTCTACAAGATAGATACTAATCATAAAGCTTTATTACAAATTAAACAAAATTATAAAAGGCTAAAACAAAATATTTAATAATTCCTTATCAATTAGTTTAAGTTAAAACATAAAATATAGTAAATTTTATAAAACTAATGTTGTAGTATAAAGTTGGAAGAAAACAAATATACTAATAAACTAATAAGTGAATTATAGATTTTTAGTAATTATAAAAAAGACATTTAATTAATAAAAATTTTCTATTTATTTACTTTTTCTATATCAACAATTTTATAGTTTCACGAGTAATATTCTGTAAAAATTGTCCGTTTTTTAATATGCTATGAACCTTAAGACTTATCAACAGCTAGAATAAAATCGAAATAACAACTAAAACTATTTTATAAATAAAAAGATAAACCAATATACTATTATAAAACAACTCGCAAATCTACATTTGTCATATAATAAATAAATAAAATACATCGAATTCTCTCTTAATAAAAAAGTAAATTCTTTAAATTATCTCCAGCAACTAAACATAAATTTTTCTATTATTATTAAGAATTAAAAGGCATACCTAACTCTTTAAGAAGAAAAAGCGATTCTTTATCCGTTTTCGCTGTAGTAACTCTTTGGTAGAAAAATAAATATTTTATTAGTCTCCTAAAGAACCATGTGCACATTTTTTAACATACAAGGTTCAAACGAAGGAGTACATATAACGGAATAAATGTTACATATACTTCTTAAATAAGTTCTTCCTACTTCATGTTTTACATCAAATCTATAGTGTCATGTCAAAATAGGCGTAATGTATCGTAGCATAAAAGCATAAAGTATTTAAAACTAATTATATTAACTATTTTTTTATTCAAAAGCTATGAAATTAGGAAAGAACATAATATCCCATTACAATACATTCTACATATGACATAAAACTAGTAAAAACTATTAATGAAAACTTACACAGTTAGTTATTTATACGCATATTTTATCAAACTAATAACAAATTGTGTAAAATAATAAAAAATTACGATTAATATAATACACCCATAAATACTATAAAAAATACTCATTAATTTTTAACAATTCATTATAAGAAATTATTAAAAAATGAATATAATTATTGATTTTTTTTTGCATTTCAGCCAATATTATTAATATTATAGATATTAGACTCCAAAATTAATATTAATTTAATATATTTTTCTTACGTAATAGAAAATAATACGAATTTTGATAACTCGCAAATAGATATATCCATTCCCTGAATTTTAACAAGTTTATCAAAGTCTATTTCAGGAAACATTGATTGTTCATTTAATCCGAGATTATAATTTCCAAAACCATCAAAACTTTTTGAACTCACTCCTTGAAAATCTCTAATCCTAGGCAAAGACAAATTTATTAAACGATCTAAAAATCCATACATTTTATTACCGCGTAGAGTTAAGAACATCCCGACAGGCATGTTTTCTTTAACTTTAAAACTAGCAATAGCTTTTTTGGCACGACTAATAACTGGTTTTTGACCAGAAATTAATAGTAATTCATTTAATAACACATCTAAAACTTTAGAATTTTGGCAAGATTCATCAAACCCTCTATTAATGGTAATTTTCTCTATTTTAGGAATTTGATAAACGTTTTTATAACTAAACTCGTTTTGAAGTTTAGGAACTACACTTTTTATATAAAAATATTTTAATCGTTGCATACTAATGAAAATTAAAAATATTATTAAAAATTCAAACACAATATAATATAATTTTATAATACGAAAAAATTTATTATATTTTAAAAGAATCGAATAGTATTAAATCACAATCGTAAATTTATAAATAAGTAAAAAATAAAAAATAACAAAAAATTATATAAACGTAAAGGATCATAATACTTCAGGAGCTAACGATATTATCTTTATAAAATTCTGATCCCTTAGTTCTCGTGCAATCGGACCAAAAATTCTTGTTCCTTTAGGAGAACGATCTGCATTAATTATCACAGCAGAATTTTCATCAAAACGAAGTTTCATGCCACTTTCTCGACGTAATCCTTTTACTGTTCTAACTACAACAGCTTTAACAATATCTGATTTTCTTACGGTCATATTTGGAGCTGCTTCTAAAGAATAAAATCAAATTATTCTATATTACAAAAAAAAAGTTTTTTATGGCAACAATAAATATTTTATTATTAATATTTTTTTACGCGAAACACAACTTAACGACTGCGATAATTATATCACCAATACTGGCATAATGAGAATTCGGGCCAAGAACCTTAATGCACATAATTTTCTGAGCACCCGTATTATCTGCTACATTTAAACAAGTTTGCGGTCTGATCATAAAAGAAAAGAAAAATCAATTAAAAAGGACGAAAACTACTAAATTTATTTGTAGAACTATATATTTTCTATAAACGAAATAATTAAAAATAGTAAACTTAAATTTTTTGCTACAAAATTATTATAAGTTGAAAAATTAATATAATTATTAAAGTATTTTAATCCCTTCTTTATAAGAAATTACTTTAATTTCTTTGCTATTATCCGTGTTTTAACAGGCATTTTATAAGCAGCTATTCTTAAAGATGATTTCGCAATTAATTCAGAAATTCCCTTAACTTCATATAGAACTTTTCCGGGTTTAACGACAGCAACCCAATATTCTACATTACCTTTACCAGACCCCATTCTAGTTTCAGCAGCACGAAATGTAACAGGTTTATCAGGAAAAATTCTTATCCAAAGTTTACCACCTCTCTTAGCATATCTTGTAATTACTCTACGTATAAAATACTATCTAAGTTTTACTAAAACAAGCAAAAAAAATTACAATAAATTAAACTGATTTTGAAACTAAAAAAGAAAAAAAATTATTGTAAGTCGTGTATTTCTTTATAAAATTAAAAAAATGTATAACCATATTTAATAATATTTAAAAAATATTCTTTTTAGTAAAATGCATAACAAACCACAGGTAAATAAAATAACAAAGCAGATTCTATTTGTCTAGATGTAATCCAACCAGGTTCTAAGGATTGTAATGTAAGTAAAAGTATTTTCTTAATAAAACAAAACATGCAAAGTTATATGCAATTGGCTTAACATGACAAACTATTATTACTACACAAAATTAAATTGTATATCAATTTAACAAATCAAATAGATAGAAAAATACTAGATAAAATTCAAAAAACTACTCATTCCTTGAAACTCTTATAATTCTTATTACAATATAATTAAATAAAATTAACATTAAAAATATTAAAACAATAAAACACTAACAGAAACTAATTTAAAAATATTTTGCTAGAATGGCGTAGAAAAAGCTATACACAAACAAATCTTCTTTAGAGAAGAATTTTAAAATATCGCAAAAGCATAATCACCAAAAACTACTTTATCTAAAGAATAAAAGATAATTCGTTCATATTACTAATAAAATTAGCCCCAACTATAAATAATCTAAAACAATTTCATAATCAATTCAAATCTTCTAAAAGTATTAATTCACAAAAAAATTTTCCCTGTCATTCTACCTCGATGATATTTACGAAACTTTGTTCTTTTTGGACTCAACATAAAAAACTCCTATTAAATAATAATAAATTTCTAAATATCTGTAAAAAGCCTTATAAATTGCAATATGAATGAACTATAATTAAGTTTTCAAAAAATTTATTTTTATCTTTTCTTAAAAATAAAGCTTTAAAATTTCTAAAATAAAAAGGTTTCTTACACATAAAACATAAGCCGTTTTGCTTAATATATGCAGTAATATAATTTGGCAAATAATTAAAACTTAACTTTGTAAAAAGAATCTGATATAATTTTCTTTTATTATATAAGTTAAATAAATTAAGAGAATTATTAAGTTTATAAGCAAATACACTAACATCTAGATACTTATGGAAAAATAGATGAGATTTCAGAAAAATAAATTTACTAGATTGATAATCTATAATGAAAAATTTCCACAAACCAGAAAAATTTGCCCAATACTTTAAGTAAATCCAAGTATTTGCTTTTTTAGGATGTCTTTTTTTTAAGTGTCTCCAAAGTAGCTTATAAACAAAGAAATCTAAGTGAAAGAATAAATTTTTTTTATTGGAAAAAAAAAATGTATTATTCACCCATTTTAGTATTTCTGTGTTAAGTAACGATACAATAGAAACAAGTTCTTTATTAAAAGAGGTTTTTAATAAAATTTTTAATTTTAATTTATAAAAATTAATTTCTCTCAAATTAATTCGTGAAATAACAGAAAAATCAGATTTTAAAAAGTCTAGAGACAAAAAACTTAAACCCTTAGCACAGAAATTAACTAAATAAATACAATCTAAATTGCTAGATATTCCCCGAGAAATAAAAAATGACTCTAATAAACATTTCAAAACTAAGAAATCATAGGGATATTTAAGAAAAACATATAGAGTTTTTAAATAAAAAATACACTTAATTTTATAAGAAAAATTAAAACTATTTTGAATAAAATATTCAATAAACTAAATAAACTTAGTATTCGTTTGTCAAACTGGACTAAATTCTACATTATACAGCTTTAAAAATTAAATTAACTCTTAATAACAAATAAAAAAACTATTAAATAGTTCCTTTTTAACAAAGATTTATCTTTAACATCTTTTTACTATTTTCAAAAAAAAACAAGTTAAATAATTAATAATTAATAAACCACTAAAAATTTTCGAATTGAAAGATAAAAAATAGTAAAACTAAAAACTTTGAGTAAGTAATTTATTAACAAATTCAGAAATAAATATTTGAGTTTAAAACTTTCTAAACTTTTAAAAATAAGAATTAAAAAAACATTCCAGTAATATTAATATCTAATTCACAACAATCCTTTAAGCAAATAACTAAAAATTATGAAAAAAAAACTTTTACACAAAAAATTTTTTTTCTGTGCAAAACAAAAAATCAAAAAGCTTTTATTTAATGGAAAATTTCTTATAAACCATAATTTGCTAATAGAATTTAATATATGAAAAATTTTAAGTTTTAGATACCAAAGTTTGGTAGAACCATTCAAAACGATATCTTTTATTTCCAATAAATTATTAAAGCTAGATTTATAAGGTCGAAGTGCAAAAAAAGATTTATCCAAATTTGTTTCAAGAAAAGGTAAAATAGAAAGTCGTAATAAAAAAGAAAAACAACAACTATATATTATAAAAAACTTAAAAGAAAAAGATGTCCACTTATTTTTAGTAACGGTAAAATTATAATAATGACAAAAGTTACTTTCATAAAATAGAAAAGAGACAATATTAAACTTTTCTTTAGAAGACAAAATTATAGAATTATTTAACATGTCAAGCTGAACAAAATCTCTAACAGCCATAATTCTAGCATAGAAACTTTTAATTAAAAAATGTTGTTGACTTTTAACTAAATGAAAATTTGATTTTTCGGATAATGCAAATATTTTATGCTGAATTAAAGAAACCTTATCATCGAAAAAGATGTTAAAAATTCTACTATTAAGTAATAAAATTCACATTAAGAAGAAATAATCGAGTTTTATTTAAATTTTATGAAAAATAAAAATCCATTTCACACACTAATAAAACTAAAAATTACTTTTTAGACGAATTTTTGTTTACAAACTGGACATTACAACTTTAAATTAAAATCCAGCTCTCTTTAATTAAAAATAAAAAAATGAAATAAATTTTTTATTTCTTTTAATTTTGATTAAAAATTAAAGTAGTTTTATTATTATTAGAAAGCAGGATAGATGAGTAAACTTGTTACTAGAAACAAAAAAGTTCGCTAAAAATAAAGAAAAATAGAACGCCCACAGAATCATTTAAAATAGATTATTAAACAAATTTGTATATATAATATAAATTATCTTTTTCGAAAAACATAAAAATTCTGTAATCAAAAAATATATTCATTTTTCTAATAAACATAATATTTTTACTTAAAGTAAGGTAATAAATATAATAGAATTTTTAACTAATAATTTGAAAATACTCAAAAGATTCCATCGTATTGAATACCAACGTAATCTGTAAAAAGAAGAAATAATGTTTTTAGAAAACATAGACATTCAAGTTCTAAAACAAATAAAGACTCGTATAAAAATCCCCGGTTATCAAAAAATTTTCGAACGAAACATTTAAGCTTTAAAAACCCAAACTTTTATTCCTAATATACCATATATTGTTTAATAGAATAAAAGTTAATAATATTCAAAAAATACAAAAAAACAAAAATATTTGAAATTTTCTACAAACAAAAGTATTTTTAATAAAAATTAAAGCAAAATCGTACGAGCCTTATAGTTATAATAATCAATATCCGCTTTCAAAGTGTGTAGAGGAACCCTGCCTTCTCTAACCCACTCAGTTCTAGCTATTTCTGCTCCATTTAACCGTCCCGAAATTTGAACTTTTATACCTTTAGCTCCTGATTTCTGTGCTCGGGACAAAGCTGTTTTCATAGCTTTTCTATATGGAATTCTTTTTTCTAATTGTTGACGAATAAAATCTGCTAAAAAGCGAGAATCTAAACTAGGAGAAACCACTTCTACGACATTTATTGTAACTTTACGCGAAACAAAATTATCAGCAAGAAAAGTCGATAAACTATTACGTAAATTCAATAACTTATTATCATCTTTACCTTTAACAAGTATTGACTTTGCTACATGAATATCTAATACCAAACTATTTGACTTTCTTTTTATTTCTATCAAAGAAATAAAAACACCTTTGATATTTTCAATGATAAAATTACGTATAGCTATATCTTCTTTTACTAAAAGAAAATAATCCTTATTTTTGGAATACCAATAAGAACTATGAAATTGAAAAAATAGATAAATATTTTCTTTAAAAAAGTTATAAAATATATACTTCGAAAACAATACAAGCACAAGAAATGCATATAGCTAAAACAAGACAAAAATATCTTGACTTTACCAAAAAAGTAAATCAAATAACCTTAAAAATAAGATTAATTATATTTTCCTACAATAAAAGAAACTTAATTAACAGTTAAATATATAATATAAAAATAAAATAATAAATCTTACAATAGATATTATAATAAAATTATTGCCATAAATACTAAAGAATAAAAAAAAATAAGCAAAGATAGTTCACTTGTTATACAAAAGATCTTAAGACTTATTCTTTTTAATAGGATTAATACAACACATTATAAAAACGACAAATAAATATTTTATTTCGGAAAAATGTTTTTATATTTATAGTAAATGAAATAAACAAAAATCACATTACTAACGCCCAATCTAAAACCTAAAGGATGAACTTTTTGACCCATAAAAAAAAAAAACAAGATAAAATCTTTGTTGCAAAACCATAAATTTTTCAATTATAAAAAAATTACCAATAAAAGAATATATTACTTAACAGCAACTGTTAGTAGAATAGAAAAAATCCTTCAAAAATCTGTACAAGCTTAAAAACATACAGCTTACCTTAAGTTATAAAACACAAAACTGTAAGAAAAATTTTACTCGTTATAACACTATTTATCTTATCCTTCTTTAGTATAAAAAATGCTTAAATAAAGTTAACCTGTTTAAAACTTACTAATGAAAAAAAAATTCCTTCAAATAAACTATGTTTTGTATATAAAATAAAATAAATAAACTTTTTTTTATAATCAATAAACTAAAATCAAGACAAGACTTGAAAAAATAAAGAATAAATTCAGGACAAACTAGTTATATGACATAATCGTTTTTTAATAGGAAATCCTCTACCTTTTGCATGAGGGCAAAAACGCTTAAGTATAGGGCCAGAATCCGCCTTAGCATCTAATACAGACAAAGAAGCAGTATCAATATTGGAGTTTCGTTTTGCGTTAGATATTGCCGAATAAAGAACTTTAAAAATAATAGGACAAGCTTTGTAAGGCATAAACTTTAAAATTGTTAACGCCTCAACAGAAGAACGACCTCTAATTTGGTCTAAAATCCTTCTAACCTTAAAAGGAGACATTCTAACATATTTTGATGACGCAGAATATTTAACTTTTTCACTAGATTCCATATAAATAAATAAAAGAAAATTCTCTTAATACTTAAAATAACATAATTTATCTCTTATTTTAAGTATTGTTCATACAAATAATCAAAATTAACGCTTAGATTTTCTATCAGTTTTAACATGACCACGATAATTTCTAGTAGGAACAAATTCACCTAACTTAGGAAAATAATTCTTCAAACTTTTACTTTTAACAAAAAATTAATAAATAATATTGAAGTACGAAATTACTCTTTAACAAAAAATGCTTTTACAGTATATTGAATCACAAATGACCTACCATCTGGTCAGAAATTAAAACAGGTATATGCTCTTTACCATTATAAACGGCTATTGTATGTCCTATCATAATAGGAATAATCATAGAAGAACGAGACCAACTAAAAACAATAGATTTTAAAAAGATCATATTTCTTATACAAAAAAACAAAAATATTATCTATTTTATTTTATTACCCTGTCTAGATTTAATATAAAACTTCAAGTATTTAATCAAAATCTCACGAACCACTTGAGTTAACTTGTTCAATTTTTTTTAATAAAGAATAATGAAAAAAAGGACCTTTTTTTAAAGAACGAGACATATAAGTAAAAATTTCATTTAAGAACTAACCTTATTTTAACTTAAGGTAAAATAACAAAATAAATAAGACAAAACAAAATATTAGTCCATACATACGTTAAGCAGATTTTCTAGAACGAATTATAAATTTATTACTAGCATTTCTAGGTGATCGCGTTTTATATCCTAAAGCAGGTTTACCCCACGGTGTTACTGGTCTCGAACGTCCTATCGGACTTCGCCCCTCACCACCGCCGTGAGGATGGTCACATGGGTTCATTGCAACACCTCTAACATGAGGTCTCTTCCCTAACCATCTGTTTCTTCCCGCTTTTCCTAAAATTATATTAGAATAATCAATGTTACCTACTTGTCCAATAGTAGCCCAACAAGATTTTTTAACCAAGCGAACTTCGCCAGAAGGCATAGAAAGTGTAATAAATTTACCCTCTTTTGCTAAAACTTGAACAAAAGTGCCTGCAGCTCGTGCTATTTGTCCACCTTTTCCTGGTTGAAATTCAACATTATGAATAATAGTTCCTAAAGGTATTTTATAAAGAGGCAATGCATTTCCTACTTTAATTGATGCCTCAAAATCTGAAATAAGAATATCACCTACACATAAGTTACGAGGTTGAAGAATGTAACTTTTTTCACCGCTATTATAAAAGATAAGTGCTATTCTAGCATTTCGATTAGGATCGTATTCTATGGCAAAAACTTTTCCAATTATGCCTAACTTATTACGTTTAAAATCTATTTTACGATACAAACGTTTATGACCTCCTCCTCGATTTCTACTGGTAATAAGACCATGAAAATTTCGTCCTTTAGATCTATGAAAAAAATATGTTAAACATTTTTCCGGTTTTGACTTTGTTATCTCCGAAAAAGTACTTACAGATCGATTTCGAGTCCCAGATGTGTATGCCTTATAAAAACGAATAGCCATAATAATAACAATAAAGAAAAATACATAGATAAATTTAAATTCACAAATATTAAAACAAAATAAAATTACTAAACTAAATAAAATTATTTTATTATTTAATAAAAATTATGAAGTATAACCTAAACCCTAATGACGACTACTACTAACAGTAAGTTAATACCTAAATTTAAAACCTATAAAGAAGAAAAATACGGAAGTACTTTATTATTATCAAGCAATTAACTTAAATTATTTAAAAAATAAGAAAAAAAAATTATTTTATTTTAATGTTCATTAAAATATTTTTGCTAAATAACATTAAAATATCTAACTATCTTAATGAATACACGTTTATAACAACTTTTTAACCCCGACAATTTATTTAAACGACGAAATTTACCAGGCTTCACATAACTATTAATAGAAAGAACCGTAACATTAAATGCTTTTTGTATAAGAACTTTAGCTTGTTTTTTACTTCAGAAGTTAATTTTTAATCATTTCCTAATATAAAATAATTAAATTAAATTTCGTACTATAAAAATCTATAACATAAATAAAAAGTTTTCCGAAACACATGAGTTTTTTGCTTACATCAAATACATAGACATTTTTTTGTAAAAGCTTATTGGTTTTATCTGTTAAGACTTGACTTTTTACTAAAGATTAAAAATATATCCAAAAAATCTTAACTGACAAAAATAAAAAGAATAAAAAAATTTTTAAGAATTATAAAATAAAAAAGTAAAGCACAATCATATTTAAATTGATCATATAAAATTTATTAAAAACGTAAAAAAGCAAAATACTAAAAAAAATAAAAAACTTTACTCATTTAAAAAATTATAAAAAAATTGGCGATAAAAATTTACTTATTATAAATTTATAATGATAATAAATAAATTTCACATTAGTATAATTAGAATATACCGAAAACTTATAAGGAAGATCCTAAACCAGAATAAGACCCATAAAAGAAAAGGGCTAATAAAGCGATAGCAGCTAAACCAGCGATAGTGCCCACAAACCAAAGAGGAATTCTCCCTGTAGTTCCAGAGTTAGACATAAATAATTTCTCCAAAAATAATAACAAAAATGTAAAAGTTCTATTATTTACTTTTATATTTGCTTAATACATTAAATTATAGTTAATTAAATATATAACTAGAAAATAAAACAGCTAAAACGAAGATTAACAGTAAGCCCCAATATAGACTCGTCCTATTTAATTCGACCGTTTGTTTATTCGGATTTGTTTGAACCATAAATAATATTTAATATTAAAAATTAACTAGAATAATTTTTATAAAATTTTTTATAAAAATTTTTAACGTTGAATAAATTGCATTGCAGATATAGAGCCAATAAAAAAAACAGTAGGTACAGCTAATGCATGCACTGCTAACCAACGAAATGTAAATATTGGATATGTAATTACATAGGATAGAAACAAAAATTCTATATTTTACAAAACATATTTCTTCCCGAAAACTATACAAGATATTACTAGCTCATACAACATATCATATAGCTTAAAATAAAAAATCTCAACGTTTTTAGAAAAGATAAAAAGAACAAATACGTCTTTCAAGGCAAAATAATGTGGATAAAGCAATTGAGAGCCTAACAAGTTTTTCAACAAATTATATCGTTTTATATCAATCAACTATACGAAAATGACAGAAGTTAAACATTTTAACAAGAAGTTATTCAACAAAGAATATTCAGTAAAAAGCTTAATATAATTCGCAGAAAAATAACAACCCGTATAGATTATACTGCGCCTCAGAAATAAAAATAAACTTTTATATAAATATCTAGACTTTTAGAGTCATAATGAAAAATTATTACATTTATTACTTTCTTACCAAGCTTTCACTAATCGAAAATGGATTTGTTTAAAAGTCTAGAATTAGATAGGTAAGTATTTATGGAAATTTAAAACATTAATTACTTGATATGAAATAAACAAAATAACGCACTTTATTTGTTGTCATAAATTTTATTTAATCAATTGATCCATTTGTTCTAAAGCATTGAAACGATCAGAAATTAAAGGAATTTCTTGTCTAGTCTCTGTAAAATATTCATTTGGACGAGGTGTACCAAAAATATCGTAAGCCAAACCAGTACTTACAAAAATCCACCCAGCAACAAATAAAGAAGGGATAGTTACACTGTCAAACTAAAAAGTACAATTTCTCGTCTACAAACTATTCATACTTAAATACCATAAAAAGCTTTTAACATAAATTATTAAGGTTTTCAACAATAATATTATTTCATAAAAAACACCAAATACCTCTACTAGACCTAAAATAAAAAATAAATTATAAAATTATCTAAATAAAAATACATGTAGTATAGTTTTGAGTTTAACAATTATTCTTAAATAGCAAGAAGAATAAAAACATTTTAAATTTCTTATTGCGCAAGATTTAAATAGAAACTGATATTACGAAATATTCAAAAAAATAATTATAAAAATTCAAAAAATAGAATAGTCAGAACAAAAATTATTTATAAACAAAACCTCTTAACAGAAACTTACAACACTAGAATGAATAATATTATGCGCATTACATATAATAATTCACAAAAAGTTATAGAACTATAACACAAATATTGTCAAACATAGAACTCACACATGAATCACCCAATAACGAATACTAGTAATATAAAACTAAGTCTTTAAAACTTATTAGCAAACTGTACATACAAAATATAAAATTGCATACAGCTATTAATGAAAATTAATAGTAAAATTAAAAAGGTAGATTTATAAGTGGAAAACTTTATCAATATTAAACACAATAAATAAATAAAGAACTTAAAATAAAAATACTAATTATTACTACTCCTTGAAAATTCTGAACAATTTAATATTTACAAGTAATATTTGCAATTACTTTTATAAAATCAAAATAAACTAAAATCTGATATTAAATTGTAAACATATGATTTTAAATAAGTTTTTTCTTATTCCCCATTTATTTTTAATATACTAAAAAGTGGCATAAAATTTTGATTTAAATTATTGAATTTTATAAAAAATTTTTAAAAAGTTTCCTTATATAACTATAAAATAAAATTTTTAAGAAAAGTAATTAATTTAATCAAACACACACAATATCTGAAAAAGGACGTTCTCCTGTTGAACCTGCCATATTAAAATCTCCTTAAAATTAAGATGCAAACTTACACCCATTTAATATCTATTACTATCTTCTAAAATTTAATACTAGCAAATTATGAAGTTATGATATAAATTAACCAAATTTAGCAGAAGTAGAAGCTATTAAAAAGGCAGCATACGTAAAAATATAACCCACAGAAAAATGAGCTAGTCCTACTAAACGAGCTTGTACAATAGACAAAGCAACAGGTTTGTCTTTCCACTGAACAACATTCGTAATAGGCGTACGTTCATGAGCCCAAACTAATGTTTCTATCAACTCTTGCCAATAACCTCTCCAAGAAATTAAAAACATAAAACCAGTTGCCCACACTAAATGACCAAATAAGAACATCCAACTCCAAACGGCTAAACTATTCAAGAAAGATAGAATAATTTAAAATTAATTAAACCCCTTTTTGCACCGTACATGAACATTATCTATTCATACGGCGATAAATTAACGTAAAATTAAATTTTGACTATTTCTCTATCAGTTTTAACTGAAATCAAAGATATTATATCAACACTTTATAGATACTTTTAAAAATATATTCCACAATAATAAAAATCGAAATCGTTAATGTAACTAAAACCACGTTCCTCACACAAAATTCATCAAACATAAATTAATTGAAAAATATACTTTCGTATACATTTATATATCACGTGTTTAGGCTTTCAAATTAAGTAAAATTCGAGTTTTAATAATTTGGAATTTTATTAAATTTAAATATCAAATCCTATTTTAAATAAATAAATTTATAAATGTTTGAATTTGCGAATAAATAAACTAGCCTTACCATGCTTTAAAATATGAATACAAAATAGTTAGAATTTGTTTATAATAGAGTTATATAATACGAAGCGTAAATTTACAAAATAATGCAAAAATGTCAATAAGAAGCACAAAATAAAAATAAGTATTGTACTTTAAAGTGAAAAGTTCTAGATTAAAATTAAATTTAATACGTGTCGCACTTCCAAAAGGATTATAACCATTAATTAATTGCGAAGAATTTAACCATAAATAATCGCGAAGCCACCCCATTAAATAAGTCGAAGACTCATTAAATTGGCCAGGATTACCTTGCCAAAGAGTTATGTGTTTCCAATGCCAATAAAATGTAGTCCAACCAATAGTATTTAACATCCAAAAGATTGCCAAATAAAACGCGTCCCAAGCAGAAATATCACAAGTACCACCACGACCAGGACCATCACAAGGAAAACTATAGCCAAAATCTTTTTTATCAGGCATTAGTCTCGAACCACGAGCATCTAAAGCCCCTTTAACTAAAAGTTTGAGTAGAATTAAAAATTACTAACATAAATCCCTCTTCCGAAACCATACTTGATATTTTGACATCATATGGCTACTAAAATAAGGGTTTTATATTTTCTAAAGTTTATTAAAAAACTAATAAGTTTATTGCACCTAATTCACGATTTATGTAAGTTTATCCTGGGTATTATCCCACTTATCAATATTATAAAAATACCGCCTTTTTATAAGGAGTTAAAAAACTAACTAGGCTTTGACTTCTTAAACCTTCCCGACTAGAAAAATTATTTGTTAATACATACTTTTAATTTTCACAAAAAAAGATCAGATTCCTAGGTTACTTCGTTTCTCTTTATATATCTATCTATACTTTAGGGTATGTATTTTCACCAGAACTGTTCAAACGCGCTAGTCTACTGCTAAGAATAGACTAATATCTAGTTCATGATGACTTAACTTGCATTTCATATATTACCCCACAAGGTTCTTTTCCTAAAACAACAATAGATAATTAAATGTTTAAATTCTTTGAAAATTAAGCTAAAAGTAATAAGTCTGGAATTGTATATAGAGTTCCATGCATATAAAGTAAAAGTTAACTATGTTAAATTTTTACTTTTATTTATTCTAGCATATATTATTAAACAATTATTTTTTAATAAAAGAAAATCTAAAAAATATTAGATTTCATTTGCTTTAGTCCCGCATTAAAACTAGGGGAATTTCACCCATATAATTAAAGAGTTTAAATAAACTATTAAAAAGTCCAAATAAACATGTAATGTGTAAAACAAATACATAAACGAATCGCACTTAACGTAGTTGTGTGAAGTCCCAACGATATAGCATGATGAACTAAAAAATCGCCAGGCCCAATTTGTAAGAATAAAGAGGTAGTTTTATCATTTATGCCATTTAACCAACCCGGTAACCAAATTGCTTGACCTGCAGAAAACGCATTACTTGTATTTGAAGATAATAGAAAATTAAAACCGTAAACTGCCTTTCCATGAGAAGCTTGAATCCATTGTGCAAAAACAGGTTCAATAAGTATTTGTTTTTCAGGTGTACCAAAAGCTTGCATTACATCATTATGGACATATAAACCTAGTGTATGAAAACCTAAGAACAAAGTAACCCAACTTAAGTGTGATATAATTGCTTCTTTATGATCTAAAATACGTGCAAGAACATTGTCTTTATTTATTTCACTATCATAGTCTCTGATAAAGAAGATAGCACCATGAGCAAAAGCACCTGTCATAATAAAACCAGCAATATACTGATGGTGGGTATACAAAGCAGCCATTGTAGTACGATCTTGAACAAGAAAAGCGTATGGCGACAATGAATACATGTGTTGAGCTACTAAGGAAGTAATTACACCTAAAGAAGCAAGAGCTAAACCTAATTGAAAATGCAAAGAATTATTTATTGTTTCATATAAGCCGTTATGCCCTAAGCCAAGTTTACCACTAGGTGCTTTATGAGCATTTAAAATATCTTCTATATTGTGACCAATACCAAAATTCGTCCTGTACATATGACCAGCAACAATAAAAAGTACAGCAATAGCTAAATGATGATGTGCTATATCAGTCAACCAAAGGCTTTTTGTTTCGGGGTGAAATCCACCAAGAAAAGTTAATATAGCAGTTCCTGCTCCATTAGATGTACTAAAAACATGACTAAAAGAGTCTGGATTATCAGAATAAACAGACCAATTGCCACTAAAAAAAGGACCTAATCCTGCCGGATGAGGTAACTCTGTAAGAAAGTTATCCCATCTAATATGCTTTCCTCGAGATTCCGGAATAGCAACATGTATTAGATGACCAGACCAAGCTAAAGAACTTACTCCAAAAAGAGCTGACAAATGGTGATTTAAACGTGCTTCGGCATTTTTAAACCAAGAAACACTAGGACCATACTTCGGTTGTAAATGTAACCAGCCCGCAAACAACATTAAAGATGCAAGTAGCAATAAAAATATTGAACCATTAAATAAATCCACATTTGTGCGCATCCCAATAGTATACCACCATTGATAAACACCTGAGTAAGCAATATTAACTGGTTCGGAAATTTGACTTCTAGTAAAAGCCTCTATAGCAGGCTGACCAAATTGTGGATCCCAAATAGAATGAGCTACAGGACGAACATGTAAAGGATCTGTTATCCATTGTTCAAAATTACCTTGCCAAGCTACATGAAACAAATTACCTGAAGTCCAAAGAAAAATAATTGCTAGCTGACCGAAATGAGAAGCAAAAATTTTTTGATATAAATTTTTTTTTGGTGGAAAACAGACAAATACTTATTTCTCCAAATCAGCCTTGCAAGCACAAATCTATGCACAAGGCTCTCTCTAATAAGAACTTAACGTTACTAAACTAAAATAACGTAAGATATTATTTTAAAATAAAACAAAGTAATTTATAGAATAAACTCTTCCAAACACTTGTTTAAAGCATAAAACATCGGTTTAGAATTTTGCTAAAAACAATAAATAAAATACTATTTCTTTTACATTAGATAGAAATTAAAAAATGGAAAGGAGAACAAACTTATAAGTTAAATAGAAGGCTCAAAACATTGACAAATTTATGTAAAGAACAATAATTTAATAATTCATTGTTATTTTCATAGTATTTTAAATATCCGTAAGTGAAGACTAATAAAATGTCCTAATTAATGTCATAAAAATATACAAAAAATATCAACTTAATACTACTCAAAACCTAGAAATTTTTTATAGAATCTTATTTTATTTACACTTACTTAATAAAATTTCCAGAAATCTAAGATAAGTTTTAAATGGCGCTTGACCTCATATAATTTTTTCAATGTAAAAGAAGTCCAAATATGTAAATTAATTGACATAAATAATCGTATAGAAAAATAAATATGAACTTAAACAACTCGCAATTCTGTTATTCCATCATGACTTTCAAAATCATGTGCTGTAGCAATACCAAACCAAATACGACGCGTTGTAGGATCTTGGGCTAAACCTTGGCTAAATTTTGGAAATTTAGTTGCCATAATTTGACCTCCTTAATATAATAAACAAATTCATTTAAACCTAACATTACTATTTAATAATTTTAATTATATAATCAAAGTTATCCTACTGAAATTATTCTTGCTAAAAATAAAACTAAGTAACTAATAAAATTTACTCATTTTCAAATGTATCTTGAAATTTTTTATTCAATACACTTTACTCTAATAAAATTATCATTTTTTATATAAATTCTTTTCGTATTGAAAAATAAAAATATAAGATTTAAATTATTCACGAGCTTAATATGTTCCTTGTCTTAAATAATCGAACTTAAAAACTTTTTATTCATTCACAAACTCAATAATATAAAAAAATTATAAGAACTTTACTTACAGTCGCTTTCTTCACAAATGTTACATAACAATAATATAAAAATTTATCTTTAAATAAAAAACCTGATATTATTTTTTTTTTTATTGAGCTGCAATTTTCAACACAATGCAAAAATAATCCTAAAAGTTTAGTCTTTAAAAGACAAGATTTGCTGTAAACACAGGATATTATTTATAACTTAAAATATAACATAATAATAAGCATTAAAACAAAGCAATTAAAACTTAAAAACATATTCAAACAGAAAGACCAAGTCGTAGCTATACCACCTAACAAGTAATGTGCTACACCAACAGCTCGACCTTGTGTGATACTTAAAGCTCGAGGTTGAATGTTCGGAGCTACTTTTAGTTTATTATGAGCCCAAACAATTGATTCAATCAATTCTTGCCAGTAGCCACGACCACTGAATAAAAACATTAAACTAAAAGCCCAAACAAAGTGAGCACCTAAAAAAATTAATCCATAAGCAGATAATGCAGAACCATAAGATTGTATAACTTGGGAAGCTTGAGCCCAAAGAAAATCTCTAAGCCATCCATTAATAGTAATAGAACCTTGTGCAAAATTTCCTCCTGTAATGTGTGATACACCACTAGATGTAACAGTGCCCCAAACATCTGACTGCATTTTCCAACTAAAATGGAATATTGCAACAGAAATAGAATTATACATCCAAAATAATCCTAAAAATATATGATCCCATGCAGAAACTTGACAAGTACCACCACGACCAGGACCATCGCAAGGAAACCTAAAACCTAAATTAGCTTTATCTGGTATCAAACGCGAACTACGAGAGAAAAGCACACCTTTCAACAAAATTAAAACAGTTACATGAATAGTAAAAGCATGAATATGATGAACCATAAAATCGGCAGTACCCAAATTAATAGGCATCATAGCTACTTTATTACCAATAGAAACTAATTCTCCACCCCATGCTGGAGTTGTCGAAGATGTTGCATTTAAAGCAGTTAAATTAGGAGAAATATAATGTGTATTCTGAATCCATTGTGCAAAAATTGGTTGTAATTGGATAGCTGTGTCAGAGAACATATCTTGCGGACGACCCAACGCTGACATTGTGTCATTATGAATATACAATCCAAAACTATGTAATCCTAGAAAAATACAAGCCCAATTTAAATGAGAAATAATCGAATCTCTATGTAAAAGAACTCTATCTAACAAGTTATTATAATTTGAATTTGGATCATAATCTCTTACCATAAAAATGGCAGCATGAGCGGCAGCTCCAACAATACAAAAACATAAAACTAGGTGAAAAACACAATAAATCCTGTTCTTAAACACAACTTAAATTTTCTTAACTTATTATGCTTACCAATTATAATTGTAAAAAATTTTTGTCAAATATAAAATCTATTTTCTATTGATAAAAGACGATATAAACTAAAAACTATAATATTATTATTTTAAACTATTATAATTACTTATATATATTTGATAAACCAAATTGATGTATTCATTTATAACTAAATAAAATATAAACTAAGAGTATTTATTTGCATCTATACAAACGTATGGCATCTAAAAATAATTTAAAATAAAAAATTTTTTAAATTAAATAATTTATTTTTACTTGCTTGACATTAAAGAAGCTTTATTACTATTTCATGCTAACCCAATCTTTTAAAAAATTTTTCAGTCTAAAAAATTCTATATTCTGGTTACATTTTATGATTTTTAAAAGGGAAAATAATTAATTTTATACATTTTAAATAATAAATTTTAACACCCACAACTCCTATCCAAAAATGGTGCGTAAATAATGATAATTGTGTTCCATAATCAGTTGCAATATATGGATACGGAGGCATAGAATACATGTGTTGAGCGACAATAATAGATAATGAGCCCATCATAGCTAAGTTAAGACTTAATTGTGCATGCCAAGAAGTTGTAAAAATTTCATATAACCCTTTATGACCTTGGCATCTGGTAGAATTCTAAATAATTCTCCTAGAAATCCGAGCATGCAAAAAAAAGCACTCGGCTTATACAATTTAATTTCTTTTTACTCAAATACTTAATGAAATAGTAGTTTTTTAAAACTAACATATTAAAAATTACATTAGAACTACTGTTATGTAAAAATCAAAAGTAAATCTCTCCTATAACTTTTAACAATTATGACGAAGTTTTAAAATTTGTTTTAGCTTCAAGTTAACTTTTTTAAATTGATTGTAAATTTTAACTAGGAACAGATATCGTATTTAAAATTAATTAATTAATTAAGTAAATATAAAATAATTTGTAGACTACTTAATTATTTATTTTTAAGTTGAAAAAAATAAAAAATTCATTTATTATTATTATTCTATTATTTTGCACATTGCTAAAGAAAACTAGAAGGATTTTATTAAAAATTTAAGAAAGACATTACCGTTATCACCTTAAAATTATTATGAAAATAATCAAAGAAAACTAAATCATCAAGTATCCTCACAAACAAATATTTTTCTTATACTATAAAAAACTATTTTTTGCTGTGCTTAATAAATTAATTGCATTTACGTCAAATAATTATCCAACAAAAGAAAAAAAAAACGAATTAGTAAAACATATTTATGTTTACAAAACAGATTATAATAGAGTTTTTAATTCGCAACAGTAAAAGGTCCCTTGTGAAATTCTAACAATTGTTTCATGCTATGTCCTATTTCCCAGTTAGTTTTGTACATATGGCCCGCAAAAATAAATAAAACGGCCAAAGCCAAATGATGATGAGCTACATCTGTTAACCATAATCCACCCGTAATAGGATTTAAGCCCCCACGGAATGTAAGAAAATCGGCGTATTCTGACCAGTTAAATGTAAAAAATGGCGACAACCCTTTTGAAAAACTTGGATATAATTGCGACATTAAAGATTTATTTAGTATAAACTCGTGTGGCAACGGTATTTCTTGGGGGTTAACACCAGAATCTAACAGTTTGTTTATGGGCAAAGAAACATGAATTTGATGACCTGCCCAAGACAAACATCCTAAGCCAAGTAATGCACTAAGATGATGGTTTAACATAGACTCGGCATTTTGAAACCACTCTAATTTAGGGGCAGCTTTATGGTAATGAAACCAACCAGCAAAAAAAAGCAAACCGGCAAAAAAAAGACCAGCTAAAGCTGTAACATAAAGCTGAAACTCAGAAGTAATACCACTAGCTCGCCAAACTTGAAATAATCCTGATGTAATTTGTATACCTTGAAAATTACCTCCTACATCACCATTAAGAATTTCTTGTCCCACAACAGGCCAAACAACTTGTGCACTTGGTTTAACATGAGTAGGGTCAATAAGCCAACTTTCATAATTCGAAAATCTAGCACCATGAAAAAACATACCACTTAACCATATTTCAATAATTGCTAATTGACCAAAGTGAGCACTAAAAACTTTTCGAGAAATGTCTTCTAAATCAGTTGTGTGACTATCAAAGTCATGTGCATCAGCGTGAAGATTCCAGAAACAAAGTCGATTTTTTTATCACTAACAAAATCTCTTTTCCTTAACCGTAATTGATATTTTCATGATAATACGGCTACTCAAAATTATTTATATTTAATTGTAAATCTTACAAAACATCGAATATTTTGTATGCTTATTTTAAATTTTATAAAATTACACATTTTCATAATTGCGACCTACGTCAGCCTATCCCGAGTATTAACTCTTTAGAACTTTAAAATAAGTAATTTTTAAAAGTCATAATAACAGACAGGCTTTTGCTTTTTAGGCCATCCGTTCTAGAAAAACATTAGCATAAACAAACTTTTAAGTTATAGAAGAGTAATATTCTAGGTTATTTTGTACCTTTTATTCTAAACGAGACCTTTTAGGACAAATTTTTACACCGAAATTTTAAATTCAATAAAATGCGCTGACTTAATGTGAAGAAAAACCAGTTTAAATATAATGAATTAATTTAACTATTTTACTTATCGATGTCTTAAAATATTTTGCTTTTCTATCCAACGAGACTCTATTTGTCGAAATCGTAATTAATTTAATTACATAATAATATATATATATATTCGAATATTAATCTATTTTTCTAAAAAAATCGATTAGTAAATAAGTAAAGAATCGTTAATAAGGTCTTTTAGTTACAAATAAAAGTCACTTACATTTTATAAGCTAAATAAATACAGGAATTTTAATTTCTGTACATGCAACTTTAAATCCGCATTAAAAGTGTAGAAATTTAACCTACATGAATAAAAAGTTACAGTTAAATATAAAAAAGTTAACTGTTAATTAATTTATTTATATCTATTCCGAGATATTTTATCTAACAAATCAAACTCCACGTCGTAGTATTAGGTCCTTTTGATAACAGACGAGAAAAATGCCCAGGCTTTGCCCATTTTTCGAAGGAAGTTTCTACAGGATCGCTAGTAAAGGTTACTTTGACTTTTTTTAAATTTTGTTCTGGCGGAGTTATTGTCATATAATCTTCCAAATATTATAGAAAGCCTACCCACGAATTAATTATTAAGTTAATAAAAATGAGTTGACTGGGATTCGAACCCAGGACCGATCGGTTAAAAGCCGAGTGCTCTACCAGCTGAGCTATCAACTCAAGAGATTTGTTCAGACTGCAAAAATTAGTAACCACTACATGATTAGTACAACTTAATAAGCGAAACAATATTTCTAGTTAAAAGAAGATGCTCTGTCACTTCTCATATATTGTAAGTAAGCTGTAAAAAACAATCCACAAATAGTTACCGGAATTAAGCCCAAAATAATACCAGATAAAAGAGTTTCAACCATAAATAAGTATAATAAAATTTTAATATACAATCAGTATCTACAAATATAAAATAATTTATTATTTTCGGGATTGACGGGACTCGAACCCGCAACTTCCGCCGTGACAGGGCGATGCTCTAACCATTAAACTACAACCCCTGTTATATAACTTATAACCATATGAAAGTTTTTATACTTGTTATCGTCGTCTTTCGATAGTTTTTTATCTCATATCTAATGTTAACATTAAAAATATTTGTATATCTTACAGTAATCTTTTTTGTATCACTTTTCATTTTTGGATTCTTATCAAATGACCCCGCACGTAATCCTACAAGCAGAAATTAATAACATAACAATATAAGTTTATTCCAAGTCATAGAATTAGTCTTAATTTTTAGGAATAAACTTTGATTCATAATGCTGCGAAATAAAACGAAGATAATAAGAATTGTAATTCAACTGTTAGAGCATCGCCCTGTCAGGAAAGAAGTCGCAGGTTCAATTCCGGGCAATTCTAAACTAGTAGTGTCAAGGTCGTATAAAATTTTTGAAATCTTAAAAATTAATGCCAGAATAAAAAGATGCTAGCATGACAAAATAAAACATTGCACAAAAAAAAGAACAAATCGAAGCACCAATTGCTTGGAAAAAATTATAAAGCTAATATGAATCGCGTAAAAAATGGGTCAATAAGAAGAAAAAGACACAAAAAAGTTATTAAATTTGCTAAAGGGTTTGTCGGCGCACATTCACGACTATTCAAAGTAGTGAATCAACAATCAATGAGAGCACTGCGCTATTCTTATTTTGATCGAAAAAAAAGAAAAAACAAAAACCGAAGAATCTGGATAACGAGAATTAGCGCTGCTGTTAGAATAATCCGAGGTAAGTATAATCAAGTAATAAAATTTACAAGAAGATTTGGGGTAGGTGTAAATCGCAAAATAGTAGAAGGACTAATAACATATGACTTTGACAAAACTTTTCCACCTTTCTTGATATAAAAAGCGTGAAAGAAGCTATCTTTAAAACCTTTAGTAATATAACAATCTAAATTCTCATTGTTTAAGCATAAAAATTATTTTAATTATTTTACATAACCAAATAAACAACACCTAGACTATAAATAGAAAAAGAAACATTATATAATATTAGGAAACAAAAGAAAACTATGTTGTAAAAAAAACTAATTCATGAACTAAAATGCCTACGAATCAACAATTATTACGTAACAAACGAGAAAAAATTAAAAGAAAAACTAAATCGCCAGCTTTAAAATCTTGTCCACAAAAAAGAGCAATTTGTACAAGAGTTTATACAACTACACCTAAAAAGCCAAACTCCGCTTTAAGAAAAGTAAGTAGAGTAAGGTTATCAACAGGTCTCGAAGTTACAGCCTATATACCAGGTATAGGACATAACTTACAAGAGCATTCGGTCGTATTAATAAGAGGGGGAAGAGTAAAAGATTTACCTGGTGTTAGATACCATATAATAAGAGGATGTCTAGATGCAGCAGGTGTTAAAAATCGAAAAAATGGACGATCAAAATACGGTGTGAAAAAACCAAAATAAATAATTAAAAAACAATATAGTTGAAAATTCAAAAATTTATTTATATTTTAATCACACTATGTCTCGTCGAAGAAAAGCAAAAAAAAGACTAATACTACAAGATTCTATTTATAATAGTATTTTAGTAAGCAAGTTTATTAATACTCTTTTATTAGCAGGTAAAAAAACAATAGCTCAACACATATTTTATGAAGCAATGAATAGTATCAATAAAATAGTCCAAAAAGAACCATTAGAAATACTTCGCAGAGCTATACAAAATGCAACTCCAGTGATAGAAGTTAAGGCACGACGTATAGGAGGAGCTACTTATCAAGTGCCTACACAAGTGAAAACAGAACGAGGTACTAGTTTAGCTTTAAAATTAATAATAAAAAATGCCAGAAAGCGACCTGGAAGAAGCATGATAAACAAACTAACAAACGAAATAATAGATGCTTATAATAATACAGGGAATGCTATTAAAAAAAAGGAAGAAATACACAAGATGGCTGAGGCCAACAAAGCATTTTCAAATATTAAAATGTAAAAAACTTTTATTGACTTAATAAAACAAACATAGCAACAAACAAGAAATGTGAACAATATCTAATTCTTAATAGATATTAAAAAGTGTGTTAAAAATACTACTAGATTTTTAGAAGACCGAAAACACAGTCAAATATTTTGAATTCGAATCTTAAAAGTAATATTAAGGATTAAAAAATATCTAAAGTTAAAAACATCTCTTTATCTTTTGTAATTTTTCATATTAGGTTTATTGATCAAATACATCTCCGGAAAATATAATGATAAAACTAAGAAAACTATTTGTGATGGAAAAATAAGGTACCTAAAAATAAAAGCAAAAATTATGAGAATCAATCTAGTTTTTACCTTTAAAGTGCAATACTGAGTGAAATCTTCGGCAGTCGAGTATTTGATACTTCAAATAAATTAATTTATTTTGCACTAAAAAATTAAAACGTGCATAAGGGCAGGAAAATATTTGAGTTATTATACCAAGAGTGAGTTTGAAAAAATTTTTAAAATTAAAAAGAAAAACATGTAAGCAGAAAAATAGTTATGTCTTTTATAAAAAACTTATTTGTGATTTGGAAACCTGGGAAATAAAATTTGAGTTTGAAAATTTTCCCACATTAAATTGTTACATAATAATTATGTTTTAACTCAAATTTAAAATAATATAATAATTCTTATTAACTTAGTACGCTATTAACCTAAAGATTATTTATCTGCAACAAAATTATTACTTATAACATAAATTCTTCATCTTGAAATTGGAAATGGAAGCACGCATAAATCAAAATAACATTGTATTTAAATCTCAATCGTTTAGGTTTAATTCAGGCTGAATATAAGAATCAATTTATTAGTAATTAAGAGATAAAATCTTTTTCTATATAAGAAAAGAAAAATCCTAATGTTACAAAAGGAAAAACAAGTCCTATTAGTGGAACAAAAATAGTTGGTAAAAAAGATGCAGACATTAAAATAATGTAAAATATTAGTTTTCAATACCTGTTTAAGACAGGTAAAAATTCTTAATAAATATAAACGTTTTTTAAGAATATGATATTCACTCTAAAAATATTATTAGTTAACCGTAAAAGTATCTCTATATCGATACTTAATTAGTAAACATTATGAGTTATTAGTATTACATTAAATAAATACACACTTTTATTTCAAAAGTTAAGTGGTTACAGTGGTATATATATACTATTATATATTAGTAAAGTGACCGACCATCGGATGAGAAGGTGTATATCTAACCAGTAGATCAATATCCGGGAAAGCAACAAACCTCTCCATGCAAATTTATACCCTCGACCGGACTCGAACCGGCAAGCTTTAGGCACATGATTTTGAATCACACGTGTTTACCATTTCACCACGAGGGACTTAAAACGAAACTAAAAAAATAATTTTTATTTACATTAGTAATGTACAAACTTTATATTATATTATATTATATTATATTATATTATATTATATTATATTATATTATAACTGTTTAAAATACAGTTCAACTAATTAAAAATATTGTATAAATTTATAAATATGACTTCTATTTCACCTATGTTTATAATTTTAAAAATTATTAGGTTTAATGGACTTTACGCCACCTTTTGTCATCACTTTTCGGGGGTTCGAGTTCCAACATGTCATGATTAGTTCTACCATATTATATTGTATATTGTCATGTTCGTAAATTAGAAGATATTAAAGCTCTTATTGATTTTCTTTTTGGAATAACAATAAACTTAAAAAGTAT